AAACATCTAAGTAGCCGGAGGAAAAGAAAGCAAACGCGATTCCCGTAGTAGCGGCGAGCGAACCGGGAAGAGCCTAAACCCAGGTGGATACGCCTGGGGGTTGTGGGAGGACAAGGCTTATCCCCATCTATAGTCCACTGCTCTTTATGACTTCGTCATCGTTTACGAAGTCAAAAAGAGCACGTAGCAACCCGGTAGCCTTGCGAAGCCATAGTCCACTGGGTGGACTATATACTCTGTAAAGGCTTTACGGGTAAGGAGAAGGGGCTCGCTTCCCCATGCCCTTTGGGCAAGGGAAGCGAAGCAAAGCACGCAAAAGCAAGTTAGACGAAGCAGCTGAATCCTGCACCATAGATGGTGAAAGTCCAGTAGTCAAAAAATTTGCATTTATAACTTCGTTATAGTTTACGAAGTAAAAAATGTCCAATCCCGAGTAGCATGGGACACGTGGAATCCCGTGTGAATCCGCGAGGACCACCTCGTAAGGCTAAATACTCCTGAGTGACCGATAGAGAAAGAGTACCGCGAGGGAACGGTGAAAAGAACCCCTGTTGGGGAGTGAAATAGAACATGAAACCGTATGCTGACAAGCAGTGGGAGGCAAAAAAAGAGCCTGACCGCGTGCCTATTGAAGAATGAGCCGGCGACTTATAGGGAGTGGCTTGGTTAAGGAGTGAAATCCGGAGCCGGAGCGAAAGCGAGTCTGAAGAGGGCGAACACGTCACTTCCTATGGACCCGAACCCGGGTGATCTAACCATGACCAAGATGAAGCGTGGGTAATTCCTCGTGGAGGTCTGAACCGACCGATGTTGAAAAATCGGCGGATGAGTTGTGGTTAGTCGGAGAAATTCCAATCGAACTCGGAGCTAGCTGGATCTCCCCGAAATGCGTTGAGGCGCAGCGGTGCGGAGCAAAACTGTCTAGGGGTAAAGCGACTGTTTCGGTGCGGGCTGCGAAAGTGGTACCAAGTCGTGGCAAACTCTGAATACTAGACAATGTTTTCCGTGAACCAGTGAGAAAATCGGGGATAAGCTTGATTTTCAAGAGGGAAACAGCCCAGATCACCAGCTAAGGCCCCAAAATGGTGACTAAGTGGAAAAGGATGTGGGAATGCTGAAACAACCAGGAGGTTTGCTTAGAAGCAGCCACCCTTCAAAGAGTGCGTAATAGCTCACTGGTAAAGCGTTCCTGCGCCGACAATGGCCGGGACTAAGTCACCTGCCGAAGCTGTGATATAGGTTTCTTTTTTTACTTCTTTATAATGCGTACAAAAAAAGGGTAAGCATAATAAATAAAAAAGCAACTATAGGTAGGGGAGCGTTCCTTTTTGGGTGAAGTTTTCGTGAAAACAAAAATGGACAAAAAGGAAGTGAGAATGTCGGCTTGAGTAACGAAAACATTGGTGAGAATCCAATGCCCCGAAAACCTAAGGGTTCCTCCACCAGGTTCGTCCGTGGGGGGTGAGTCAGGACCTAAGGCCAGGCCGAAAGGCGTCGTCGATGGCAAACAGGTTAATATTCCTGTACTCTTCTATTGAGATCAGAGGAACGAAGGAGGCTAGACTCTACGACGAATGGATGATCGTGGAAGCGTGTAGGCGTTGAGAGGTAGAAGAAAAACTATCCTTGAGCAGAAGCGTGATCCTTGCCTCGTCCCCGTAAGGGGGTGCACTAGGCACAGGCTTGCCTGTTTTTTACTTTAGTAAAAGAGGGGTATAGTCGCGAGGTGATGAGTTGATGCCAAACTTCCTAGAAAAGCTCTCACATCAAAACACAATAGCTGTGTGTTTACACACAGTGTCCGCGTAGCGGACAAAGACCTGTACCTTAAACCGACACAGGTAGGTTGGTAGAGAATACCAAGGGGCGCGAGAGAACTCTCTCTAAGGAACTCGGCAAATTGACCCCGTAACTTCGGAAGAAGGGGTGCTTGCCTTCTGGCTTTTAGCCAGAGGTGAGTCGCAGTGACCAGGCCCAGGCGACTGTTTATCAAAAACACAGGTCTCCGCAAAGTCGAAAGACAATATATGGGGGCTGACGCCTGCCCAGTGCCGGAAGGTTAAGGAAGTTTGTTATCTCGCTCGCGAGAAAAGCGAACGACTGAAGCCCCGGTGAACGGCGGTCGTAACTATAACGATCCTAAGGTAGCGAAATTCATTGCCAAGTAAGTTTTGGCCCGCACGAAAGGCGTAACGATCTGGGCACTGTCTCCGAGAGAGGCTCGGTGAAATAGACTTGTCCCGTGAAGATGCGGACTACCTACACCTGGACAGAAAGACCCTATGAAGCTTGACTGTATCCTGGAATTGGGTTTGGGCTTTTCTTGCGCAGCCTAGGTGGGAGGCGCTGAAGGTTCCCTTCCGGGGGGGCTGGAGCCATCATTGAGAGACCACTCTGGAAGAGCTAGAATCCTAATGGCGATCCTTGAATCAGGACGCTTGACAATTTCAGGTGGGCAGTTTATTTGGGGCGAATTTCTCCTAAAAGGTAACGGAGAAGTGCAAAGGTTTCCTCAGCCTGGACGGAAATCAGGCATGGAGTGCAAAAGCAAAAGGGAGCTTGACTGCAAGACCGACAAGTCGAGCAGGGGCGAAAGCCGGCTTTAGTGATCCGACGGTTCCGTGTGGAAGGGCCGTCGCTCAACGGATAAAAGTTACTCTAGGGATAACAGGCTGATCTTCCCCAAGAGTCCATATCGACGGGAAGGTTTGGCACCTCGATGTCGGCTCATCACATCCTCGGTCTGTAGTCGGTCCGAAGGGTTGGGCTGTTCGCCCATTAAAGTGGTACGTGAGCTGGGTTCAAAACGTCGTGAGACAGTTTGGTCCATATCCGGTGTAGGCGTAAGAGCACTGAGAGGAGCCTTTTTTAGTACGAGAGGATTGAAAAGGACATGCCAATGGTGTACCAGTTCTCCTTCCAAGGGGAAACGCTGGGTAGCCACGCATGGTTTAGAGAAGCGCTGAAAGCATATAAGTGTGAAACAAACCTCAAGATGAGTGCTCTCCATCAGGCCGCTAAAAGAGAATTAGTTTGATAGGGGTTAGGTGTAAGAACAGCAATGTTTTTAGCCGAGACATACTAAAGGCCGATTGATTTTGATCTTATGAGAATAATAACTGAGAATAATAACGATGAAAAAATACCAAAATATGCTGTTCCCATTTTGACTTCTTGGCTTCGCCATAAACGATGACGAAGTCATAAAAATGGGACAGCACGTACTGCACTTGCATTCCACTTTGTGGACAGCAAACCGTGCGGTACGCCTTGGTGCTCTTTGCCATGTTGGACCCACACCAATCCATCTCGAACTTGGTTGTGAAATAGCATGGGGCTTTTATGGTACTAGATGGGCCGCTGTCTGGGAAATAAAAGCTAGTGCCAGGGAATATTATACATAATCTATAGGTACCCTTTACTCTGTAAAGGTCTAGTTTATATCTAGTAAAGATTGTATAAGGGGGTATGGCGGAATGGTAGACGCGGTGGATTCAAAATCCACGGATTGTTTTATATCGTGAGAGTTCAAGTCTCTCTACCCCCAAAAAGGCATCGCTTGGCTTGCCATGCCCGTAAAGGGCAACCACGGAGTGGTTGCGAAGCAAGGGGACGCATATATGAAATACTATAAATACCAAGGCATTGCATTGCATTGCTTATATAAATACCAAGGCATTGCATTGCATTGCTTATATAAATACCAAGGCATTGCATTGCATTGCTTATATAAATACCAAGCATTGCTTAGCCAGTAGGGAAGGCTTGCCAACCTTTACAGAGTAAAGGGGACGCATATATGAAATACTATAAATACCAAGGCATTGCTTGTAATATTATAGATACCAATACTTGCCTTAATGATTTTATATAAATTTTGCCAAGGGTTTGTCAAGGCTTGGTTTGCAAAGCAAAAAATGAAATTATATAAATACAGGGCGCTTTGCTTTGGTCCACTACGTCTTGCATCATAGCTTGCCAACCTTTACAGAGTAAAGGGTACCGGCTTTGCATAATATAAATACATAAATACCAGGGTTTGCAAAGCAAAAAATGAAATTATATAAATACCAGGGCTTATTTGCCTGTAATATTATTATAAATGCCAATTATGAAATATGAAATATTATAAATACTAAATACCAAAAAAATGCAACTGCTTATTTTTTATTTATTTTATTTATATTGCAAAGCAAGGAAAGGCGAAGCAATACAATTATCTCGATGGCGGAGTCATAATTGGCTTTATCCCTAAAATGTGCTTGGGGAACATACAGCGTTTTATTCGGTTTTTCTATGAAAAAACACCCGGTACGCCCCGTAGGGGAAGTAAAGGCAAAGGGCATGGGATGCGAAGCGAGCCCGTAAAGGGTAAGCGGAGCGAAATGCGATCCCATTTTCGTATCAAAAATTGGTTTTAAAAAACCGGTCCTTAGAAAACGTAAGTTAAGCAAAAAAGCATATAATTTTACACTGATAGAGTATGAAAATTAGTTTGAAAAAAGCGTGTCTTAAGCATTATCGGCAAAGCAAAACCAGGCACATTTTGACCCCGTCAAAATATCAAAATTGGTTTGAAAAAAGCGTGTCTTAAGCATTATCCCAGAGCACGTTTTGGATAATGCATTTTTATTACTTTACCCCATAAAAAGTGATACTTTTTATTCAAGGGCACGTTTTCGAAAGTCCTTTTTTATTACTTTACCCCATAAAAAGTGATACTTTTAACTGTCTTAGCAATTCGTTTTGGATAATGCATTTTTATTACTTTACCCCGATAAAATCGATACTTTTTATTCAAGGGCACGTTTTCGAAAGTCCTTTTTTGTTACTTTACCCCGTAAAAAGTGAGACTTTAATCAAAAATCGTATTTTTTTATTTATTTATTATGTATGGCATGACTTCACGTCGCTATCCTCGTTAAGAAAAAAGCATTTTGTTTTATGCCTTTGTCATAAAAAAGAACCCAGCTTTAAAGCTTAGTATTAAAACCGTGCTTTTAATAAGACACTAAAACATTAATTTTATGAGAATATTAAATAACGAACTATTAATTAAAACTTCTTTAGAAAGTACAAATAGCTTTTACGATCAGCAAAAAAAGGGGCTTATTGCCTTCTTTATTTGCGCAGAGCACAATGGAATATTAGAAAATTTACCAAACTTAAAGGCTTTTACTCAAGGTGGCATTGTTTTTACATACAGAGTATGTCTGTTTTTGTGAAAAAGAACAGTTTATCCATTTTGGTTTAAACTGTTTTCATAGAGAACTTGAAAAGTTCTTAAAATCGCTAGATACGTACCTGCTAGTTAAAACAATGTATGTTAGCAATGTTAGAACCCCTAAAAAAATAAAAATAGATAAACTTAAAAACTAGTCATTTTTTCTATCCGGATAGAAAACAAAGCATTTTTATTACATTATTTCAACGTTTTAATTGCATATTATTACATAAAAGTAAAGATTTTAAATTCTTGCCTTGCTAGTTAAAAGGAAAATTAAATAATTAATTAATTTTGAAATTGGGCACTGGCACGGTACCCTTTACTCTGTAAAGGTTACTAGTGTTAAAAATCTTTTCTAAAAGTGGGGTGTTATTACTCTGTTATGCAAACTGAGTAGTCTTAATTATTTGCTTTTGTCAACCACTCCGTGAAAGGCGTGCCTTTGCCGTTTCTGTATTGTCGTAAAATTCGTTCAATTCGACTTTTTTTTGTTCTCCCGATATTTATTTATGGGTTGCTTAGGAAGTAAAGGGCTGTACTTTCCCGTAGGGACAGCGAGCCCCGTGCCCATAAAGGGCAAGGGGAAGTAAAGGGCGTCGCTGTACTTGCTTTGCAACCCCTACGGGGAAGTAAAAGCGAAGGGAAGTGATAACGTCAGGGAGGCAAGGCGAACAGACTAAAATTATTTTAATTATTTTAATTATTTTAATTATTTTAATTATTTTAATTATTTTAATTATTTTAGAATTTAAAGAATTTAAAGAATTTAAAGAATTTAAAGAATTTAAAGAATTTAAGACTTGCAAAAAAAATAAAAACGGTTATAATAATTTTACCATGCTTCAAAAAGAAGCTTGACGGGTTATTCAAACAAAACCTGCTAAAAATTCGGAGAAATTAAACTTTAAAACAAAATAAAAAACTATGACAGCAATCCTAGAACGTCGTGAAAGTTCAAGCCTATGGGCTCGTTTTTGTGCATGGATCACTTCAACTGAAAACCGTCTATACATCGGTTGGTTTGGTGTAATTATGATTCCAACTCTATTAACAGCAACTTCTGTATTTATCATCGCTTTCATCGCTGCTCCTCCAGTTGACATCGATGGTATCCGTGAGCCTGTTTCAGGATCACTTCTTTACGGAAACAACATCATCTCTGGTGCAGTTGTTCCAACTTCAAACGCTATCGGTCTACATTTCTACCCAATTTGGGAAGCAGCTTCTCTTGATGAGTGGTTATACAACGGGGGCCCTTACCAGCTAATCGTTTGCCACTTCTTCCTAGGTATCTGCTGCTATATGGGTCGTGAATGGGAACTTTCATTCCGTCTAGGTATGCGTCCTTGGATCGCTGTTGCTTACTCAGCTCCAGTAGCTGCAGCAACTGCTGTATTCATTATCTACCCAATCGGACAAGGTTCTTTTTCTGATGGTATGCCTCTAGGTAAAATATTTGCCCCACCTTTGATTTCTTTTTTACTGTATTGCTACGGTTGCGTAGTCATAAAAAGGAAAAAAAGAAGGTTGGAAACTTGTCTAAACGGAGAATATCCTCTGTCCTATTTTTACGGATATCGTAAATTAGCCTGTGCTATCCACGGAGTGGTTGCCCTTAACGGGCGTCGCTTCGCTTGCCCTTCGCTCTCGCGACGCCCTTTGGGCAAGCGAAGCGAGGGCATGGGCAAGCTATGCAAGGCCATAGGTAAAGAGGACAATTCCGTACCAAACCGAATAAAAACACGTAAACAACCTGGTCTTTACATGATTCATTGCTCTTTAAATGATTGGCGGTATTATGGGGAATCGAGTAATGTTTCAGGACGCCTATCATCTCATCGTTCTATGCTAAATAGAGGTATCCATCCCAACCGTGGCTTACAAATGGATTGGGAAAAGTACGGTGAAGAGAATTTTTCTTTTATCGTTCTTTATTTAGGTCAACAATGGGAAATAGCTGAAATACGAAGAGGAAAGGAAATGGAGCTGATCGTCCTCGATCGTGAAATCTGTTACAATATCCTCGAAGGCTCTCCTGGTGAAAAAAGTGGCGAGAAAAATCCTTTTTGGAATCGGGTTCATCGCCCAGAAACCAAAAAGAAAATTTCTGAAGCAATGAAAGGGTTGCCCTTTGGGCACACAAAAGATGAACTTGGTTTAAAAGTATCTATTCATGGAATTGTTTATCCTAGCATTGCTGAAGCTTCTAGACAAACAGGAATGGCTAGAAAAACAATACGTCAAAAAGTGCATGATCCTAAAGAAACCAATTTTTATGTTGTGCAAGATTCGGGAATGGTGTAACGATCATCCTAAAGGGAGTAGGGACAAGCGTTCCCGAAAAGACGAGGCGCCATGTTGTATAAACAGGCGCGTGATATGATCTGACCCTTACGGAAACGTAAGGCGGGTTCCCAATGACGGAGTCATAAAAGCGAACCGGGTAAAGCTTAGCGAGTTTTACTGGACAAAGTGATTTCTGGTACTTTCAACTTCATGATCGTATTCCAGGCTGAGCACAACATTCTTATGCACCCATTCCATATGTTAGGTGTTGCTGGTGTATTTGGTGGTTCATTATTCTCAGCAATGCACGGATCATTAGTAACTTCATCTTTAATCCGTGAAACAACTGAAAACGAATCAGCTAACGCTGGTTACCGTTTCGGTCAGGAAGAAGAAACTTATAACATCGTAGCTGCTCATGGTTACTTTGGACGTCTAATCTTCCAATATGCTTCTTTCAACAACTCTCGTTCACTACACTTCTTCTTAGCTGCTTGGCCTGTTATCGGTATTTGGTTCACTGCTTTAGGTCTTTCAACTATGGCATTTAACCTAAACGGGTTTAACTTTAACCAGTCAGTTGTTGACTCACAAGGTCGTGTTCTAAACACTTGGGCTGACGTTATCAACAGAGCTAACCTTGGGATGGAAGTTATGCATGAACGCAACGCGCATAATTTCCCTCTTGACTTAGCTTAATTTTTTAATTTTATAGTCCACAGCGTGGACTATGATGACTCCGTCATCGTTGCCCTTTGGGCACGCGAAGGGCTTCCCCGTAGGGGATCCCCTCCGGGAAGCCCTTCGCTTTTCCCGTAGGGGATCCCCTACGGGGAAGCGAAGCACCCATGAAGGTTTTAAATCAAATCCAATTGGAAACAACTGGTGTACCGCAGGTTGAAGGTATGTTTAGCGAGACCAAAGAGCTCTTAATGGTGCTTCGCACCCTAGGTCAGATCGTTTTTGCTCTTATCGTCAAAACAGATTTTATGAATTTTATAAATATGGTCCCACAAACTGAAACTAGAGCGAGTGCTGGTATGAACAAACGTAAAAGTGAACCATGTGTTTCTTCGATTGAAGAAACACAAAAAAAACAATGTATTACAGCAGGAGAAACTTCAGAGACTTCAAGAGATCATGTCAATGATTTTTTTGCAACGGAAGGCTTTCCTCCGGCCAAGGTCGGCGTCGACTTGGATAAAACGATAACAGGATGGGTTTATTTAAGTGAATCTGAAAGCGAAGGTCGAGGTAACTGGATAAAAACAATGGAAACAGCACAAAGCGCAGTTGTTGCTGAAACAGCACAAAGCGCAGTTGTTGCTGAAACAGCACAAAGCGCAGTTGTTGTAGAAACAGCACAAAGCGCAGTTGTTGTAGAAACAGCACAAAGCGCAGTTTTTATCGGATTGCATCCTAGCAACACTTCTGCTTCGATAACTCGAACGTCTTTTGGTGGTGCTAACTCATGTTATAGTCCTTTTATTTTATTAGGAATTGTTTTTTTGACTTTTTTATTATGTTTAAAGGGTCGTTTTAAAAAATAATCTTTTACAGCCAGTAGGCAAGTTGCAGCTATTTCTCGCGCGCATAAAAAACAAAACGAATATCGGTTTTATAGCTTTTTTTTTATTTTTTATTTCTATTATTTTCCACTTTTTAGAAAAATTAATTATTTTCTTAAAAGTGGAAAATAATAGAAATGGGAAAAAATAGTTAAAAAAGAAAATATTTTTTGGAAAAGATTCAATGCGGTAATATTCGATCAAACTCGATAATCATCGTATAACGCTCATAATATTTTTTTGTTTTATAAATAAAACAAAAAAACGTTGGATTTTTAGTTAAAAAGCATAAAACTGTCTTTTTTAATTAATTTATTTTTTATTTTATATCTTATCTTGGCTGTACGCGAAAAGCAAGCAAACCCTTGCCCTTTGTTCCCCTACGGGGACGCGTGCTGTGCGAAGCAAGCATGGGATGCGAAGCTCTCGCTTCGCGAAGGGGAAGCGTAGCGAGCCCCATCTTTTATGTTTTATGACTTCGTCATCTATGACCGCCGCATCGCTTCGCATGCTTGCTGTGCCCATAAACCCCTTCCCCTTGCCCTTTGGGCAAGGGATGCGTAGCAAAGGAAAGCGAATTCATAAAAATCACTATGAAAATTCGAATTTCGAAGTTATGCTTATGACCAAGGAGTTGTGTCTAGGACACGTTCTACTGTCCAACCATATAATGATTTTTTAGTACCCCTAATTAAATTGGATATGTGTTTATTTTGTAGTTTTGTATCAGGAACCATTTTTATTAACAGTTCCCAAACCATACCCCCAGTATTACATCCCCAAATAACAGCTAAAGGTTTTTTGTAGTAGGACCATAAAAATACCATATCTTCAGTAATATAAGTATTTTCATGACGCATTCTTCCGGCCTTAACAAAGTTTTCACGAGGTTGATTACGTTTTCCTTCTTTATTCCCCTTACGACCATTTTCAGCTAAAATTTCACGCATATCAAGTCTTGCATGTGCTTTTAAGCTATTTTGTTTTTGAACTTTTGGATCCCAAAAACCAACTTTTTTTTCTTTTTGGATTTTGTGGGAAGCTTTTGCATTCATTGCTAAATGAGTTTTTTTAGCTTCTTTAAAGTTTTTTTGAAGCATCTTAAACGCCCATAAGTCAGGTAACGTTTTTAAATCTTTATAACGTAATAAATGAGCAAGTGCATGGCTTCTACGATCTAATATAATTAAATTACAAGGATGATCTTTTAATTTTAGAAAATCCTTATTTTGTGTTTCCTTCGCATACGCTTTAAAAAGATGCTGAGGAATAAAATGATGAACATTTTTATTTCTTTTGTTTTTTGTCTCAATAAAAGGTTTATTTTGCTTAATATTCTGAAGCATTTGCTGTTTTATGAAATTGGAATAATTTTTTGATGCTTTTTTAGGAGTAAAAGATTGAAACTTTTTTGGTAAAAGATTCCAATACGAGTTGTTAATCCATTTATTTATTTTTGCATTTATAATACTACGTACAAATAGGGTTTTTTTTGCGTAGCTATTAAGTCTTTTACTTTTTGTTCTTTTACAATTTTTAAATTGTTTTTTCATAGCAGTTTATTTTTATTTTGTGTTTTTTTAGCTTATAAAACCCATAAAGGCTTGCCTATTGCGAAGCCCTGTTGCATTGTTAACAAGCAAAATAAGGCAAAACTGTCCACCATCTTTTACTTCGCAAAAAGTCTTGTTTACGAAGTAAAAGATGGATGTCATTAGTTATAAGAGGTTCGTTATCTCTTGCTTGAATTGTTGGCCGCAACGACAAGAGATAAATTCCTATAAGATAAAAAATCAAATTAAAATTAAAAAAAAAAATAACGTTTCCTAATATTAGTATACAACAGAAAATTAATTTTGCAATTTTGCATAGTCCACATTTTTGACGAAGCACTCACGAAGGTAACGCACACAACTTCCCTCTTGACCGTAGGGGACTGGGCGTAATTTAAATATATTTATGACTCCGTCATCTTGGCGAAGCCACGCCCTTCGCTTTTCCCGTAGGGGTTGCGAAGCACTATATAGTCCACTATGTGGACTATATAGCAAGGCGTGCCATGCCCTTCGGGCAAGGCAAGCGAAGTCATAAAAGGTTTTATGTGTGCTTCCCCGTAGGGGAAGCACACATAGTTTACTTCGTAAAAATAAAAAATAGCCTTGCTTTTAAGAGCACCTACGCTGTACGTCCCCGTAGGGGAAGTAAAGGGTAAGCGTAACAGAACGTGCGTCTTGCTTGCTTCGCTGTGCCTCCGGCTTCGCGTAGCGAGCCCCGTAGGTAAAGGGCACACCACGCCCGGAGGGATGCGAAGCGACCCCTTGCTGTCCCTTCGCTTTCTGTGCCCTTTACTTCCCCTAGCTTTCTGTGCCCTTTACTTCCCCTACGGGGCTCGCTACGCGAAGCCGGAGGCACAGCGAAGCAAGCAAGCGAAAGCGAAGACGCCCTTTGGGCAAGGGTTCGCGAAGCGACGCAACCACTCCGTGGAAGCGAAGCGAAGGAGAGCAACGCAAGCGACAAAAACGGCATAAGAAGCAAGCATGGGACAGCGAAGAAATGCATAAATAGATAACGACTCGGAAAAGGAGGGATTTGAACCCTCGGTAATATAAATTACACAGACTTTCCAAGTCTGCACCATAAACCACTCGGACACTTTTCCTTTTAAGACTAGGTCATTTTTCGAATTAATGCTTATCGATGCACGGAGTGCATATTCATTTTTTTCTGTATTATTTTTATCGTTTTAGGCGGTATGCTAAATTTTACTTGTCTATCCTTTTAAAAATTTAGTCTTGCATTCATTAAAACCAAGACTAAATTTTTAAAAAGTATTCAAACTATCCGAATTTAAATATGGCCGAATTTAAATATGGAAATAAAAAATACAACATGCAATTGTCTAATCAAAAATAACCACGTAAAAATGTATAAAACTTAAACTCGTCGTTTTTTAGGAGGACGGCAGCCGTTATGGGGAATTCCTGTTTTTTCACGAATAACATTTACTTTAATACCTGCTTTAAAAATTTCACGAATAGCACTTTCCCGACCTTGGCCAGGGCCAGTTACTAAAATTCTTGCTTCTTTCATACCAAAATCTTTTGATTTACGAGCAACGTTTTCTGCTGCTTTTTTTGCAGCAAAACCAGTGCCTTTTCTTTTTCCTTTAAAACCACAAGCCCCCGATGAACTCCAACAAAGAACTTCTCCTCGTATATTTGCTAACGTAATAATAGTATTATTTTTTCCCGCTTGAATGTGTACGACACCCCTAAAAATCCTTTTTTTTGTTTTTGGTGTAGATAATTTTCGTGTTTGTCGAGCCATAATAAATATATATATATTTTATAAAACCGTTGTTTGGATATTTACTCTTTTATTGTTACTATTGTTACGCACAGTATATGTAGTATATTGTTTATTATTACAAATATAAAGCAAATACTATAAAAATACGTAATGCAAAAGCACCAGCACCAGTATAAGAATAAAAAACATACAAAGAAAGTCATTATCAACTCATATTTTTTATATATGAATACAAAAACTCTCCTTGTGGGTAGAAATAGGGACGTACAAAAATTTTCAAAATAAAAATACCCTTATTAATTTTTTTTATCGTCTCTTTGAGATAAAGCACGGAAAACGATACTTGCCTTTTTGTAGAAATACAAATTTTTCATATGAGCTTGTTACGTAACAACTGTAATTGGGGGCCCGTCGACCTGACACAGCTCAGCTGGGTTGCCACGCTTTCTCGTAGAGTCTGCGCATTTGTTTACCTGTAAATTGGAGTACTACGCTTGTTGCCAACGAAGCATCTCCGCCTTCCATACTGTCTGTAAAGTTGTGTCCTTGCTCCGTACAACAAGTGTAGCGACTAATTTTATACGCTTGTATTCATTTATTGCTTGCTGTGCAAGGCGTCTTCGTTTGGGCAAGGGAAGAAAGCGAAGAGCAATAAAAAGCTTTGCGGTACAGTCCAGCGTAGCGAGAACATACTAAAGGAATGGGCAATTAGTTAGTGGGTTCTTTTCTTAGGGCACACGAGTGCACGCTCTTACTCTATAGCCTTATGCACATCGGGTAGCGAGTTTAAATTAAGGACACAACAAATACAAAGTATACTTTGTAAAGGAGTAAAGGAAGATGGGGAAAGGTTACAAGCTTGCATTGCAAGTTCTAAAGGGTGCAAATTTTGTTGACAACGTGTTTTGCTTGGTGCAATAGCAATCCCCGAAGGTCAAAATTGGCGTAGCCATAATTATAATCTTGCGAAGCATTATCATCTTCCCTTTGGGACGCCGTCCCATGCGTGCTTGCTTCGCAACACCTACGGGATGGCGAAGCCATACCTTTACTTTACTGGCATGGGGACGTACAGCAATTAATATAACAGCGTGCTCAAAAAGGAACGGTAAATTTAGGCACAGCATGCATACAAACGCGCAGAAGCCTTAAAAACTTAAATAATAAAAAAAAAAGGATCGGGTAGAATCCAGATTTTTATAGCTAAAACTAAAATCGCTATATTAAGAAACAAAATTTCTAAATCGTCACAATCTGTCCATTATCTTCAAATCTATATCCGTAAAAACGGACCCAGGTGGGCAGAAAATTAAAAAAAAAAAGCTATCTTTGAAGAATCCACGAAATAAAAACCCCTTTCACTATGTGGTCTGTGCGGTAAAGGCAAGCTTTTTAGGGCACAGAAAGCGAAGGGACACCCTACGGGGAAGTAAAGGGCACGCGGAGCCAAGAAGCATGAGAAAAAGAGGGGTTGCTCTGCATATAGCCCACTCAGGGGACTATGCCTGGACGCGGACACACGGACACTCTTATGTTTAAATTTTATTATTATTTTAAATATATTTGGAAATCTTTTTATTGCCCACGCTAGCTTAAGTTATTCTAAGTGTTCCAAGTTGATGAGTTCCTCTATTTCCTAAAAGCAAGGCGCTCCCTAAAGGGAAGAATAAACGATGGAGGACAATCTAAAGGGAGCAGCCCCCTCACGCAGTATATATAGGCAAAGGAAAAAAGGGGTTTTGCATTTAAATGGTTCTTTACTTTGCCATTGTGCCGTACGTACGAAGCAAGGCTCTTTGTTTTGCCCTCTGAGGGTCAAGGCACTGTGCATACATTTCGAATTTATAGATGACGGAGTCATAAATTACTAGAATTACTAGCCTATATGGACTGGGTGAAATAAATAGGATCTGTCTTGGGTTTTTGAGTTTCATTTTTTTTCTCTTTCTCCTCGCTGGTCTTCTTTCATAGCAGTTTTACTAACATGCTATAGTCTGTTTTATCTCGTAAGTATTTTTATGGATTTTATTTTGTGAGTTAAATCTATTTTTTCATATCTTATGATCTTATGCATAGCTCCGTCAAAAACGGAGCTAAAAAAAGAAAAATCCTTCGAAGGCAAGGGTCAAAATAAATTCTAAATTTATTTTGAATTATATTCTGCAAAACGAGAAACATAAAAATTATTAACAATAACGTGATAAGTAGAGTCTAAACCTTTATTGAGTCTTTCACGGACACGCGTTATAATTTTTGAAATAACATATACATAAGCTTGTTTAAATGCTTTTTGTTGGTAAAATTGCAGAGTTTCTTGTTTAAATTCTTCTAATTTAGCTAATCGAAATTCATGTTGAGTCATTGCTACATTAATTTCTTGACTTGCTCTTAAAACACCTTCTTCACGAATTTCTTGTGCTTTTTTTTTAGCAAAATCAAATTGAGTTTGGGCTTGATTTAATTTTTCTTTTGCCCGAAGTGCTAATTGATTGGCTTCTTGTAAATTTTTTAAAATAGCTGCTTTTCGATCCTCTAATAATACGGTTAAGTTTTTGCCAACAAAAGAAATAACTATACCAAGAACAACAGCTAAATTTATGATATTTGTTTCTAAAATATCGCCATTAAAACCAAAGCCCTCATGTGCAGACACAAAAATCTATTATAAATAAAGTTATTAATGCGATTATAATCTTATCCGTTTGCTTACCCTTTACGAGTCTGTGAAGCAATGCAAGCGAAGCAAGGGTTTGCGACGCAACCCATGCGTGCTTGCTTCGCACAGCAAGTAAACAGGCCACCGTAACGAATTTATACTAGATTATTAAAATATAAACCACTAAACAGCCTGTGCTATCCACGGAGTGGAAGGCAAGCGAAGGAAATAGGCAGTATTATAAATGACGGAGTCATAGATCGGGTTTGGTGAATTAACTAACTCGTTTTTTTAACCGCGAAAAGTATAAGTATAATATAAATTTTTAGAATTTAGAATCTAAAAAATTTAGCTAAAATTCCAAATTCGAATTTATGTATCCATACACCCTATATTTGATACAATGTTTGAATTCCTTGCTTTCCCTTGCCCGAAGGGCTGTACGTCCCCGTAGGGGAAGTAAAGGGCGTGCTTCGCAACCCGGAGGGATGAGCAAGCATGGGCAAGGTATTTTTTTTATAATCTAAATTGTCCGCTGTGTGGACAATTTTATTGTTTTTTTAAAAGACGAACGATAATTCCACCTTTGGTGGACCTACTCCCTTTGCTATTAAAAAAAAAAATAAGCTTTTATTAAAATTTAATAGGCATTAATGCCTAATAATGAGAGTCATGGATGTTAAACTAAAAAGGCTCATTTTTTTATCATAAAAATAAACATAATCTAAAATTCGAAATTCGAATTTATATATGACGGAGTCATAAAAGCTATTAGAATAAACCGTAGCATAATCATAATAATGTGTTTTCGCTTGCTGTCCCATGCTTGCTACGCTTCCCCTACGGGGAGTCCCCGTAGGGGAAGCGTAGCAAGCCCTTTACGGGCTGTAGTAATCCGTTCCATGCGAAGCAAGCACGCATGGAACGGCAACAAACATATAAAGAAAAATAAATTATCCAGCAAATGGGTTAGCGAATAATAGAGCTAAAGCAACAACTAATCCATAAATTGTTAATGATTCCATAAAAGCAAAGCTTAGAAGAAGAGCACCACGAATTTTACCTTCAGCTTCAGGTTGGCGAGCAATACCTTCAACAGCATAACCAGCAGCAGTCCCTTGTCCAACACCAGGACCGATAGCAGCTAAACCAACAGCTAAACCAGCTGAAACAACAGAAGCAGCAGCAACGATTGGGTTCATATTATAATTCCTCCTAAAAAATATCAATAAAATTACAACAACATAATTATCATAATTATAAAGACCAAAAATAAAACGCAACATAAAAACTCTTGTTTAGGCAGTTCGATCTTTTTATATATAATATGAAATAAAGAGTTAAGAGCCAGCGATCCCAAATAAACTTTTTTACGCAATTAGTTTAATAACCTATATATATACCTTTTATATATAGATTTCATAAATTAGATATGGGACATTCATATGTAGCTTATCCTTGCTCCTAGGATATACCATCTGGAGTTTAGACCTCAATATGTCTGCCTTAGGTTCTGGTTAGGCTATGAGCTTCATCTTTCTCTTTCTCTCCTCGCTAGTAATTCTTTCATACTAGCTTTATTGCCTTATCTTTCGATTTGATATTTCTTATCCATAATGTGGATTAAGTTATATCTATCCGGGTAAGTCAATTGGATTCATAGACGTCCTGCTATGGGTAACTTTTTTATAATCTCTTTGAGAATATAAGTATTTTACCAATATTATACCGCACATAAGCATTGAGTAGATGTTATCATTTCTATTAAAAGTTGTCAAATTCTTATTATTATTTATGACTTCGTCTCATATATATGAAATATATGAAAGTGAACAAAAACTAACGGAATGTTTCTTTAGTTTTTGACTCCGTTTTCCATTGCTAGCCTTTATTGCGTAGCTATCAATTCGAATTTCGAATAACACCTTCCTCCGCAAGCCCTTTACTTCCCCATGCCCATAAATGCTTTCCCTAGGGAGTCCCGTAGGGAAAGGAAAGCGTAGCGAAAACACTACGTGGACGAAGCACACATAAAAAGGAAAAAAAGAATGGGAAGGCGAAGTCTTTTTCTTCAGAACTGTATGTATAAATTATACAAGTTTCTATTCTGTTAAGCAATGATAGACAGCTACCGTAGTAGGTGAAGATCGATTCAAATGTCGAAAAATTAAATATTTAAATAAAACATCTAATAAAACAGGTAATGTTGCGACTAATAAAAAAATAGCTGTTTGACTTTCAGGAATTCCATAATGATTAAAAATAAATTCAAAAAAAAATTCCCAGATGTTTGGGGAATGATAACCAACTAATAAATCTGTAATTAATAAAATTAATAAAGATTTTTTACTATCATCTAAACCAAAAAAAGCTTCTAAAAGAAATGATTTAGTTATATTAATTTGAATTTCTAAGGAGAATAATAAATAAAGTATTGTAATAAAACTAAATAAATCTGCAAAAAAATTTGTGATAGATTCTATACTAGATTTATTATAATATACAGCTAATTCTAAAGTTTTTTGTTGTAGTTTTTTTTGACGTTTTTCATCAATCACTTCAGCAACGAGATCTTTATAAGAATTATCAGACATCTGACTTATAATTTCTTTATTTTTTACTTCATCCGAAAATAAAGGTTGACTCCCTGTGCCTTCGGCAAGCGTATTATGCACTTCGATTGGTTCTTGCTGTGATATTAAACAGTCAAAAAAAAGCGTTTCTTCAAAATCTTGTAATTCAGTAAAAGCTCTTTTTTGTTGATAAGAATTTAAAAAAATTTCGGTTTGTTTTGTATTCCAAAAATATTCTGTTAAGGGTCGAACAATATAGTTTTTTGCTAAAACATTTACTAAAAACGGTGCAAAAAATAAAATAAAAAGAGTCTTAAAAGTCGTTAATGCCAAATGGCGATAAAAACGATATTCTTGAAGAACTAAATTTTCAACATCAGAAAAAAGCTGTTTTAAAAATCGATCAAATACTCTGTTAAAAGATCTAGGAAATAAACCCATTTCTTCATATGTTATAGAGACAACTCTTTTTGTAGACTTACAAGACACCATTTTATAGCTCCTGTCAATTCGATTAGCTGAAGCAAAAAACGGTTTCTGTGGTGTTGCTTTTATAATTTCCCTTTGGGCGTTGCTTTGCGAAAAACCTTTATTAAAGAATGTATATCCATTAAATTTATTCATAATATTTATAACTAAAATAAAAGATAAAAACTTGATAATCTTTTATTGCTCATGCTTCGCTTTCCGTGCCCTTTGGGCGTCTTCGCTGTCCCTTCGCTTGCCCTTTGGGCGTGCTGTGCGAAGCAAGCAACCCGGAGGGCAAGGGAAGCCCCGTAAAGGGCAAGCGAAGCATGAGCAATCTATAAATTCGAATTCGAATTTATGAATAACGGAATCATAGATGACGAAGTCATAGGGAACTTTATGAAATATACAATAAAAGACAAAATGATATTTTTGGTTTGCAACTCCCAAACCTGAAATAACTTTATATTTTAACATCAATTAAATTTTAAAATTTGTAAAGCTAATTTTTTTAGAGTTTAATGGCAATACAGCAAGACAAAACCTAAAACCTTAGAACATTTAAGAATCCTGTCCTTTAAGTATGAATTAAACTTTTATGATTTTATGACTTCGAATTTCGAGTTACACAAAGTGTCTTGCTTCGCACAGCACGCCCTTTACGGGCACAGGCATAAAATCATAAAAGTTAGTGTTTTCAGGAATCTATAGGAGACCCAATATAAATATCATAACTCTTTATAAAAATAAAGAATAAAAATAAAATTAATCTAAATTTTTACCTGGGTTACGTGCAGGGTCATTACTTAAGAAACCAAAAATAAATAAACCTACAAAAAAAGTGACTACAGTATAAACAAAAATTTTAAGTGTTAACATACTTTTAGAATTTAAAAATTTTCTTTGTTTTATAAATACAAAGTTAGTTTTTATTTTAGTATAGATGACGAAATCATGAAGTGTCTATGACTTCGTTATCTCGAATTTATAGATTGCTCATGCTTCGCTTGCTTTCCTTTCCCTTGCCCAAAGTTTGGGCAAGGGAAAGGAAAGCAAGCGAAGCATGAGCAATAAAAGCAAGGGAAAATCATGTGTTCTTTGCTTACCCTTTACTTCCCCGTAGGGGACACACATAAAAAGGCAAATAGAACTATGTGGACGGCTTGCCCAAAGGTGGGCGTGCTGTGCGAAGCAAGCAACCCTTGCCCTTTGGGCGTCTTCGCTTTTGCTTGCGTCCCCGTAGGGGAAGTAAAGGGCACAGAAAGCGAAGGGACAGCAAGTGTCCCGCAAGCCCGACAGCAAGCGTCGCGACAAGGCACGAACAAGAATATTATAAATTCGAATTTCGAATTTATGGTTGCGACAATAGACGATGCTAGTAAAAACGAAAAGAACAAGGACAGAGAAAGGTCGCTGGCAAGGTCATGTGACTTTTGTCCTGCTAACAGCCTTTACGCTTTACTTCCCCGTAGGGTGTCCCTTCGCGAAGGGAGCGAAGCAAGCATGGGCACTAAGGGGGTCGAGTCGCCTTGCTTGGCAAGACAGCACCCCCTCTTTCGGATTAAAGTTTATCAATAGTTTCAAATTCAAATTTGATTTCTTTCCAAACTTCACAAGCAGCTGCTAATTCTGGAGACCATTTGCAAGCTGAGCGAATTACATCTCCACCTTCACGAGCAAGGTCACGGCCCTCGTTACGAGCTTGAACACAAGCTTCTAGAGCAACACGGTTAGCTGCAGCACCTGGAGCATTTCCCCAAGGGTGACCAAGAGTTCCACCTCCGAACTGTAAACAAGCGTCATCACCGAAAATTTCAACAAGAGCTGGCATGTGCCATACGTGAATCCCACCAGAAGCAACTGGCATAACACCTGGAAGAGAAACCCAATCTTGTGTAAAATAAATACCACGGCTACGATCTTTTTCAATATAATCATCTCTCATTAAATCAACGAAACCTAGAGTAACCTCACGTTCACCTTCTAGTTTACCTACAACAGTTCCAGAGTGAAGGTGGTCACCACCAGACATACGAAGAGCTTTTGCTAAAACACGGAAGTGAATACCGTGGTTTCTTTGACGGTCAATAACAGCGTGCATTGCACGGTGAATGTGAAGTAATAGACCATTATCACGACAATAGTGAGATAATGAAGTATTTGCTGTGAAACCACCTGTTAAGTAGTCATGCATAATAATAGGTACACCTAATTCTTTAGCACAAACAGCACGTTTGATCATTTCATCAGCATTTCCAGCTGTAGCATTTAAATAGTGACCTTTTACTTCACCAGTTTCTGCTTGAGCTTTATAGATTGCTTCTGCAACGAAAAGGAAACGATCTCTCCAACGCATAAATGGTTGAGAGTTTACGTTTTCGTCATCTTTTGTAAAATCTAAACCACCACGTAAACATTCATAAACAGCTCGACCGTAGTTTTTTGCAGAAAGACCAAGTTTTGGTTTGATTGTACAACCTAATAAAGCGCGACCATATTTGTTTAGTTTATCACGTTCTACCTGGATCATTGTTGTTCGAAATAGTTCATTACGCTATTTCCGTTCTTTGCATGCAAAGCATGCAAAAAAACAACTTCCTATTAATAGAAAGATCAGACCATATCATTAATCTTTATTTTACTTCCCCTTCGCGAAGCGAAGGGGAAGTAAAATAAAGATTACTCTACATTTCGCAATATTTATTGCTACTCCCCTTGGATGGTCGTTAGGCTTTTGAACTTTTTAGACTTTATATTTTATGAACAACGTTGTTAAGCATGCTTACGTTTCTGGTTTATAAAATAAATCCTTTTTTTTAGCATCTAATATTTCTTGCTTAGTTAAATACCGAATTTCTGCTGTATAAGAATTTATATTTTGTTTTAGTCTTTTACGTAAGCCTGGCATGGCTAGAAATTTTTTCTTTTCACTTTCCCCAATAGAATTGCGAAAAGCAAGATAATCATTTGAGCTGTAAAAAAAGAAATTGTCTACCTTAAAAGGTTTGGCTTGTCGGGGACCTGCTAATTTTTCAGAGAATTTTGTTTTTTGTTTTGGGTTTGCAATTGTTGTGTTTTTCTCAGGCTGTCTTAAATCAATGAATTGAGGAGACACGTCATTGAAATTATAGCATAAACCACATTCGAAAAAAGCTAAAATAAGTCTATGCTCTAAATAATTCATTTCGTTTTTCAAGACAAGTGAACTATCCATATCAAGAGGTTTTTTATTTTCATCAACCCAAGTGTAAACGACAAAACGTTGAAATACTTGGCTATAAGAGTACTCGTTATTTATTGCTTCTTGAACAGCGACATAGAAGTTTTTATTGATTTTATTTATTTCAGTAGATGCACCTTTACTGCGAGAAGTATACTGATTAAAACGTTTTTTAAGGTCCTTTGTTTGACCCACAATACACATTCCGTTTTCTATGTGTTTAATAACATAGACGCCCGGGCGGTTGTTTTGAATTCCTCCCGGGTCAGTTTTAAGGTGAATCGTACTTAATCCTTCTGAAATATAAGCTGCACTAAAGAGTCCTTGCGACATTATTTCTCTATAAGCCTCAAAAGCAATTTTATCCAAAAAATTCAAGCGTTGTTCTGATAAAACTAAAGTATATGAGCCTCTTAGCACGGGATTGTCTAAGCTTTGTAAACCTTTTTGAATAACGTCAGGAGAAATTTCACGTTTGTTATTTTCTGGGTCCTCGTTGGGATCTGGAAACCCAGAAAAAACTTGCTTGTCCGCTAAACAATTTAATTCTTTTGGTTTTTTTAGATATCCCCCGTTTAGTAGAGTTCTTAGTGTTTTAACTATTCCTAAGGGCAAAGGTTTACCGTGTGGAGGTCCTTCAAAAGTTTTCACGTATGCTGGAGGGATACGAAGATCCTCTAAACGAAGAGCACGAAGAGCTTTGAAACCAAAAACGTTACCAACAATAGAAGTAAATAAGTTTGTTACTGAACCTTCTTCAAATAAATCAATAGGATAAGCAACATATGCAATATATTGATTATCTTCACCAGGAACAGGTTCGATATCATAACAACGACCTTTATAACGATCTAAGCTAGTTAAACCGTCAGTCCATACAGTTGTCCAAGTTCCAGTTGATGATTCTGCAGCAACAGCAGCACCACATTCTTCAGGAGGAACACCTGGTTGAGGAGTCATACGGAATGCTGCTAGAATATCAGTATCTTTTACAACATAATCAGGTGTGTAGTAAGTTAAACGATAATCTTTAACACCTGCTTTAAAGCCAGCACCCGCTCTAGTTTCAGTTTGTGGGACCATATTTATAAAATTCATAAAATCTGTTTTGACGATAAGAGCAAAAACGATCTGACCTATATGAATTATATAAAATTTCAATTAATTCCCACGCTATTAAATAATAGATAAATAAGAACCTCATTTTTAATGAGGTGAACGTAACCACGTAATTAACTTTAAGACAACATTAGAAAGTCTTTTATAAATATCATAAAGACAGTAAAAAGGGGATAAAACAAAAAAAGAAGCTATTAAAGTGAATATAACATCTATTAAATTGAATATAACATTTTTTATTTCGTATGCATTTCGCATAAAAACTGAACAAATTGAAAGCGATGTCAAAGGTGGACATCCAGTCCCTCTATTATTTTGTTCTGGCCAAGGACGCAGTCCAGGGATTTGACCCGGGATACGCTCTGGTTCAGGAGCTGGTTCCTGTCCTTTTCTCCGTGCTTCATTCCTTCTATCCCTTTCTTCTTGGCCGAGCGTTTTATCTAAATACTTATCTGGTACAGAAATAACGCGAATACCATCTTCGGTCTTAGGATTCTTCCTTCTCCAATCACTGACCGTAGACGGTTTCACCGTCGCTTTGTGTCCAAATCTTTCATTAAGAGCATTGGTTGCAGCGTCTACATTATCAAAAATAATTTCTCCGAGCTTGACCTTTTTTGCTTTTGCTTTGTCATCCAGCGCAGGGACGGATTCTGGCAAAACACCTTCTTTACAACCAGAATCATATACCTGATGCCAATTTACAGCACCCCGTGCAGGTCCTGGGTCCGACGAGTTTTGATTTTGCATGCCAAAACAAGCAAAACTAAAAGTTAAAAAAAAAATACAAATTTCTAAAATAAGCGAAATAAAAAAACGTGGTATCATAAATTAAGGAAAAACAAAAGCTGACTTTTTTATTTATATTAATATAAATAAAAAAGTAATAAAAATTCTCAATAGTGTAAAAATAAAAAAAAGATAAAATAAAATGTATATATCCTTTAAAAAACCAAAAACCTCTAATGGTATTAAATATGAATAGCATTTTTATGTTTATTTTTAAAACTTTAAAATTAAAAATATAAATATTTTATTAAAATATGAGTTTTTTATTTATTGTATTATTTATGACTCCGTCATCTATTTATGCGCTTCTTTCGCTGTCCCATGCCCTTCGCTCCGCGAGGGCAAGCGAAGTGATGCGAAGTGATGCGAAGTGATGCGAGGGCAAGCGAAGTGATGCGAAGTGATGCGAAGAGCTTTGAAACCAAAAACGTTACCAACAATAGAAGTAAATAAGTTTGTTACTGAACCTTCTTCAAATAAATCAATAAGATAAGCAACATAGTCCCAGTTGATGATTCTGCAGCAACAGCAGCACCACATTCTTCAGGAGGAATACCTGGTTGAGGAGTCATACGGAATGCTGCTAGAATATCAGTATCTTTTACAACATAATCAGGTGTGTAGTAAGTTAAACGATAATCTTTAACACCTGCTTTAAAGCCAGCACCCGCTCTAGTTTCAGTTTGTGGGACCATATTTATAAAATTCATAAAATCTGTTTTGACGATAAAAGCAAAAACGATCTGACCTATTATGGATTATATAGAGTATGGTTAAGAGAATAAACCTAATCCGAACTATGTGTGCTTCTTGGCGCTTGCCATGCCGTCGCTTCGCGAAGCGAAAACATATATGACTTCTATGAAGAGCTCTGAGACACAACGGGACGCAACAAATGACGGGCAAGGGTTGCTCCAGATAGTAATGGACCCCTTTTTCTGTATAGTCCGCACAGCGTGCCCTGTTGAACAGGGCACATTTTATAAATTTTAAAAGATTTCATTATTTATCCTGCCCTTTGGGCACTCGTTAAAAAACAAACTGATTCGTACTTTTTACAAAAAACGGACAATTTACGTCCGTTATCGGGTAAAGAATATGATTTTCCCCTCTCACAGAAGGGATTTTAATTCTATTAATCGGGATTGACGGGGCTCGAACCCGCAACTTCCGCCGTGACAGGGCGGTGCTCTAACCGATTGAACTACAATCCCATAGTTATTACTTAAGTTATATTAACATATAAATGTCAAATTGTCTATTTAATTAATTTTTACTAGATAAAAAAATAAAAGATCCTAACATATTATAAATTTTAAGAGAATCCATTTTTTTATGAAGTAAAGTATTTATGCAAAAACCACTTATTCGGTAATAAATAATATGCCTTGCTGTCCCATGCTTACCCCGTAGGGGAATGTTGCCCAAAGGGCAAGGGAAAGCCATGTGTGCTTTGCTGTGCCCATAAAGGGCAAGCTACGCGAGAACATAGTAAAAGTCCATAAAGTGGGCTAAACAGCAATTGCATCTTAATTTTTAAATTTTTTTTTAGTATGGGTACGCGATACTTTTGATTTTTTTTTTAATTTGTTTTGTTTTCTTAGACGTAAACGAAGTTTTTGTGCTAATCTAATATGGACTAAAAATGATTTTAATAAGTATTCTAAAGCATTTCGAGAATCATCATTAGCAGGGATAAAATGATCAGCTAATGTTGGATTGCAATTTGTATCAAGAACATGCAACATTTTAATTCCTAGTTTTTGACATTCACGAATAGCATTCATTTCTTCTTTTTGACCTATAATAATGGCTACGTTTTTAGAAATTTGATTTTTTTTCATTTTAGTCATTTTAGCAACCCCCCCAAAATATTTTTCTAAACGTTGCCATCTTTTTTTCCGTGCGGCAGCTATTTTTTTAGACATGTTTTTAACCTTTTCATCATAAATTATTTCAATAGGAGATTTCAATTTAGGATCAACAATAGTTGTCATTAAAAATTTAACAGTTTCTAAAATCTTAACTTTAGGTGTTGGTAAATGACGCAGTTTAGGTAAAAAACGAATTAGTTTTCTTTGAGCGATTATTTTTTTTACTTTTCTTCTAACCAGACGAACTAAAGGACGTTCTTGTGTTATAATTGTTTTAATTTTATTTAATTCAATTGTAACTTTATTTTTTAGTATAATGTTGTCATTTATTTTTGTTTTAGTAAGATTTAATGCTTGTTTTAAAGAAAAAATTTTTTGTTCTAAGTGTTGGTTTTTTAAACATTGATTTTGAATTGATTTTTCAATAAGAGGTAAACTTATACTAAATAGATTTAATAATTTACTTAAAATTAAAACTTTTTGCAATTTATTATCAGTAATTCCAGTTGATGACCCCATTTTTGGTTGGGATTTATACACAGATGTTGTTAAGTTTATAACATTTTTTTGTCCTTTAAAAAAATAAGGTTTAAAAAATAAAATAATTTTGTTTATAATATCTTTAGGTGGGTTAGGAATCACCCAATTTGAATTTTTGGAAAAAGTATTTGATTCGCTTGTTTGAGAAACAACATCTATATATTTATTGAAATCGCGTAGCGATAACAATTTAGAATAAGAAACAGCTCCTAAACGATTATTTTCTTGTTTTGCTAATTGTCGAATCTGTGAAATTTTTTTACTAATAACTAATAGTGTCCCAAATTCTCTTAATTTTTTACGGTTAACTGCTAGTTCATTTAATAAAAATTTATATTGTTTTTCAATTAAAACAGCTTTTTCTTTTAAAATTAAACTTTGTTTAAGAATAGCATAATTTTTTTGAATTAATTTTTTTCGTGTTTCTAATAAAGCTCTGCCCTTCGTACAGAGTTGTTTTCTTTTAAAATCTAGTATTAAAGCTTTTTTATTTATTTTTTCATGAAATAATTTTTTATTTTTATCTTGATTTTGTTTGTCTTTGTCAACTTTACTGAATAAATCTGGCACTAATTGTTGAAATTTTGTTCGTAAAGTATGAGCTTTTTTAATTAATACTTTACTCTTTTTTCTAAAAATAATAGCTTTTTGCATTAAACGGTTTTTAATATTATGTCTTTTTTCTAAAATTCGTTTAAGAATAGTCTGCTTTTGTTTTAAAATAGGACGAATTTTTTTAATCGATTTTAATATTGATTTCCAATTTGTTAACAAACCACCAAGCCAACGAGTATTAACAAAAAATGAAGTTTTACTGAATAAAGAAACCCTTGCTATTAAGCGTATAGCCGATTTTTTAGTTCCTACGAATAAAAAAGTACGTCCTTTTAAAGCGTATTTACTTAATTGTGTCAAAGCTTTATTTAAACAACGACGTGTTTTTAATAAATTTATTAAATAGCGCCCTTTTTGAACAAGTGGTTTATTTTTATTTGGACCCTTTTTACGAAACCATATATATTTTTTCATTCTTGCATGACATTTTACGGTTTTTTCTCCAAAATGAATTCCACTTTGTAACATTAAACGGAGATCACCTCGAATTAATGCATGTCGCGCTTTGCGCGACATAGGTTGAATTTGAATTATTTCTCCAAAAGCTAAACTAATTTTATTTTTTAAACTTATAATCTTAAAACATTTAATTTTTACAAGGTCACCAGGTTTTGCGCCTAAATTTGGTTTGACTAGTAAAATTAAACCATTAATTTTTAAAACAAGATATTTAACAAAACGTTTTACCACAGAAGGCAATTTAATTTGCATAACAAATTTAGATCCTTCTTTTATTTTAATAGTTTGTCGGTTTTCTAAACTTGTAGTGTTTAGTATAAGCTCCGATATTTGTTTAGTTTTTTTAATCGGATTCAGTATCTGGGCATCGCCCTGAGATTTTAAAATTTTTGCAAATGCAAATTTTTTTTTAATACGAGTAATTTGAACTTTTAATGTTTGTCCTTGGAAGGCATGCGGAACTATCAAATGTATAGCTTTGTTATTAAGATTGGTTGATAACTCAGCTATTCCAGTTCCTTTTGGACCATTTTTTAAAATATTAACGTCTAAAACATCACCAACTTTATAGTTCATCACAGTTAAATGTTCATCTAGTTTTGTCTTAATTTTTTTTATTACTTGTGCAATAGCATATTTATATTTTTTATTATAAATTTTTACTATTTTTGCTTTTATCACATCTCCTATTTGAGTATTTGGTATAAAAATTGAATAACCATAAGAAAATTCATCTATTCCTATATTGTTTGGTCCTAACGCCGTAATTTTTAAAAGATAAACTTTTCCTATTTTTAAACTATTTAGTCCAGTAGAGATGTTATTCTGCGATAGTTCAGGACGAGAACGAACCCGGCTTTTTCCTGACCAATTTAAAATACGAATTGCTTTTCTTTCAAGTTTTTTCATCCCAACAATTTTAGATTTTTTATTTTTAATCATTTTATTTTTAATAAGATTTTTTAATTATTTTTTATTCTATTTGTCAGTAGCCAGAATCTTGTATAAATATGTCCACTTGTTTGTTTTTATTGCTACGTGAACGCAAGCAATCTTTTAGCTTAGGCGTCGCTTCGCGAACCCGTAGGGAAAGCAATCCTTGCTAACGGTTGTTCTTTTCCCCCGCCTTTACGGGATCGATATGCTTTCCCCTCGCGAAGCGAGGGGAAAGCATGGGACGCCTTGCAAAACACAGCAAAGGAAAGCAAAAAACAGAATTCTAAGATTTTTTTTTTGAACAAATAGACAGAATTCTATAAAAAAACATAAAAATTATTAAATAAAAACACTCAATTATTTTTTAGATATGTATTTATGTAATTTAATAGTTTATGAATTCCTCGATTTTGGAGCATCGAAGTTTGTGCTAGTTTTATTGATATACATGAATTGCTACTAAAAGTAATAATTAAGTAATAATTCCCGTCTCATGCTTTTCTCTATCCAAATTGTCCAAAACAGCAAAAATATTAAAAATATTTATGACTTCGTCATTTATTGTCTTCGTTCGGGCAAGCTTCGCTGTGCCCTTTACTTCCCCGTAGGGGCTGCTGTCCACAAAGTGGAATGCAAGTAAAGGGCACAGCGAAGCTTGCCCGAACGAAGACAACACGAGAAGGAAGCGTGCCAACTAAAGCATACAATGGATAGTGGACAAAGCAAGACTGTTCTATAATTTCGAATTTATAGAAAAAAATCTTTAATTGCTACGCAATCTATGACGGAGTCATAAATGAGCAATAAAATTTATCTAAAAAAGCCACGTTCTTTACTCACAAAAGGTAACAGACCCATTACACGTGCACTCTTTATAGCTTTTGCAACAAATCGTTGTTGTTTTGCGGTTAAACGAGTTTGACGTCTTGGTAAAATTTTACCACCTAAACCAAGATATCGTTGTAGTAAACCACAGTGTTTATAATCAATAATTCGACGATTAAAAACTATTTTTTTTGGTTTTTCCGTTAAAATAATAACAAAAGATTTTGGCAAAATAATTGGTTTAATCGGTGCTGGTCGTTTTTGTTGATCTATTTTTTCTTGACGTTCTTGCCTAAAACCTGCTAAAAGTTGTGAAAGTGATAAAACTTTTATCCCAGATTTTATTTGCTTTTGATTTAGCATTTTTTGTTTACCCTTTAGACGAGTTTGTGATCCATTTTTTATGCTTCCTTGTGTATTTGCAAATTGACGACCAATTCGATTGTTAGCAGGGGTTCCCTTTTGGCTTAATCTTTGTCCACCCCAAGAACGTTTTTTTTGTCCTTGAGAAGCTTGTTCCGAAATTTTAAAAACATTGATAGTCAACAAACCTTTTTCTAGGTTGCCATTCAAAATTTTTCTTGTTAAATTTTGCATAATTAGTATTTTTTGTCAATAATTCAATAATTATATACATATATGGTTCTTTTACTTTTTATGAATATTCATAAATGGGACGTACAAGCAACGATGACAGAGTCATAGTTTACCAAGTAAAAGAAGTGCATAAATAGATGACGGAGTCATAAATTGTTATATCATACAACTCAAATTTTCATAAGTTATAGAATATTTTTCACATTTATTTATAAATTCGAGATTCGAGGTCATAAATTTATTAATTAAACCTTTGGCACACAACCTTTTTTGACTTCTTGGCTGTACGTCCCCTCGCTTGCTTTCCCTTTGTATAGACTATGGAACCAAACTATGACGAAGTCATAAAAGAAAAGCAAAAGGGACTAGATCTACAAAATTTTTTATTAATTTTTTCAACTACTTGTTTAACTTTTTATATTTGCACTTTTCAAATTTATAAATATGCTTGGTTAAGCTAAGCTAACTTTAAAGAGATTTGACCGGGGTACGTTCCTTTGTTCACACAGCAGACATTGGATTGTCCTTAGCTGTGAAGGACGCGTATATCTTTTTTGCACAGCGTAAACCACAAAGTATTTAAATATATGGAATCCCATGCCTTGCTTTGCTTGCCATGCCCGTAAAAGCAAGGCACAGGCTACCGCTGGAGACCCTGTGCTTTCCGAAGCAGGGTATTTGTGAAGTTTCTTATGTTCTCTCCTCCCTTATTTCATTATCATCTCAATGAGATGTTATAATTTTCTTCTCAAATTAACAGATTATTATAGTCCACAATAATTTATAGATAACGAAGTCATGGATGACGGAGTCATAAATATTGAAATATTGAAGATCCCTACGGGTTCGCTTGCCCTTTACTTGCTTTCCCTTGCCCTTCGCTCCGCGAGGGCATGCGAAGCGAAGGGACAGCGAGCCCCTTTGGGCAAGGGAAAGCAAGTAAAGGGCAAGCATGCGACGCACTACGATGGCTTGTGTTTCTGCTTTGCACAAGGGACACATGATACTATAACTTTGGGCAAGCTTACCCCTTTTTAAGAAAAATCTACTATATGGACTCAGTTTCTTTATTTTATATAGTCCACATAGTGGTTGTTCATAGACTGTGCCCTGTGCAAACAGCACAGGGCATAAGCAAGTCTTAAGCTACTTTGGATTTAGAAAAATTAACCAACAGAAATAATACGTGCAAGGAAGAATGACCATGTAGTGGCAATTCCACCTAATAAGTAATGAGCTACACCAACAGCACGGCCTTGAGTAATACTTAAAGCACGAGGTTGAATAGCTGGAGCAACTTTTAATTTATTATGAGCCCATACAATTGATTCAATAAGTTCTTGCCAATAACCGCGGCCACTAAACAAGAACATTAAAGAGAATGCCCATACAAAGTGAGCTCCTAGGAAAATTAATCCGTATGCAGACAACGCACTTCCATAGGATTGTATAACTTGGCTACTTTAGAAAAAAAAAAATAACTACGAACATAACCGAAGCATAATTCAACTATAAAAATTGTAACGTTTTTTTAAATTTTTGTCATTATACGCAAGGAAAAATGACCCCTTACATATTCTTTCGCTGTGCTATGCTTGCTTCGCTTTCCCGTAAGGACAGCAAGCAATCGAGGACGAAGTCATAATTTTAAATTTTAATTGACAATTAAACTTGCTCGGGACTTTGATAATTTTGATCATATAGCACGAGCAATTATATGAGACTAGGCAAAGCCAATTTTTACAAAGCAAAACAAACTTAATAAGGGTTAAACATCAAATGCCATTCTCCAATAAATGTCCAAAAAGTTTTCAGCTTCTACTAGAAAAATATTTTCTATTTTTTTGCAAAAACAACTCAATTTGCGATATAATACAAGGATAATAATATAAATTTGACAAAATAAACATTTTTATTTAAAATATTAAAATAGGAATCAACGTTTTATAAAAACATTGATTATTGAGTAAAAATATTTTCTATTTTTTTGCAAAAAGAGTTGTAGATATTCTTTACGTAGTTTTTATGAATACAGTACTTTAGCTGAGTTAAAGCTTTTTTTAAGAATTCAGGTTTTTCATATTCAGAATTTTTTAATAAATTTTCAATATAATATTCTTGGATTTGCTCTAAAATATTTAATAATTCAGCACGATTCGGGATTTCACCAGAATACTGTTTTATTTTTTCTGTAAGGGTTTTGAGTTCCATAAAAAACGAATGGTAAGGCCATCCGAAATTTTGATTTTCAAAAAGTTTTCTAGAGGTGTTCAACAATGTCTCGTGACCTATTCCTATTAATTCAGCAGCGCTGTCTAAAGGAAGTGGAAAAAAAGCTGTTATCATTTCTTTGGTTAAATTTCCATCACGTGATAATTTTATTAAATTCAGTTTTTTATAAAACAAGTTGGTTAATCGAGGATTAGGTAATCTAGAATTGTTGTTTAATTTATTTTTAAGTTGTTTTAGTCTTGGGTATATAACAACTAAGTTTTCATAATCTCGCTGTGCAAGACCGAGGCAATTTACAACCAAAGGGTCTAAATTTAAATCCTCTTGATTTGCCCCATCTTGGATGGGGTTTATTAGATCTTGATCTGTTAAATTGCACCATTCATTATATAGGTTTTGTATGTTTTGATTTGTCCCATCTAGATCCATTAAGTTTAGATCTGTCCCATCTAGATCCATTAGGTTTAGATCTGTCCCATCTAGATCCATTAGGTTTAGATCTGTCCCATCTAGATCCATTAAGTTTAGATCTGTCCCATCTAGATCCATTAAGTTTAGATCTGTCCCATCTAGATCCATTAGACCTAGATCAACATTTTGGATGGGGTTTAGATTTTGTAGGTTTTGATCTATTAATTCATTGTTTTTATTTAATAACTCGCTTAACGCTTGATTTAGTAACTTTAGGTTTTGATCTATTAATTCATTGTTTTTATTTATGAATTCATTGTTTTTATTTATGAATTCTATTAACCCTTTATTTTCATTTAGTAACGATTGAGTTTTATTTAGTAATAATTGATTTTGATCTGTTAATGCATTTTGATTTAGTGATCCATGCATTGTATAGACTATAATATTGACTGGGGCAAATTTTAAAGGTTCCTTAAGAAAAGCAAAAGAATTATAATCTGGTTTTATATATTTCTTAAAAACTATGTTTGAATTTTCAATTGAATTGAACCATTTATTATAACTCTGTGTAACAACAGGAAGATATTCCATTAATCTATTAGAATTATAACTTTGCGTAACAACAGGAAGATGTTCCATTAATCTATTAGAATTATAACTTTGCGTAACAACAGGAGGATATTCCATTAATCTATTAGAATTATAACTTTGCGTAACAACAGGAAGATGTTCCATTAATCTATTAGAATTATAACTTTGCGTAACAACAGGAGGATATTCCATTAATCTATTAGAATTATAACTTTGCAAAGCTTGTTTTGATATGTTTAAATTTAATTGTTTTTTTTGAACTACACCAGATAAACAACTTTTTAATTTTAATTTATAACTACAAGTTTTTTGTTTTTGTAAAGTTTTATGAAACGTCGTTGTAAAGCTAAGACAAAAAACTCTTTTTTTTGTTTCCATTTTAACCTGATTAGAGTATATTATTTTTTTACCAGATTTTATTTGTGCTGTTTGTTTAATATGAATATTTTTTATCGAATTATTTGTTTTTGTTTTTTTTATTTGATTTTTTTCAAAAGAATATACTGGTTTATTGGGCAAACAAAATTTTGTTTTTTTTGTCCATTGTTGTTTCACTGTTTTTTTTTCATAAAAGCCATCCATTTCTACTATTTGTATTGTTTTATGCGCAAAATTTTGTGTTTCTGTTAAAGAAAACGTTTTTGCCAACCAGGTTAATGGGTATTTTTTTTTTTCTAAACTTTTTTTTGATGGAGAAGAAGACACTTCCAGAATGAGATATTTTTTGGGAAAAGGTTTAAAATCAAAATTTTGTTGTGGTGTTTCCCACCATAAACAACCTTGATTGTCTCGGAATGAAACTGCAAAATTTTTCCCTTCACGAGTGTGTGTAAAATTAACACGTTTTAGATTTTTTTTATATAACAATTGATTAGACGATTGGTTGATAGATACATAACGCGGAATTTCGTTATTACCAAGAATAGAAAACGATAAATTAGCACCCGTGTTAGGAATTATATGCTGCGCTTTCGTTTCGCTGTCCCTTCGCTCTCGCGACGCCCTTTGGGCAAGGGAAAGCGAGTCCGTAAAGGGCTTACGTACAGTTTTTAACGATGACGGTAAACCTATGTTCTCATAGTAACGCAAAGGCACAACTTGTGTTGAACCTAGTTTAGGTCCCTTTAGGAAAAACATAGCAAGTTCTTTCCCCGTAAGGGGATCCGCTTTGGACAGAGGAAAACAATCACATAGTGGGTAGAAATTTAATAGTGAGTAGAAATTTAACTGGGAGTTTTTAAAAAAAGAACAGCTTAATCGTAAATTTCCAACATTATAATAGTTTTGTTTTAGCATTTTGACTTTATTTTTCTGGCTATACACCTTTTCCCCGTTCTTTAATTGCTGTACGTCTCCATGCCCGTAAAGTAAAGGGGTTGCCTTGCCCGAAGGGCGTCGCGAAAGCGAAGGCACAGCGTGCCCTTGCACGCCATTTGCGGCGAAGCCCTTTACGGGCACAGCACAAGGCAATGAGGGCAATGAGGCTGCTGCACAAGGCAATGAGGTTTGGACTATAAAATTGTTTAGTATTGCTCCAGAAATAACAAAACCTCCAAAAGGTATTAACCAATATCCTGGCATTTGCCGAATTTTTTGTTTTTCGTTCTTTATAAATTCGAATCCGAATTTATGGATGATGGAGTCATAAATATTAAATTGATTAATAACCCCATTTATATGTTTACGTTGTATCGAAACTTTGTTTCGATGTTTATTTTGTTTAGCTCGATTATCATTATTGATTCCAGAAATAAAGTCAGGAATTAAACCTGTTATTAAATTTTTGTTTATTTTTTTATTTTTATGAGCCGTAACCCCATTTTTCATGGGGTTGATAAAATTCACATTATTCACAGTTAATTTTGTTACTTTTTGTTTATTATTATTTATGACTTCGTCATCTATAAATTCGGATTCGAATTTATGAAAAGATTTTTTTTTTAAAATAAAAATTTGTTTTAAACGATTAAAAGTTAATCTAGCAACGCTATTTTCTTTTGTTGAAATTAATGGCAATTCTGATTGAAATTTATTTTTCTTAAATTTATTTGATTCTTTTTCTAAGGAAAAAAATAAATAAGAAGCTATAGAAGAAGAGAAATCTGTTGGTGGGCAAGAAGATAAATTTGCTGAAACAGTTAATATGCTTTTTTTTAACTTATAATGTGCAGGGTGCCCTTTGATAAATTTTTTTGAATTATATGAAATTCTAAAAGGTTCTTCCGTAGCTAATTTTACTTTTAATGTTGTAAAAGGTAAGCGCAACAAACCCCATCTTCGATGCGGTATATGATCCATTCCTTTAGCAAATTCTGCTTTAAATTTTGGATCTGTAAAATATAATTTTTTTGTAACTAACATACTTTATAATTTGAGAAAAATTTAATTCATTGCTTAGAGTTTGGATATTCTTTTATGACTTCGTCATAGTTGCCCTTTGGGCACGACAAAAGCATATGTTCAAAATCGGAATAGCCTAAAAAAAAGGGGTAAAGTTTGAATGATTTGAATAAGTTCCTATTTTTATTTAAAAGAATTTAAATGGCTACGCATGGCTACGCAATCAACGACGGCCTGATAAAACCTCATTTTTTTTTTAATTGATAATTTAAATGAGATATTATTAAAATAAAAAAGAAACAAATACTGTTTGCTTAAAAACTAAAAAAGCTAATAAAAACAGAATGCTGCTAGAATATCAGTATCTTTTACAACATAATCAGGTGTGTATTAAGTTTAATAAATTAGTCTTCCTGGGTCATTAATTACTACAGTATGTACACGATACCAAGGTAAACCCATATATATATATATTTTTATTTTTTACTAAATTTTTTTTTATGACTTCGTCATCTATTTATGCACTTGTTTCGCTGTCGCTTCGCGAAGGGCAAGGGAAGCGAAGCATTTATGAAACGACTCAAACAGAATAAAAATTGTTCGTGTCTAGAGTTCTATTATAACTTATAATTATATAATTTTATTTTAAATTAATAAATTAATAAATTAATATTATATAAAAATTTTAATTATTTGTGCCTTGCTGTTCGCAACCGCTGTTTCTACGGAGAAGTAAAGAGCACAGAAAGCGAAGGGCATGGGCTTGGCTTCCCGGAGGGATGCTGTGCCCATAAAGGGCAAGGCAAGCGAAGCAAGCAACCCATGCCCTCGCTTCGCGAAGGGCAAACAAAGGGACAGCTTCGCTTGCCCTTCGCGAAGCGAGGGCATGGGAAAGCATATATATCTTTATTTGGTTAAATATGATTTAGCTTGCTGTAACGTATATTAGAAGTATTAATCTCATCTTTAGGCTCTTTAGTCGTAGCATGACGGAGTCATAAAAAATTAATAACAACGAAAACGTTTACGGAGTAACAAAATAAAAAACGTCTTCCCCATGCCCTTTGGGTGCGATGGGACAGCCACAACCCTATAAAATATGACATTATATTTAAAAACAGAATAAACTTTTTACCGGTTAATTTTTAAGTATAACATAAAAAAAATAAAAATACAAAATCCATAGCATGATTAAAAAAAAACCAATTAAATTTATTCTTAGTTATAAAATTTGCTTTGCAAGCGTAGCAAAAGACAAGCGCGAGCCATTAATAAACATAAAAAGCAAAATCTTAAAAATCTTGTTTTTCCGCATGATCAATAGGATAAGTAGCTTCTATATAATATAGGGAAAGTTCTTTTGTATAATTTTGTGCACTAAGCTTATTAGAACATTTCTTGTCTGAAATAAAGCTATATGGCATTTTGTACTCCATACATAAGTGAATATAAGGCTTAACAAGATCAACAAATATTTGCAAATCATCTGGGCATAAAAGCAAATAAACAGAAGACTTTTGTTTATAGACAAAAAAACGCAAGTTATAAACTTCATAAAGGGCAACAGCTAATCTACAACATGATTTGTAGTTTTTTGTAGTCACTGTTAATTTTATGGTCTTATACTTTTTATGGAGTCCGCCATCTTGTTGGTAAATATCTGCTAAAACTTTAGGTGAAAGTAAATAATCTTTTTTAGTATATCAACAGATGGCATTAATTTATTACCTTTTATAAGCTTTCCATAAAAATCCTGTCTATTTTTAGAAAAAGTTTGCCAATTCACTAAAGATAATCGAACTTTCCATCCAAAATCTGTTTTTCTATTATATCTTTCTAAACTTAAGCAAGCGCTTGTTAATAAAAAACGCGGAATGCTTTTAAAGGTATTTAGTAAATACTCTAAATGTGATAAGTTTTTCTGCGCTGGTGATTGATTTTTAATTTTTGGGGCTACCCCCTGCACAAGTTCTGCTTTATACCCTCCCTCTGGCAATATAGAAACAGTCCCATCACCTATTACCCACGAGTTCATAATTTCTATACAGTCTTTTGTTGGTATAACTTGACCATTGATAGCAAGCTCTTTTCTTTCTTTTTGTCTCGAAAAAAAATCCTCCTGAGAATCAGCTACAATTATATTAATGCGCGTTATACAAGTTTCTTCTAATTCTTTTATCAATTTTTGAATTGTAGGGATAAATTTGTTAGGATTTGAAACAAAAGAATACTGAAAAATTATACCAATTGCATTTTGACTGAAGCTTTTTTGAACGGGCCAATGTTTTGAACTAACTTTTACAAAACCATTCTGTTCTAACTCAATCCAATCAATATCTTGTGCTTTTTTAGCCATAATTGATATGCCTTTACGAGAAAACTTTTTTTGAACAGCATTAATAGATTTTTTTAATTGTTCAGCGATCTCATGAGTTGTTTTCCCCTGCTCTAGAAGTTTTAAAGCGAGTGTGTTATCTGCTTCTGTCCACACGTTTGATTTTGAAATCAAATTCTGTTTTCTTAATTTATGAATTTGATTTTCAATGGCTTCCGTTGTTCTGGGTGTGCCGAGCATTTGAGCAATATCTTTTGCCATTATTCCTTTTTGGTACAAATTAATAACAATTTGTATATCCTCCTGGGACCATTTTTTATTTTTATGTTTCATATTTTTTTTTTCTTTAATTTTTAATTTTTACAACTAAATTCTCTGGTTTTAGAGAGCTTTGTGGTTTTTTTTGTAGTATCCCTTCGCATCTAGATGCGAAGGGGTACTATAAAAAATAACGTTTCTTGCGGACAAAAGCACCAGCGTCCCCTTGCGAAGCAAGGAGAAGCAGGGCGTTTGCAATATTTCTACGAAGTAAATTGAAATAAGTAACTAACCAACAGAAATAATACGTGCAAGGAAGAATGACCATGTAGTGGCAATTCCACCTAATAAATAATGAGCTACACCAACAGCACGACCTTGAGTAATACTTAAAGCGCGCGGCTGAATAGCTGGAGCAACTTTTAGTTTATTATGAGCCCATACAATTGATTCAATAAGTTCTTGCCAGTAGCCACGACCACTAAACAAGAACATTAGAGAGAAAGCCCACACAAAGTGAGCTCCTAAAAAGATAAGACCATAAGCAGACAGAGCAGAACCGTACGACTGTATAACCTGTGAACTTTGTGCCCATAAGAAATCTCTTAGCCATCCATTAATTGTATTTGCACTTTGTGCAAAGTTACCACCTGTAATATGAGACACACCTGAAGCTGTAACAGTTCCCCAAACATCAGATTGCATTTTCCAAGAGAAGTGGAAAATTACAATACTTAAAGAATTATACATCCAGAAAAGACCTAAGAATACGTGATCCCAAGCAGAAACTTGACAAGTCCCACCACGACCTGGACCATCACAAGGGAAACGGAAACCTAAATTAGCTTTATCTGGAATTAAACGTGAACTACGCGCAAATAGAACACCTTTAAGTAAAATAAGAACTGTTACGTGAATAGTAAACGCATGAATGTGATGCCAAGCCTTGCCTCGCAAGGCATGATTGGACTATATCATCAGCTCAATAACTTTTTCTTTTGATAATTTGGATTTTTTTGACTTTATGACTTCGTCATCGATTGCGGAGCAATTAAAGGCAAACTACTTAAAACTTGTTCTTCTGCAACTGACAAGGAAGCTGCAGCTTCTAATAAAATAGCTTCACCGGGATCTTGCAGTTTTTCAAGAAGACCGGCTAATGTTTTTGCAGCGCCTGCATTTAAAACAACATGCCGCTTTTTATAAAAATGCACGCGAGCCCAACGCAAGCAAGCAATATGTCGGGTGCCTTTTAACGGAAATCGATTAAAATAGTCGATTAAAACGTCTGTAGCTTCAATACTGGTTATTTCTAGGCGGTTATAAAGCTTTTTGGTGTGGCCGTTCGTTATTTGGGAAATTTTATTAGTGGCACCTGTTAATTGTTGGATTTCTGTTAATAAACAAAGTTCTCCATCTTGGGTGATGTAATATTTTGTGGTAAAACGGAAACGCGTGTTGCCTTTTTGATCCTTCGATGCTTTAAAATTGTTTTGGGAATTTGTACTAAAGCCACCATCAGCCTCAGTAAAGCCAGATAACCAAGCATTTTGTAAGCTAACCTTTGCTGTCCAAGGTTTTAAAGGAATAGATAAACGCCAACCTTGATTGATGCCAGTTAACCACTCTACAAACTGCTCACGGCGCTTTGCTGAGACAATGTTTCCATTCAACAAAAGGACTAATTTTAAAATATGCTCTTTTTTTGAAGTATAAAAACGAGCATATTTTTTTCCATCTTTATCGTAGGTCATAACTTTACCAAAACCGAAGCTTTTCCGTATAAACTGAAGTACTTTAATGTTATCAATATGCTGAGTTATTTCAAAATCAGCACGCTTGCTAACAGGATTAAAGCTAAAACCGGAGCGTAAATTGCTATCTCGACAATGAACACTTCCATCACCTTCGAAAAAGCCGATAAACCATGTTAAAAAATGCGGATTAAAGCGTTTAATGTGTTGTGGCCTTTGTTTGTTAAAATCCGAATAATCAAAGTTTTTTTGAGCTGCTTCGCGTGTAGTCTCTGAGGTTCCCGTAGACTCTTGCCCCATCTTTGATGGGGAGAAGACTTTGGTTACCTGCTGATTGGCCCTAACGACTGGATTTTCCCTTACCCCTAACCCTTTTTTCCTTTTTTTGTTTAAAAAGCTAAAAAGGTTTAAGTAAGGACCAGAGTATAGAACGGGCGGTTCCAGCATATAGCGAAGTTTTACCTGGTCCATCACGTTTCGAACCAGGAAATCAGAAGTTCCTAGAGAAATTGGCATCATAGCCACTTTTCCACCAACAGCAACTAAATCGCCACCCCAAGTTAAACTTGTTGATGATAAAGCATTTGGAGCCGTCAATTGAGGAGCTAAGAAATGTGTTTTTTGAATCCACTGAGCAAATATAGGTTGTAATTGAATTGCTGTATCAGAGAACATATCTTGAGGACGACCTAAAGCACTCATTGTATCATTGTGAATATATAAACCAAAACTATGGAAACCTAAGAAAATACAAACCCAATTTAAGTGAGAAATAATAGCATCACGGTGACGAATTACACGATCTAATAAATTATTGTATGTAGCTGTAGGATCATAATCACGAACCATAAAAATAGCAGCATGTGCTCCTGCACCAACGATACAAAATCCACCAATCCAAACGTGGTGAGTGAATAGCGATAATTGTGTACCATAATCAGTAGCTAGGTAAGGATATGGGGGCATTGCATACATGTGATGCAAGTCTAAGCGTTTCTAAGAAACTGTTAGTGAACACTTAGCTTGGACTATATCTTAACTTTTATAACTTTTATAAATTATCCAGACTTTGTTCAAATTTTTGCTTTTCTAGCAGAAGAACAGATTTACAACGTTTAAAAATACTATTTATATCTTTTAAACGTTCTGTTGCACGATTGACTTTTTCTATACATAAAAGGTGTTCTCCTTTTATGTATAGATTGGCGATCTTTAACCACAGGGCATAAGCATTTTTTTTTCTAGTGCAAAGTTTGTAAGTGTTAAAATATTCTATAGCAATTTCAACACTCTTTTTTGATTTAATATCCACGCGGTAATAAGACTTTTCATTATTGCGAACTGTAACGGATTTTACATTAAACAACATTGCAATTTGGTTTAATGTTTCTAATTCAAATTTTTGATCTACATAAGTTTGCACATAAAGACGAAAAGATTTTCCACGTGGAACAACGCGTGAAGAAAAACCGCCCTCCGCATCAAAAAAGCCGGCAAGCCAAGCTGATTGTAAAGTGATTTGATAGGGTTTTCGACAAGGCTTGACAATAATAGCAATAATAGTTTGTTGGTTTTTAGTGTTATAAACGTTGACCCATTGATTAAAGCGTTTTTGAGTTTTTTGAAGTTGTAAATTGCCATTAAAAATGGCGATTAGGCGCTCAATGCTTTTATTGTCTTTGACGGTATATCTGGCATAAACGCGTCCATCTTGCTTAAAGGTGGAGACAACGCCAAAACCAAGTTCTGTTCGAATATGATGTAAAACTTGGAGCTCCGCTTGATTTATCACAAAAACAGGTCTATTTTCATGAACACCAAAACTCCCGTCACCTTCTGAATAACCGATAAACCATTCTAAAAAAGCACGATCTATTTTTTTTTTATGCTGGGGTAGTTTTTTTGCATAAGCGTCAAAGTTCATGGGATATTCTTGTCCTTGCACTATATTTAATATTGCTCCACCACGAAAAACAATGTCTAAATATTTATTTAATTGCTGTACCCGTAAAGGGGTTGCCGGAGGCACAGCGTGCCCTTGCCCTCGCGGAGCGAAGGGCATGGGCAACGATGACAGAGTCATAAAAGTTAAAAAAAGTTCCCTGCGTATAGTCTCTGGGGATCCCAACGAAATATTGGTTTCCTGCTGATTGATCCTACCTACAAGATTGTCCCTAGGGAAATTCAAAAAATAAAAATAAAACTTTTTTGTTGACATAAACGGGAAAAAGTTTAAATTTTTATTTATGGCTACGCCATCCATGACGAAGTCATAAACAACCTTTCGGACTTGAGGATAAGCAAGCTGCGAAAATCCGCAGTCTAACAGTGCAAATAGATTGTTCCAGCATATAGCAAGGTTTAATGTGACCCGAAACCAAGCCACAATAATAGAAAGAGAGCCGAAAAGAGCTAAATTAATAGCTAATTGAGCGTGCCAAGATGTTGTTAAAATTTCATAAAGACCTTGGTGACCTTCACCTGTAAAAGGACCACGGTGAGCTTCTAAAATTTCACGAATACTGTGTCCAATCATTTTTGTTAAAGGAAAATTGTAAACTTTCCCCCCTTCATTTTTACTAAAACCTTTAAATAGACTTCGTAAAAAAAGGCTTTACATTTATGTAAAGATCAGACCATATCTTTACCCTTTTTATTTATTTCTTTATTTCTTTTATAACTCATAGTCCACAAAGTGGACTATAAGCAAACGATGACAAAGTAATAGCAAAGGGTATCCGCTGTTTCGACTACACCTGCAATCTACTCCTTTAAGGATGGTCGTTACGCCTTCTTAAAAAATTCCCAGAACAAAAAAACTAGAAAACGTCAAAGGTCCAATTTTGATATTTTCTAGTTTTATATGCACATCGACGGCGAACAGTTTGGGGTGAAATGTTTAATTTGTCTGCAGCAGCTTTCATTGAAGGATATTTAATTCCATCTATTAGAACAGGTACTACTTAGGAAAGTTTGAAGAAGCACACCGTTTTTCTACTGTTGTTGGACGAATATTAAAATGACGGCTTGCAGCTAACAGACTTTCAAAATCTTTTCCGTCAATCGTAACTTTTATTGCCCCAAGTTTAGCGGTTTTATTAAAGGTGTCTACAAATTCGGTGTTATGAGAATTATGGAATGAATTAACAAATTTTTGATTATTGCATCTAGACCGAATTGTTGATTCAGGTAAACCAAAATACTCTCCCGCTGCTGTTATAGAAGGAAATAAAAGATTTTTAGCTCTTATTGGCTTCGCCCTTACATTATTTCGAAATAAATCAGATTTTTTGTTTGGTCTTTTTTCAGACTCAACTAATTCTTGAGATTTATATTCTTTTCATTATATAGGTTTTCTTGAAATAAAAACTTATATTCTGTTTCCTTCTTCAATCGTTTTGTTCGATCTTTCCATTCTTTTTCGCCAATCTGAAGAACTCTAAATTGAAAAGAATCCTTTGAATACTTATTCCAATCTGATTGTAATAAGCTATTTTCATGAATATTTTCATAATGGCGAGCTAAGCGGGCTAAAACATTAGTTGACTCGCCTACATAGATAAAATTTGTTTTGGTATTTAAAATTAAGTAAAGACCAGGGCCAAAAAAACTAGTTAAGTCAATAGAAACTTCATTTCCATTAATGGAAACTGTTGTCGTATTTTGTGTTATGTAGTCTAATATATTTTTTATATTTTTTAATTATTTTTTATTTTATTATTCAATTTGGGAAATTTTCTAAGCTTGGTACGGAATTGTCTTTCATTTTTTATGAAGAGTTTTTCCGTTTAAACGGATTTTTTCATTTTAGATTCCTCCCCAGTTTACCTGTTGTTTAAAAGGTAAGAACACGGGGAACTCTAAAAGGGAGCTAAGACTAACCCCAGTTAGTTCTATATTGGTGACCGGCAACAAGGAATAAAACAGCAATGGCTAAATGGTGGTGTGCAGTGTCACTTAGCCAAAGACCACCAGTAACAGGATTTAGTCCCCCTTTAAAAGTTAAAAAATCACTATATTCATTCCAGTTTAATGTAAAGAAAGGTGCTAATCCTTTTGCAAAACTAGGATATAAATCAGCAATTAGATTTTTATTTAAAAGTAAATCGTGAGGTAATGGAATTTCTTTTGGATCAACACCAGCATCTAAAAGTTTGTTAATAGGAAGAGAAACGTGAATCTGGTGTCCAGCCCATGCTAAACTTCCTAATCCTAACAGACCACCAAGGTGGTGATTTAACATTGATTCAACGTTTTGAAACCATTCTAATTTTGGAGCGGCTTTATGATAATGGAACCAACCAGCAAAGAACATTGCAACAGCTAAAACTAACCCTCCAATAGCTGTAGTATAAAGTTGTAATTCACTTGTAATCCCACTAGCACGCCAAAGTTGAAAGAAACCAGAAGTAATTTGAATACCTTGGAATCCACCCCCAACATCTCCGTTTAGAATTTCTTGTCCAACTACTGGCCAAACAACTTGCGCACTTGGTTTAATGTGAGTTGGATCACTTAACCAAGCTTCATAATTTGAAAAACGTGCACCATGGAAATACATAGGTGGGTTAAAGTTTTTTTGTTATTATCTTGGACTCTACAGCCCATCTTAATTCATTTTTGACTTCTTGGCTCTGCTTTCCCGTAGGGACGTTTGTGGACAGCAATTTATGGGCTGTACGTCCCCGTAGGGGAAGTAAAGGGCGTGCTGTGCGTTCGCTTGCCCAAAGGGCATGCGAAGCAAGCAACCCTTGCCCTTCGCGAAGCGAGGGCGTCGCGAAAGCGAAGAGCAATAAAGAAATATAATAACTATGAAACGAGGATTAAATAATATCTCGAAATATTCGGGTGAACAGAAGAGCAAATCATTTAAGCATATTAAGCATAAAAGTCTTTCACCCTCCAAAGTAACAGGTTCCGGAACAGTAAACAAGGAAAACGTAGGAGTCCATTTGCTTTATATTGTTTTATACTATTTATCGATTCATTAAAAATTAATTAAACTTATCCCTAAGAACCACGCTTGCTATTTTTATAGCACATGGCTCAAATTCGTTTTTATTAAAAATTAAATAAAAAACAAATAACTTTGTTTCTTGTTCTCCTAAAGGATATATTTTTTTTACAAGAAAAAAAATATCATCTATTTTTAGCTGTGTTTATATATATATATTAGCATAAAATCAAATAAATTTTATATAATTTTAAATATGCAAAGGAGCCGTGCACTTTTATCTTTCCTTTTGTTTTTTAAAAAAGTAGCCTTGCGAAGCAAGGCTATGCCGTCGTAAACTCTCTGTCCGTTACGCAGACATTTTCCAAAAGAACAGGAAACATTTCAAATATACTCCTGTTATTCTACTATTCTGCGAATGTTTTTTATTGCTACGCAATCTATATCGAATTTATGGAATATAATATTCCAGCATAGCCTTTATAGTTTATATAGTTTATAGTGAATAGTGAAATTTATAAAAACAAGCAACAAACAGAATGTTAGGTTATGCACGAAGTGCAGTTGCTTTGCTTAGTAAGGCTACTCCTAAAAAAAAATAATTAAAATTTTTATATAATATTAATTTATTAATTTAAAATAGAATTATATAATTATAAGTTATAATAGAACTCTAGACACGAACAATTTTTATTCTGTTTGAGTCGTTTCATAAATGCTTCGCTTCGCTTGCCCAAAGGGCGTGCTGTGCGTTCGCGTAGCGAAGCAAGCAACCCTTGCCCTTTGGGCAAGCGAAGGGACAGCGAAAGAAGTGCATAAATAGATGACGAAGTCATAAAAAAAATTTAGTAAAAAATAAAAATATATATATATATGGGTTTACCTTGGTATCGTGTACATACTGTAGTAATTAATGACCCAGGAAGACTAATTTCTGTGCATTTAATGCATACGGCATTAGTTGCTGGTTGGGCTGGTTCTATGACTTTATTTGAAATTGCTGTTTTTGATCCATCTGATCCAGTTTTAAATCCAATGTGGCGTCAAGGAATGTTTGTTTTACCTTTCATGACTCGTTTAGGAATAACACAATCATGGGGAGGTTGGACAATTAGTGGCGAAACAGCTTCAAATCCTGGGATTTGGAGTTATGAAGGTGTTGCAGCAGCTCATATCGTTCTTTCAGGACTTCTTTTTTTAGCTTCTGTTTGGCACTGGACGTATTGGGATTTGGAACTTTTCCGTGATCCTAGAACAGGAAAAACAGCTTTAGATTTACCAAAAATTTTTGGAATTCATTTATTTTTATCAGGTCTTTTATGTTTTGGTTTCGGTGCCTTCCACGTTACGGGTGCATTTGGACCTGGTATTTGGGTTTCTGATCCTTACGGATTAACTGGTAGCGTTCAACCTGTTGCACCTTCTTGGGGTGCTGATGGGTTTGATCCTTATAACCCAGGAGGGATTGCAGCTTAGTAAAATGGGCTGCTTCCATTGTGAAGTGGAAAAAAAAAACTTCGCCATATGCTGGGACATTTCGCAAAAACTATTTGATTTAAATATTTATGACTTCGTTATCCATTTATGCACTTCTTTAGAGATTGCGAAGCAATTAAAAATCAAAAGTTATCCTTAGTCCGAAGATGAAAAATTCTCCGGGAAAATCTTTAGGTAGAAATAATCAGCAGGAAACTATACTATATAGAATAGATAGAATAGCAAAAATGAATAATAAAGTTTAAAACCATAAATAAAAAATTATGAAAATTCTCAAATCAAAAAAACATTATTTAGCATTTATGAAAAAAAAAAACATCATTATAGGTTCCTCAGAGACTAAACGCGAAGCACCTTTTTTAAATATTTTAAATAAGCAAAAGAACCGTTTTAGATTTTTTTGGTGTTATCGGCACATACGCAATTTTTTTAGTTTTACCGAATATATGAAAAATTATTCTCCTGCACAGATTAAAAAACTTCGCCAATCATATTTAGAGTGGTTTACTGGTTTTGTTGAGGGTGATGGGTGTTTTTATGCGAAGCATGAACCAAATAATAGGATCCGCTTAGGTTTTGAGATTTCGCAGAAAGACCCCAAAGTTTTATATGAAATTAAAAAAAATCTTGGTTTTGGAAGAGTTTATCAAAAAATAAAATCTGATGGACAAACATATTGGGTTTATTTTGTTTCAGATAAAAAAGGCTGTTTACGAATTCTTTCCTTATTCAACGGTAATTTCATTTTACCCAAAAGAAGGAAACAGTTTAATAGATGGGTCCAATTTGCAAAAAAAGCAGGCATATTACCTAAGAATTTTGTTAATAAACATTCAAATATTCTCAAAGGTCCTACTGTCTCTTTAAATACTGGTTGGCTTTCAGGTTTTGTTGATGCTGAAGCTTGTTTTTACGCCAATCTAAGTACCCCGTCCCCAAGATCACGTTTAAGCCATTCAATAAAACAAAAAATGCACATTACCCAAAAATCAGTTCAAGGGGAAGAAAAAATACTTGCACAAATCGCTCAATTATTCTTATCCAAAGCGAAAGTCGCTAAGTGTCGAGGAAAAGCAAAAAAATTTGAAGAAAAAACAAATTATTATCGTATTGAAATAAGCTCATTAGAGTCTCATCAAAAAATCCGAGAGTATCTTAATAAGTTTAAATTAAAGACCAATAAAAAAATTGCTTATCTTCAGTGGTGTCGAGTTGTTCTAGCTAGAGAATTAGGACACCACTTAGAGCAGAGTCGTCTTCCCAGACTGAAAAGGCTGTGTAAGGCGATTAATAGAAATGTCAAAAAATTTGAAAATCACGAATTTGTTGTCCTTTAATTGCTCTTCGTATTTTTATAATAAATTTTTTTTATTTCGTAAAGCAAGTCTTTTGGATAACGAAGTCATAAAAAGTTATTCTTTGATTACGTTGAAACTGTTCTTATTGTAAAAATATTGTAAAAAAGGTTGAAGATATAGTCCACTCTAAAAATAATTTTCTTTTTTAGAAGCATCATATCGCTGCCGGTATTTTAGGTGTTCTTGCTGGATTATTCCATATCTGTGTTCGTCCTTCTATTCGTTTATATTTTGGACTTTCAATGGGAAGTATTGAATCAGTTCTTTCAAGTAGTATTGCTGCAGTTTTTTGGGCAGCGTTTGTTGTTGCTGGCACAATGTGGTATGGTTCAGCAGCTACTCCTGTTGAATTATATGGTCCAACACGTTATCAGTGGGATCAAGGTTTTTTCCAACAAGAAATTCAAAAACGAGTTCAAATTAGTCTTTCTGAAGGAGCTTCTTTGTCTGATGCATGGTCAAAAATCCCTGAAAAATTAGCTTTTTATGATTACATTGGAAATAACCCAGCTAAAGGAGGTTTATTCCGTACTGGGGCCATGAATAGTGGTGACGGTATTGCTGTTGGTTGGTTAGGTCATGCTGTTTTTAAAGATCAAGAAGGACGTGAACTTTATGTTCGACGTATGCCAACTTTCTTCGAAACATTTCCTGTTATTTTACTGGATAAAGATGGTATTGTACGTGCTGACGTTCCTTTCCGTAAAGCTGAATCAAAATACAGTATTGAACAAGTAGGTGTTTCTGTTACTTTCTATGGTGGTGAATTAGATGGTTTAACTTTTACTGATCCAGCAACAGTAAAAAAATATGCACGAAAAGCTCAATTAGGCGAGGTGTTTGAATTTGATCGCAGTACGCTGCAGTCTGACGGGGTGTTCCGTTCTAGTCCACGCGGCTGGTTCACATTTGGGCATCTAAGTTTTGCATTACTATTCTTCTTTGGTCATATTTGGCATGGTGCTAGAACAATTTTCCGTGACCTTTTTGCTGGTATTGACGATGATATTAATGATCAAGTTGAATTTGGTAAATACAAAAAACTTGGTGATACTTCATCTTTACGTGAAGCTTTTTAAATTTTTTATTACTATGGTCTTGTTTCGCTTGACTTTCTTTGTCCATTGGCATCGCATGGGACAAGCGTCGCGGAGCGTATAGCGCTATAGATGTAAGGATATCAGTTTTCGTTTTGACTTTGTTATGCTTTTCCTTTAGAGTAAAAAAGCATAACTATCAATTTGTAGATCCATAGGAGTTATAAGTTAACAAAATAAATAAGATGGGCTTGGAGTTGGTCTAAGCAAAAGAATAATTATCAGAATGGAGTTTTGGTAATAAAAAAATATTTGCTTTAATTGCTACGCAATCGATGACGTAGTCATAAATAATCATTTTTTAAATCAAAAATAAATTTTAATTTTATGGAAGCTTTAGTTTATACTTTCTTATTAATTGGAACATTAGGAATTATCTTTTTCGCAATTTTTTTCAGAGATCCTCCGCGTATTGTAAGATAGTTTTTGAATTCATTTTTTCTTAATATTGTTTATTTAAACTTTATACTGTATATATATGGAGTCTTGCTATGGTCCACTATGTGGACCATAATTATTTATTATTTCTTATGCCTTAAAAGGTCGCAATATTCCATAAAACGACTTGCTTTACCCTCCTTGCATTTTTGTCCAGCGAAAAAAAAACATACATAACACAGTGCATAAATATCCGATAGATTATGAATGGCTCGTCCCTTATTTTCAGAAATCCTTCTGTATTGGACAAGTCATGATAGTCCAGTTTTACCGTCCAAATCTAAATTTTATAGCCTTTACGGCACTTGCGTGCTCCGCACGCGCTTGGGGGAGTTCATTTTGTTATTATTGTTACTTCGCACTTGCTTCCCAATTAAAGAGTTGCTTCGCAAGGCTAACATGCTCCGCAATCGATGACGAAGTCATAAAAAGGCATCAAAAATAATTAATCCTCATGTTCTTCAAAAGGATCTCTTAATTTTTTTGACGGAGGTCCGAAACTAACATAAACTGAATATCCAGTTGCACTTAACAGAAGAAACCATAAAAAAAAGGTAAAGAAAAAAGCAGGACTTTCCATAATTTTTCTTTTTGACAAAATTATTTTCCATTTATTATCATATTACAGAAAGCAAAAAAAAAAAAAAAAAATGGCTACTGGTACATCATCAAAAGCAAAAATCAGTCAAACAGATTCTCTTCAAGAGCCTGGTTTTGTAACCCCACTTGGTACTTTATTACGTCCACTAAACTCGGAAGCAGGTAAAGTTTTACCTGGATGGGGAACAACAGTTTTAATGGGTGTTTTTATTGGTTTATTTGCTGTTTTCTTATTAATTATTTTAGAAATTTATAATAGTTCAATTATTTTAGACGAAGTTACAAACAGCTGGGAAGCTCTAGCTAAATAATAAGTTGTTTTTATGTTAGTGGTTCTAAGAGACTGTATAGAATAGCCTTGCTTCGCTTGCCGAAGGCACAGGCTGTGGACTATATTGAAACTTTTTATTTGGCGATTAAATCTGTAATTTTCCTATGGAGTTGGAATTGCTATGCAAGCCATACCCCATCGAAGATGGGGTATGGCCTGTGCCTTGCCCTTTGGGCGTCTTCGCTTTCTGTGCCCTTTACTTGCTTTCCCTTGCCCAAAGGGCATGGGTTGCTTGCTTCGCTACGCGAACGCACAGCACGCCCAAAGGGCAAAGGGCAAGGCACAGCAGGAAGGCCAGCGAAGCAAGGTATGAGTCGTTGAGTTTCGAAATATCTTTACTAAAAAGTGTTGCTTAGAAGTTTTTTTATTGTTCATTTTTATTTATTATATTTATTAATAGAGTTCAACAATGTAGCAAAGGATTTCTCATTGGCAAAAGTAAAAATTAATTAATAAACAATAAAGAGGTGCATTCTTCGATGACGAAGTCATAAATTTCATGTGTATAATTACCTAGTGCTACGCTACAATTATAGCGTTGTCTAACTGGTAGCTTTCTTTGTTCATCTTAATAAGCCCAATACAGTATTTAGCAAATTGATTGGACCTAAAAATATTCTTATATCTTTTTTATCTTTTACTCATGATAAAATTTGAGATCTGGAATACATTAACAATATAACAATAAAATATATGAGAATATTGATTGCGACTAAACTGGCATATTTAAAGATGTTACGCTCCTTGCTCATTTTTTGCTTTGCTTACCCGATACAACCCTTTATTGCGACGCGTGCCGTGCTGTGCGTTCGCGTAGCGAAGCAAGCAACCCTTGCCCAAAGGGCAAGGGAAAGCAAGTAAAGGGCACAGAAAGCGAAGGGACAGCTTGGCTTGCTTGCTTCGCATGCGTCCCCGTAGGGGAAGTAAAGGGCGTCGCTTTCGCGAAAGGCAACGATGACGAAGTCATAAAGCGATATTCTTGATACAATTAATTTTTTATTTTATCAATCATCTTGGTAAAATCCGCGCAATACAACGATTATTTTAGCATAAGATAAATATAGTATAAAGACAAAAAATAAAATTAAAAATCTCAGTATCACAATTCTAAAACCTTCAACGGTAAGGGCGCTAAAATCGTTGAGTAAAATCTGAAAAAAAATATTTATGGAAATGAAGGCTCAAAAGGTTGTGACGTCTGAAGCAACACACGTAAGACCTCCCCTTATGCGTTTATGCGTTCATGTGTGCTTCGCACACATTTTGTAAGGCTATGTAGTCAATTTTTTTAAAACATTTATTATAGTAGCCTGTTCCAGCAGGAATAAGATTTCCTAAAATAACATTTTCTTTTAAACCCCTTAAAAAGTCTTTTTTTCTGGAAAGCGCCGCTGAACTTAAAATTCGAGTAGTTTGTTGGAAACTTGCTGCTGATATAAAACTTTCTACTTGTAACGAAGCTCGTGTTACACCTAACACTTGGGGTACATAATGGGCATGGCCTCGTAACAAAATATTATTAATATATTCAATAAAACTCATCCGGACAGTTTCACCAGGAAAAAACCCTGTATGACCCCCCCGCACAATTTTAACTCTGGAGGTCATTTGTTTTACAATTATTTCTAAATGCTTATCTGCTATAGTTACACCTTGAGATTTATAAACACGTTGGACGCCATCAACAATAATTTGTTGGATCTTATAAAGACTTTGCCGAATAACATCTAACAACATTTTTTTCTTTAGAGTTTGTTCAAATTTTTGCGAATTTTTTATCATAGCCTTGCTTGGCTGGCCTTCCACGGAGGGGTTGCTTTCCCTTCGCTTTCTGTGCCCTTTACTTGCTTTCCCTTGCCCTTCGCTCCGCGAGGGCGTCGCTTCGCATGCCCTCGCGGAGCGAAGGGCAAGCGAAGCGAAGGGACAGCAAGCAAAACATTTGAGATTCTTTTTTGTTATTCTAATTATTTTTTGATTATCATCCCTCATCTTTGAGGGGCTAGAGTTTTTTTTTTGCAAACTTTGATATTTTAATGAATTTCTTTGCTTTTTTTTATTTTTTGTTTTATTTATTATCTCCTCGTATTGCTTACTCCACACGGCTAGATCAAAACCTTTTTTATAATAAATATATAAACCTCTTAATAAATTTGGTAAACTATCAAGAAATAGTCGACCTCGTTTTGTTGTTCTTGCTTCAAAAAATTGTTCTACCTTTGGAATTCCTTGGACAATATCTCCTGTTTTTAATCTTTGATAAGCTAACGTTATTATAGGAGCTCGCTTTTGGATAAAATCTCCGTCTGATACATGCAAAATACTTTTTTGAGAAATGAATAAAGGCTGAGCTTTTCTTATAGTCAAAATCCAAATATTAGAACAACTGTTTTGGAGAATTCTTCTTTGATCCATTGAGTCTGGTCCACATAGTTGTTGTCCTTTTTTGAGCAACCCAATTCCATTTTGCTTTGTTGCAACTAATAAAATCAGATTTGACTTTATGTTGTAAGAATCAAAACTAAAAAAATGACACCTAAAATCCATATTAACTTTAAATAAACCATTAAAGCAATTGTGAGGAGTTTTTGCTAATCCAAGATGGATTAATTGGCCAGCTTTTTTAAAGCCTTTGTCATTTTTCGAGTCTTTCTTTAATTGCTCTGCAATTGATGACGGAGTCATAGATTGTCCAGGAACAACAAAATCACCAACTTTTAGAAATGTAGACTTTTCTTTTATGTTCTTTTTATCTGTTTTATTTACAATTTTTGTTTTTATTACAATAGATTCTCTTGTTGGACTTACTCGCGCTTTGTCTTGCATTGAACTAGTCACTCTGCGTCCTTTGTTTTCACGACACACGTCAAATGCCTCAAATTCTTTATAAGAAATATAATGTTCGGCTATTCTTGTTGTTTTTACTGTTTGGGTATAGGCTCCATAATGAGCAAGCAATTTTGTATAACGAGTATGTGTGCTTCTTGGCGTTTCGCGTAGCGATGCCACAACACTTTCTTTAGACGTGCTTTGTAAGCTTATAGTTGGGTATTTTTGGGGTGCTTTTGGCAAGCGTAGCGGACATATTGAGAGTTCTTTTTCTTCGCCAAAAGCGGGTATTTGTAAAACCGGAGTCCCTTTTTTTTGGGGGTTGCTTTTTTTGTTTCTAGGAATATTATATATATGTTGACTTGTTGCCTTGCTTCGCAAAACAAGCGAAAGGGGTTTGGACAAAGTCAATGGTTCTTCTGCAAATTGTTTAGGATATAAACAAACATCATCTTGGCAATTAAGAGGTAAACTATAAAAGCTTAAACAATCTTTTTTTGTTATAACCATAGCTTTGCTATGGTTTTGATTAGGAAATCGAACTATAAATTCAGGTTTGGGGTTTATGAAGATTTTTTTTTTTAACTTTTCAAAAAGTTGGGCAATTTCTGAAAATAATAAATTTTTATGAAATCGATTTGAACGTGTTAGCTTAACAACTTCTCCTTCAAAAGGACTGAAAAAAGAAGTTTTTGCGATAGAATTTGATGAAATAGTTTTTTGATTTGATTCAACAAAAAATTGGGTTTGTATTGTTATTTTATTTTTTTTTTGCCTGTTTCGTCCTTGTTTATAAGCTTTTTCGTGCTTGCTGTCCCTTCGCGTCGCTTGCCCTTCGCTCCGCGAGGGCATGCGAAGCGAAGGGACAGCAACGCCAATCCTTGAAGGAGAAACGGCAAAAATCTCTTGTGTGTGTTTCCCTTTCAGGGCCTTAACCCACTTAGTGGACATTGCTTTGGTTTTTGCTTGCTTTCGTATCTTACCTATAACAACTTTAAGATTGAAACGACATTTACTTGATTGGTTAAAACAAACCTTATTTTTAATTGGGTAAGAGATTGATTGGAATTTTGTTTTTAAACTATATCCAAAAAACAGCTGTTCAAATAATTGTTTAAATAATATCCTAAATGCTTTTGACGAACAAGAACTAGACAATTTTTGATGGTATATCGTATGCATGGGAACAACACTACAAGCGAAAGGGAAAGCAAGTGTCCGTTCCACGTCGGTGATCAATTGCGATGCAGTTAAAAAATATTTATTAGTTTGATTTATTTCTGTTAGCTGTTTTTTTTGTATATTATTTACATTTTCCACAACTGTATGTGTGCTTCGCTGTGGGCAAGCGTCTTCGCTTTCGCTTGCTTGCTGTCCCTTCGCGTCGCTTGCCCTTCGCTCCGCGAGGGCATGCGAAGCGACGCCCTCGCGGAGCGAAGGGCAAGGGAAAGCCAGTAAAGGGCACAGAAAACATGCCTTGCTTAGCAAGGCAGCTGGCTTTGCAAAGCTATGACTTTTTTTATAAAAATTTAATAAAAATGGAAACATATTAGTTTTTTTGTCAAAAAATAATTTAGAAGGATAGATAGCTTTAGAAAAATTAAAATAATAATTAGGAATTTTATTAGAATACAAGTTATTAGAAATTGAAGCATTTACATTGAATCCTTCTAGAGGAATTCCTTTATAGGCCTGAACAGAGTTGAAACTATATAAAGATGCTTTTTGTCCAATTTCACTACCCTTTATTATAAATTCGGATTCAACTTTATGAAGAATATTGTTTTTTTGGTTACTTAGTATGAATTGAATAAAAGAATTTGAAGATAAGTCAAAATCCTTATTTGATTTTTTTGATGTTAAATTTAATGTGATTTTTTGTTTATTTAAAAACAAATTTTTAATATATGCTTTTTTTAATAAAGAAGAATTTGTTGTTTGATTATACAAAACGTAGTTTTGTTTAAAAAAACGAAATTTTAAAACGGCTCCTAACTTTTTACTAGTAAAACAAGTCGAGAAAAATCCGACATTTGTAAAGTTTTGGCTTTTTATGACTCCGTCATCTATTTGCCTTGCTTTGCTTGCCCATGCCCTTCGCTCCGCGAGGGCAAGCGACGCGAAGGGACAGCAAGGCACAGGCTTATGAAGGGTTATATTTTCGGATCTTATATTCAATGTTTCTCTTGCCTTCAGGTTGTTTAAGAAGCTATGCACGGCTTGGTTCCGAAATATGTTTACATCCTTTGGATGAACAATGAATGAATCTCCAAATTTTAAAGTTAAAGACTTGTAAAAATCCCAACTATTTTGTTCATTTATTAATTTTTTTTTGTAATAACAAGTATTTAACGATTTATATTCAGAAACCTTTTTAATTAAATATAGTTCACTTTGTGGACTATATGATTTTATGAATTGTTTTACCAGAAAACACATATCTTTTAATGACTTCGTCATCGTTGCCCTTCGCTGTCCCTTCGCTTCACGAGGTTTACGGGCATGGGCACTCTGTGCCTCCGGCAACCCCTTTACGGGTACAGCAATAAATTGTTGGTTTTTTTGGTTAAGACAAGATAGGACAGTTTTTTTTGTTTTGACATGAAAACGTATAAAATGACGATATAGTCCACTTTGTGGACTATAATTTGTTTTTTGTGATCTAGCCAAAGAAAAAATTGGTTTAAAACGAGTTTTTTTGTTTTTTATCCAAACAAAAGAACTGTTATGTAATATAGGATGATTAAATATTACGTTGACGAAGCCTTGCTGCACAAGGCTATTTTTTTTTAAAGATTCTATATAAACTAAATGCGAATCAAATATTAAATCATCATTTGTTTGTCTATAGTATACGTTGCTGTGCTTGCTGTCCCTTCGCGTCGCTTGCCCTTCGCTCCGCGAGGGCATGCGAAGCGAAGGGACAGCAAGCAAACCCGTAAAGGGGTTGCTACACTTTTCCTTTGGGACAAAGCAAGGTTTAAGTTTTTTTGAGTTTTTCACAAAAATAGAATCATTTAAATATTTGTCACTTAGAAAAAGTTTTTTACCGGGTAATACAAATGCTTTAGATGTTAATTTTTGTTCTTTCAATGGCTTATATACCCACCCATTTGAAATGGTAGCTATAAATGTATTATATTTATGACAATTTTTATATACCTCTGTAGGAGAAAGTAAAAAATGAGATAAAATATGATTTCCATTTTTTAAAATAAAATTTCCATATAACATTGGCAGAAACATTTTAGTAATATTATATTTTTTTATGATTCTAGTTTCTCCACTCTTTTTTATAGGGAAAAAACGAGACAACCCCTTAAATTTAAAACCTATAAAGGAGCCTGCGCCTTGCTGTCCCTTCGCGTCGCTTGCCCTTCGCTCCGCGAGGGCATGCGAAGCGACGCCCTCGCGGAGCGAAGGGCAGGGGAAAGCAACCGCTCCGGGGTTGCCCTTTACGGGCGTCGCTTCGCTTGCCCTCGCGGAGCGAAGGGCAAGCGACGCCATGTGTGTAGAGCACACATCGCTCTGCGACAGCATATGGTACGTTTGTTTTTGCGGAGCACAAAGTATAACACGGTTCCAATTTAGTTTTTTTTTCTTAAACCAAATCCAATCATTCATTAATTTGAAATTCGCATATATAGGATTAGCAGGATTAGCAAAAAACGAAAAATCAACTATAATTTTTTTCAACCAAAAAAGAAATGGATTTTTTTCTGTATATAATAGGGTCCGCGTAGTTGATAAAAGATTATTATCAGAGAGAGTAAATATTGTACCGGCGCTTTGCGCGATGTTTAAATATTCTGGAAACAAGGGTTTGTAAATTTTTTTTATTTTACTTTGCATTGATGGACTATTTGTACTCTTTTTTATTTTATTTAATATTTGGTCATTAAGGAAAGGGTTTTTAAAATCTTGAATCTGTTCTAAATGCTGTCCAGAATTATTTTTATGATTTAAATAATTTTTCATTAATTGAAAATGTTTTTTTGAAATAATAATATTAGGATTAATTTGAATTTTATTTTGTAAGTATGTTTTATTATAGTTTTTTTTAGTCACTTTATTTTTTATAAATCTTGCTTGAAAAGATAATAAAAGTGAAGTCCTCCACTCAAGTGCTGTAATCAAATTTGGCAAAACCAAATAGTTGTTAAGATTTTTATTTAAAACACAGCTAGGCCATTTTTGTCGTCCTTTGCTTTTAAGAGGAAGATCGGGACTATATTTTTGATCTGTTTTATGTCTTACTACACAACGTATTTTATTACCTATTTGCTTATTTGTGTTGCATTTTTGTGCGTAACAAGTGAAAGGTAAACGTAAGTAAGAAGTTGGAGCTGAGCTTTTTTTGTTTTCTGCCTGTTGTAACAACTCTTGCGATGTATGTATACATTTTAGTTGTTTTCCTTTTGGAACGGTACAAGAAAGTGGAAAGTCCAATTGTAACAAAGTGTTAGCAGAGTTAGCAGAGATTGAGTTTTTATGAGGGTCCACATAGTGAACCTTAGTACTTTTTTTTATTTTTACAGAAGATATTAAACGAAATTCTTTAAGATTTTTGCGCATTCCTTGTAAATTGATAAGAGTGGGAGGAATTGATCTCTCGGATCCAGTTATTACCTTGCTTCGCAAGGTGGTGTATGGTCCACTGGACCATACATATTTTTGGAAACGTTTCCAAAACTTATAAGTTGGTTGCATTACAAAATAAATATTGGAACTTATTTCCATTTTCGAGGAGAATTTATTAAAAATGTCTAAAGTTTTAATTAAACCTTTATTTTGACTAATATTGTTTTTTTTGTCGTAATATGAATTTTGGATTAGAGCTATTCGAACAATGCTCCAACAAGGAGTTTTCCTACGCCCCCCCATTTTTGCTGGGGTTTTAATTTCATCCCCATCAAAGATGGAGTAACGCGACAAGCTTGACGCAGCCGATGCTTTTCTCGCATTTTTGCTTTTCCAACTTACTGCAGAAATTTCCAATCGAGGGCTTAATCTATTTTGCAGCATTTTCCCATTATGCCATTTGTGAACAAAAAAATTTTTACAAATATGTTCTTTTGGTAAATTTAAATGTAAAAAAAAGACTGGTGACACACCAATATAACGTTGTGATCGAGAAACGCACTGTGCCTTATGTTCCGCAAAGGCAGACGTGTCCGTTGGGCAACCCTTTTTTGATGGAGGTGTTATGCATTTCTTCACTTCTTTCAACTTGTTCCTTATGTGCGCTCTGCTTGCCTGCATGCAGCAATCACTCCGCTTGCTATCATTTTGCTTGCGTTGCTCCGCGCGCTTACTCTTAACGGGTACAGCAAGCAACGGCACGACATTATTTTTAATAGAATCTTTTCTTTTAGGAATTCCATCTTTTATAAATTCGAATCCGAATTTATGGATGACGGAGTCATAGATGGGGTTTTCTTGAAGAATAATACTATTTTTTTTTAAGTTTTTGTTATAAGGGTATATTTGCAAAATAAGATTTATTTTTTCATTTATAATTTTAGTTTTTTTAGATTTATTTTGAATAAAATGCCGATTATTTGAATAAAAATCAATTATTTTATATCCCAAAGATGGAGTTTGAGTTAATTTTTTAGGAATTGCTGTTTTTTTTCCAATAAAATTCAGATGAACACCTGTTTGCAATGTTTTGCATTTCCAATCTCTTCGAGAGAAGGGGTATAAAGGCAATTCTTTTCGGAATTTACCTGAATTAAATTCAGATGAGATAAATTTTGTTAGATTTTGGGACAAACGGAATTCTAATTTTTCAGAGAAAATGCCAACAGGTATAAAACCTAGTACGGCCTCAATCATTCTTTCTTTCGTTTCAAGCTTGTTGTTCCATGAAAACCTATTATACTTGGCGAGTTCCCTTTTGCCTATAGAATTGTTATAGCCTTTATCACTTTGCTTGCGTTGCTCCGCACGTGGATTATGTAAAATCTTATATGGAAGCAAAGAAGGACTTTTTTTGTAATCTGAGAAATAAAAATATAAAAAATACCCTAATTTTTTATACTGAATTTTAGCTAGATTAATAGAAAAAATTGTTTGTTGAAGCATTGATTTTTCATTTTGAAATAGAATTCTTTTTTTATATTGATTGTGGCCAAATTTGATTAAATCGTTTGTTGTTTTTGATGTGCTTGTGCTCTTGCTTTTTTTCTGCTGCAAAGGTAAAAGGATTGCATTCGTGCTGTGCTTTCCTGGGCTTGCTACACAACCCTCGCTTTCCCATGCCCTTTGGGCGTCGCGAAAGCGAAGGGGTTGCCGGAGGCACAGCGAAGGGGTTGCCGGAGGCACAGCGAAGCAAGGCGCAGGAAACATCTGTCTCCAACCTAAAATATTTGTAGGAAAGCAATTAGCAAAAGGATTTATATAAAATGACTGCAGTTTTTTTTTTAATATATTTATTCTAGGATGCCAATATTCAGCCCTTCTCCCGAGATCAGATATGGTTGAGTTTTCGAATGTAATAGACTGAAAACCGTTGGATGGAATATACCATTGAATTCGTGCAATAATAGAATTTTTCGAAATAAAATCTCTTAATCTTGGAAAAATAAAAGACGAAATCGGTAATTGATAAATTTTCCCAGAAAGAATCCAAGAATATCCCCAATTCCAAGACTCTACAATTTGATCTCTTTTACCCATAAACTCAGGTGAATCGTATTGTATTTTTTGGTTAACAAAGTCACGTTCATCTTTGTTTAATCTAGGACCAATCCATTTTTCACTAAAATCTAGAGTTTGTGAATAAAGTTGTCCTTCCAGTTCGGTTTTAATTGTTAATTCGGCGTCATCTCTTATATTTTGTTGGGTTGAAATGTTAGACATTTGAGCTATAACTTGTTTTTCTCCAACTTTTTCACCGTTTCTAGCGAACAGAACAGTATAAGGTGGGATTTTAAATTTTTTAATTTCATTCGTAAAGTTTTTAGATTTTACAACTCCATCAAAAATAGGGTTAGACAGAGTCAAATTTGTTTTTGTAAAAACAACACAACCTTCACTTTTTGTTAAAAAACATATTTTTCCTTCTGGATTTCGTATTAGAGTCCCAGGAATAAGAGAATTATAATAAACAAAACCATTAAATGGTGATCGTATTTGATCGCTAACATCTCCAGAGAAAACACCTCCAGTGTGGAAAGTTCTCATTGTTAACTGAGTTCCTGGTTCACCTATAGATTGTGCTGCAATAACACCAACAGCGTCACCTATAGAAACGAGATTTCCTTGTGCTAAGCTCCAACCATAGCACAATTGACAAACTAATTTTTTTGTTTCACAGGTTAAAGGCGAACGAACAAAAACTTTATTACAAACTTTAACAATGTTAAAAGCAAGTTCAGCTGATATTTCTTGATTTCGTAAAGAAACTAAATAATCGGATTTTTGAGTATATTCTTTGCTTTTTACATTATTTTTTTCGTTTATTTCAACAGAAATAATCGAATTTTTGCTATTCCAAGGAAAAGCATATATGTCTTTAGCTAATACTCGACCAATTAAACGATTTTGTAAAGAATATATTATTTTTTTTCCTTCCTTCATATCATTAAGAAAAATCCCTCTTTGTGTACCACAGTCATAATGAGAAATCATAACATGTTGAGCTACATCAACAAGTCGACGTGTTAAATAACCTGCATTGGCGGTTCGTAAAGCAGTATCAACAATTCCTTTTCGTGCTCCATAACTAGAAATAATATATTCTGTTAATGTTAACCCTTCACGAAAATTACTTCGAATAGGAAACTCAATCAATTGGCCTTGAGGATCTGCCATTAATCCTCGCATCCCTACTAATTGACGGACTTGAGAAATATTTCCACGAGCTCCAGAAAAAGCCATCATATAAACAGGATTTAAAATATCAGTTTGTTCAAAATAATTTATAACTTCTTGCTTTAATACTTCACTTGTACGGTGCCAGATTTCAATTAAGCGTTGAAATCGTTCTACACCTGTTATTTCTCCTCTTTGATATTGATTTACAGTTATTTTTGTAGAATTTTCAGCTTCTGCTACTAAAAAAGCTTTTTTAAGAGGAATTTTTAAATCATCAATACTTAACGATATTCCGGCTTTTGTTGCATATTCAAATCCAATATTTTTTAAGAGTTCAAGTAATTCAATTGTTTTATATTCACCAAATTGTTTTAAAAACCAAGATACATAATTTTTTAAACGACTTTTATCAAAAGTATAATTCCAAAAAACCGGAGCAACTTCATATTGTTGACAATTTAAATTTAGTTGATCGTGTTGATTCTTCTTCGGCGGTTGAGTTTTGTTGTATCTTTGTTTTGAAGTTAGAAAATTTATATATATAGCTTTAGACTTGACCTTGCCCTTTATGGGCTGTACCCGTAAAGGGTAAACGAAAGGTTGCCTTAAAATACCCCATCTTTGATGGCGTTGTTCGCAATGCAGACTATATTGCCCATACCCCATCTTCGATGGGGTATATCCTATGCCCTTGCCCTCAAAGTACGGGACGCCTCTACAAGATATGCTTGTACCTTTTATGACGAAGTCATTGAAGTCATTAAGGGCACAGACTGCCCCCCATCTTTGATGGGGACTTGCAATGGATGTTCGTCCCCTTTGCGCCCTATCTGCTATAGGGTTGCCTTTATGGCACGCAAAGCGAATGCACATAAAACTTATTGCTTTTCCTTTCAAAAACATAATCCACGTAGTGAATTTTGGCAAGCACTTTTTATTGACAACGTTGTTGCTTGCTGTACCTGTTAAGGGTAAGCATGCGGAGCAAGTGCTCTTGAGAGCACCGGATCTGAATAGACGGTTATGTGTGTTGTATGGGAAAAAGGATGAGAAGTGACTATTAAGCATTTTTTTTTTTTTTTTAGCCCAAACAAATTTGGTGCTTTTCGCAAGTGTAGCGGATATATGATAGAAAAGATAAATATTTTTAAACATTTTTTTTATAAATAAAAACATGCTAGCAGTCAATAAAAATAATATAAACAATAGAGATAAGCTTCCAAAAGAAATAGAGTCAAAGGAGTTGTTTCCTATTAAAAATGGGGAATCACGCAGTGTTTTTTGCCGGAGCAACAGTCCTGATAACCTAGCAAGATTTAAGCTTTAAGGCATTGCCTAGCGAGTAGCTTGTCGAATACGCTTAGAATTCGTATTGTTGAAGAAAATTTAAAATATTGACACCACTGCCACACGTGACAAAAATCAAAGGAGCCTGTGCCTTGCTGTCCCTTCGCTTCGTTTACCCTTTACTTTCCCGTAGGGGCATGCGAAGCAAGCATGGCAAGCAATAAGCCTTTTATTTATAGATATTTATAGATATTTATAGATATTTATAGATATTTATAGACCCCCGAAGCATATACGAAATTTATTTTTATAAGATTATGGGATTTTGGAAGCCCATAGAGACATAGAAAAATTAATGAAATAAGCAAAAAATTGTTAATTACAAGTTTTTATTATTTGAAGGACTAAATACCTTAGATTTCTTTTTTTTTATAAAACCCTGTATTAATAATATTAATAAAAAACACACTACTATATAAAATTACGAAGCTAACCCCATCAAAAATGGGGTTTTAGTCTTAAAATCTAAGATCAAAATTCTTATTATTAAATACTTCATCATTCATCATGTGTGCAAGCGAAGCAAGCATGGCAAGCGAAGCAAAACAAGCGCCAAGAAGCACACATAATTGTAATAAAATTGTAAATGGGAAATGAAAGTTAAATTCTTATAATTAAAAGGTATTATAAATTTAAATTGCATCATATTTTTTGGTGTGGTTTGCTTCACTATTACAAACAGTCCTTTATCATTTATGATTTGTTCTGTTTCACAACGCTTGCCTCAACCGCATGTGTGCTATAAAAAAAAGGTTATAATCCTTTTTGGTTTTAAAAATGATAACAACAATTTAACAATTTATAGAATAATTGCTCGTGCCTTGTCGCGACGCTTGCCCTTTATGGGCACACCAAAGTACAAGTACACATGACGAAGTCATAAATCTGTTAATTCGTTTCATATCCATTATTATATAACAAAGACACACCAAAACTGTAAGCACAAAAGGACTAAAAAACTTATCTTATACTGTCTATTTTTATTTTGTATCACATCATTAGTAATTTGACTAATTTCTCCATTTCTATTATAGCCAATTATCCCATTAAAAATGAGAAACTCTGGTTGATTGGATAATAATATAAAAATTAAAGAACAAAGCATTTTTTTTCCTAAAAAGATTTCCTCAATTCGAATTTCGAAAATTATGTGTGCTTCGCCCGCATAGCCTTGCTAAGCAAGGCAACACTTATGATAATTTTGATAATTACGGCACTTGCGTAGCAAGATCAATACACAAATAAATGAGGAGACTGCTTTTGTGGAGCGTATCTAAAATACTTCAGAATTCTTACGTTTTTCAAATAAGAAACAAATTAATAAATTAATATTGAGTCCCTAAAAATCTTTGAAAAGGACTCAATAAAAGAAAACATTCAATGGTGGGCTTTGTTTAAAAGCATAAAAGGTTAGATATGAAGCACTTAAACAAATATAGTCCATATAGGCGGTTGTCCACAAAGTGGACAAGGTTAAACGAATATTTAATACATACAACAAGGGAAATCATATTAAATTGTTTTCGTGTAGCCTTTAAAAATCCAAACTTTAACACCAATAATCCCATAAATAGTATTTGCTGTTTGATATGAAAAATCAATATTAGCACGTAATGTTTGAAGAGGTACACGCCCGGCACGTACCCATTCAGTTCTTGCTATTTCAGCTCCATTTAATCGACCCGCGACTTGAATTTTAACACCTTTAACACGTTGTTTTTCCATTAAATTTTCTTTAGCACTTTTAATAACTTTTCTGAAAGCTTTTCGTTTTTCTAAAGCGTCCACAATTGATTCTGCTATAACAGATGCTTTTATTTCTAAGCTTTGTTTTTTAACAGAATAAAATTTAATTGAAATTTTAGGGTTTAATTTTAGATTTTCTTTACTGATAAGTTTTTCTTTTTCAATTTGATTTATTAATGAGTCACGGAGTGCTTGTTCAAAGCCTTGCGAAGCAAGGCTAACATAAATTTTATTTTTATTAGATTGTTCTAAAACCGATGTAATACGATTTTTTATAAAGTTTGTCTCTTGAGAAAGTGTTGGATTTTTTAAATCTAAACCAAATAAAAATTGAGCATGTTTTAAAGTATATTTTTTAGTCTGTTTTAGATCTTTACTTGCCTTTGATAATGTGGATAAATAATAAAAAATATTTTTTGTTCTGTGTTTTTTTACAATATCTTTTAAATATTCAATAAATTTAATTTTACGACACTCATAATCTAAATTATTAATAATTTTTAGTAGAACTTTTTTTGTTTTCATGTTTGACTTAGTAAGTTTACTAGAACGCTGTTCTGTTTCCAAAACATATCCCACTTTCGATGGGGTTTTTGTTGCTTGGGCAACCGCTTTTTGTTTTGTATAATTTGACAAAACTTGATTAGTTAAACCTAAACGTAAACGAACAAAACGTTGACGAATTAAATTTTTTAAATATTTTAAAAAAATCATAATTTGGTAAAAACTATAAGCTTGAGTTTTTGATAAGCGACCAAAAAAAATAAAATATTTTTTTAGTGTTTCCATTTTTTTACTAATTTTACTTTCTAAAATTTGAACTAATTTTAGTAATTTTGGTATTGGTTGTTTTTTAAAAGATTTTAATTTATTAAGATTCCATTTTTTACTATATCCAAAAAATGAAAATCTAATTTTAGGTTGAGTTAAGTTTTGTATAAATTGTGATTCTCTATTAAAAACAGGATTTGGTGAAGATACAACCCAACCTTTCATCATTTTTTTTAATTCTTTTAAGAAATGCTTATTCATTTTAGTTAAATAAATTGTTAAAAATTTTTCCTGAATTTTTTTTTTGATTCGAGTTATGAAAACATTAGGTTTTTTAGACTGTGATGTTGTAGACGTTTTTTGTTTGTTTAATTTTTTTTCCGCCAATTGACTTTTTCTTTCTACTTTATTTATCGACGATGTGGATTTAGATCGTGTTGAAATAGTTGTTATAGAAGATTTGTTTAACGTTTTAGGAGTTGATTTTTTATGGCGTAGCCATGGTTTAAATTTATTTAATTTTTTTTTTTTTGATTTAATTTTTCTTTCAAAAAAAGGTATCCCAATTAATCCCATCGGCGATGGTGTATGTTTTTCTTTTCTTGCAGATCCAAAATCAACAGTATGCAAGGAGTGCATAATTTTTTTTTTAATAAATAATCCTTTAGTAATAAATTCATAAAAACGAAAACGAATGTTTTGGCGTTTTCTTAAACGTTTTTGAATCAATTTTTTTTTTTTATATTGTTGTTTTGTTAATTTTGGTCCACGTTTAAAATTCTTTTTACTTTTTCTACCAGACAATTTTTTAAGGGGACTTCTTCGAACTAAACTAGACGAAGCGTAATATGCCTGATCCTTTTGCATATAAGGAAAAAAAGAAGAACGAGTAATTTTTGATGGACTACGACGAGTTTTAACACGTTTAAGAATTTTCTTTTTAGATCGTGATAAAGTAACACCTTGTTCTATACCTTGCGAAGGAAGGTTTGTTTCGGTTGTTCCCGATTTCAGGGCGATTTTTTCAAGATCTAATTTTGCTTTTTGTCCTAAATAAAGTAAAAATTTTTGTGCTTTTTGTAAATAACAAGCAAGGTCTCTATCAATTTTTAATTTATCAATAGCAAACTTAATTAATTCACAATTTTGAGCATGTATTTGAATTCCTATTTCATAAGGAATAAGACCACGTTCAATTTTAATTTGAGTTATTTTAGGAGTAACTTTAGTTTCTTGTTGACGACTTTTTATTTTTTTTAATACAGGATTTAATAAATCAGGAAAAAGTTTTATTAGTGTATTTCGAAGCATTCTATCCTCCAAAACACTTTGCGCATAACTATTTTTATGAAATCGTGCAAACCACTGTGATTGATGTTTTTTTGTAATCCCAACACGAAAACCAAGGGGATGTACCTTTTGTCCCATTTTTTTTTTATTTAGAAAAAAGTCATTAAAAATTTTAAATTTATATACTTATGAATCCCCCCCTCCAATCATAATTGGAGTTTTCATAGAGTTTTTATTTCTTGATTTTGCAGAGCTAAACGTGCTATTCGAAGCACTGTAAAGGCAACTTCTATTATTTCTTGCTTCGTTTTGGCAATCCTATCGACACGAAATAGTTCTGACTTGTACATCCCTTTGCTATTTGGCTATTAGCGGCTTTAGCAGTTTATGTTTAATAGTAGCTCTTCATTATAAAAGCAATCACAAAACACTGAGATTTTTGTATAGCCTGTGCAACTATTGAGTTAAGCTTAAAAAATAAAATCTCCGTTTCAAAAACAAAAAACATAATAAATTAATTTAAAAGACTTTGTTAGAACCTTCTTAATTTTTTATAATAGATTTTAATGCTAGTATGGTTATATTGCTTTTGCTGTTTTCGGGCATATATCCAAAGCCAGTGTCCGCGTAGCGGACACGAATTGTAATTTATTTCTTGTCAACGCTGCTTTGCTAGCAAAATCCTTTTTTGGACTCAACGCTCCGCTTTCCCGTAGGGACGCCTTGCTTCGCGACGCGAGCCTAAAGGGCTTCAGCGAGAGCGAAGGGCAACCAAACGAACTATGACGAAGTCATAAATTATTAACGTATAAAGCAAAAATTATATGCACAAAATGGCCTTGCTATGCAAAGCTTATATCTTATATTTTCTATCCCTAAAGAGGTTCCATTCCCAAAAATAAAAATAATCTGTCTTTGTGAACCTATACTTTCAAATTGTGGGTTACAAAAATTACTAAAGTTTATTCCCATCAAAGTTTCGTAAAGTTGTCGCCAGCACCAACAAGTTTTATGACTTCGTCATAATTTGTGGCGAAGCACACATACTAGTTCTATTTAGAATTCTCTTTTTGCTTTACTTCGTATAGCCTTGCTTGGCTTTCCATCCCTACGGGCACGCCCTTTACTTCCCCGTAGCGACTCGCGTAGCGAAGCAAGCATGGCATGGGACGCACGTGCCTTTTTTTATCCGTCCCCAAAGGGCGTGCCGGGCGTCTTCGCTGTCCCATGTCGCGTCGCGAGCCCCTACGGGGAAGTAAAGGGCGTGCCCGTAGGGATGGCAAGCGACGCGACATGGGACAGCGACGAAAGCGAAGGGCAACTAAACGATGACCAAGTCATAAAAAGAAAATATTTACGGTACGAGTCAAAAAGGCACAGTTTTACAATTTTAGAATTTTAGGGCTATCAGAACAACCCTTTGAGCAAGTGTGCTCGTTTTTTCTTCTAGGGACCTTTTAGTTAGTTTTATTTAACAACTTACTATGTTGTAAAAAAAACCCTCAATGTGGGCTATAAAAAAATACATTTACTTATAATTTGCACTCGCGCCCGCACTCCTTATTATTGCTCTATATAACATGTAATGGAGACAGTAAGAGAAAGCAAAGTCTGTTTTTGATTTTGAGTAGCCTTGCTTTGCAAGGCTACGAGCAAAATCAATTCAAACCAAAAAAATATAATAAAAGAAGATGGGAAATCAAAATCCCTTATTTTTAATTTTTAAAAAGTTGCTAAGTCTCCTCGACGGTATTGTAAATAAGCGGTCACAAATAATCCTGCAATTGTAACCGGGACTAATCCTAAAACGATTCCACATAAAAGAGGTTCAACCATATAAATTTCTATTTAAAATTTTAATAACTTTTTTATAAAAGAATTATAATTTTTTTTTTAATTTTTAGCCGGTTTTGGATTTACAACAACCTTAACTAATGAAAAAATTTACTTTTACAAAATTTTCAAAGATCTCCAAACTCCAATCATTAGCGTTTTAATATTGTTACACTTAAAAATAAAAAACAGACCTCATGGCCTTTAACTTGCCCTGCGTGTTTAGTCCACTATGTGGACAAGCATAAAGAACGCGGAGCCACGCACCCTCTCTCAAAGATGCAATATTGCAAGCAAAAGGTTACGCTAAGTAAATTTAAATTTACAATTCAAAGCAAGTATGAGGTTACTATGAGCTTTGGTGGTTAATGGCACGCAAAAAGTTTGTCTATAAAAAAAAAATTAAAAAACGAAAAACTTTCTACCCCATGGAAAATGGGGTTTGGAGTTCTCACACTTCAATAAATCAAGAAAAATAATCCCTTGCAAAGCAAGGGAATGATGTTTAATAAAACTAACTAAACAGACATAGATTGTATAAATATTTCAAATGTGGTATTTGCATAATCATTCCCTTGCTTTGCAAGGGAGAAGCATTTCAAGCTTTTGTTTGACTTTCTTTTTTTTTATAGTCCCGGAAAACATGCCATTTTTTCCTCAAAGAACTGATAGAACATGCGTGCATCCGCACGCATAGTTTTTTCTTAAAACATTCCCGATTTGTTGCAAATGGAGCAAGTCTAGAGGAGTGTAAGCTTTTTTTGCCGTTTAGGCAAAAAACTAGTCAAAATCGAAAAGCAAAGGATCCTCCCGGGGGCAGGTGCTTTTGCTGTGCTGTAAAAAAAGGGCTCTCCGTCGAGTAGCTTTACAGCAAAGGCACAAGCAAGTAACACGTGCTGTTGGCTTGATGCACTTATCCCTGCTTTGCAGCGCTACTGCCTGCCTAGTATGTTTAAGCTAATAACGGGACTAAAAATCGTTACTTTTTTTTTCCAGCTCATAAATTCGAATTTCGAATTTATAGCTGAATTTCAGCATTCTTATGTATTTTCTAGTGATTGCAAATATTTGTTCCTTTAATTTTGATCGTTTTTTGTTTTATCTCCAAAAAAATTGCTAACCATGCGAAGCAGGCAAACTAATTTTGGATTGGTAAGGAACAAACAAAGATGCAAGTTGTTAAAACTTTGCAATCCTAAATATTAGTTAAAAATATAGCTTGAGAAAAGAACAGCTAATACAAAAATTAATAATAGTCCCCAATACAGACTTGTACGATTTAATTCAACAACTTGTTTGTTAGGATTTGGTCTAGCCATAAAATAAATTTTTTTTTTTGAAGTCTAGTTTTTCTTAAAAGTATTAAAAAACTAGCTTTATTTTTTTCTTTTACTTATAAAAATGAAGTGGGAACGAAAGTCTGTTATTTTTCCAGAAGGCAAAAAAATATTAAAAATCCCTTTAATATTTTTTTGCCTTCTGGAAAAATAACAGATAGTACAAAAGGTGCATCCATCTAGAATTAAAACTTTAAAACATTGTCAAGACAAACACTTCGGCATGCAAAATATGGGGTTTTGAGTTTTATGTATAAAATTCATTCTCACTTATTATGATCAACTATACACAATTTAAATAATTAAATAACAAAAAATAGGCAATGAATATTAACTAATAAAATAAAAAAATAAATTTTTGTTTTTTATAGCAAACTTATCGTTGAATAAATTGCATTGCTGTAATAGCCCCTAAGAAAAAAACAGTAGGAACCGCTAATCCATGAATAGCAAGCCAACGAACTGTAAAAATAGGATAAGTAATAGCTTCTTTTGTTGACATAGAAAATCTGTATTAAATTTTAGAATATTGATTAAAGAGTGGCGTGTTTAAATTCTATAACTTTTCGCGTATTCCTTTATGCTTATGGAAAATAAAACTTATTCGTAAAAGTTATGGACAATTTGGAAATGAAAGCCCTGTTTCCAAAAAAAAGGTTTGGGGCAAAATTCGGCTTGTCCGGGGACTTTCCTTTTTTTTTTCATTTGATTTTTTGGCACTGACAAGTCCTAAACAGTAAAGTTATTAAAAACGCCAACCCGTAAAAACTCATAAAGCAGATATTCATTTTTTTTTTCCTAAAGGAGTTTTTAAGTGACGAGCACCGTATTTGACCCCTTTATAACCATTATTGCGTATTGCGGCGCCTGCCCAATAATGGCCATAAAGGAAAAGTGAAACGTGAGTGTGCAAAAATGCTTCTCCGTCTTTATCGGACCCTCTTGGGAAGATATTGATTTTTCGTTAATTTTTTATTAAATTTCATAAATGCTTGCTTCGCTACGCGAAGCTGTCCACAAAGTGGTGTGGCTTCGCCTTGCTGTGCCCGTTAAGGGCAAGGCGAAGCCACACCGGCATGCTTACCCGTAAAGGGGCTCGCTTTCCCTTGCCCAAAGGGAAAGCGAAAGAAGTGCATAAGCAGGAAATCGGAAAGCCTATGTTTCAACCCATTAATTAAAATAATTAAAAATTAAAAACAAACAAAAATTAGAGGGGAATAGACTAGATCCTTTTTGGAATCGTGATTTTTACGAAGTAAAAGATGACGAAGTTATAAAACTTTATATCGTACCAACTGGACAAAGCTTAAAACTCTGCGCATATGCGGATTTTGTTTTTTATAGAAATAATAAGAGTAAATCAGTTTTTGAGTAGGTATAAGGTAATGTGTTTTCCTGTTCATAAAATGATGTTTTAAGATATTATAAAATGATTATATCATATAAATATATATTATGCACGGAGTACATACTATCTTTGATTATAATTCTCTTCTAGTAGATTGTTTGTTTATAAGTAAAAAAAGTTCTTTCTCTTTGATGAGGTTATTTTTATTTTGAAATTTTTTTTTCTGTTTTGTATTAAAAAAATAAACCTTATTTTAGTGTAATTTATAAATTTATAATAAGTATTTACGAGTCTTGAATACTCCATTTAAGATGTCAAATTAGGGGGTTTAAGGATCTCCTGAGAAAACTATTTTTATATTTTTAAGAAAAAGATGAAGACAGAAATAAAAAAATTTATGACAGTATTTATTATAATTTATTATGAAAATGAAACAAAAAAAAATATTTGAATGTTTGTCTGAATCTTTTCGATCGATGTCCTCAATGGACTATGAAGTATTCACTATTTTTTCTGTAAATTTATATAAAATAAATAAATCAAAAACACTATACGTGTTTTGTTATACGGGATAACTGTAAATCTTGCTATACCCAGTCAATTTTCTTTTTTTTAAATACGATTTTTCACTGTGTGGACAGAGAGAAATAAGAGCCATAAAAAAAAAAGAATTAGGACCCGTTTTCGTATCTTGCCTAAAATCTTCTTTCAAGTATTTTTAAACGTACAAATAATATTCCTGTAAACACCCGAAGCTTTTAACGTTTTAGTACGGGAGTTCCAAGCCTTATGTTTAGATATTGAATTATTTTATTATTAATTGTTTCATTTATTTTTGTATCGCTTGCTCTTACTGCATTTGCAATAGTTTTTACTAGGCTCTTGCAAAGCAAGAATTTTGCGAGTAGCCCTTGCTCTTAAGAGGGCAACCCAAATTGCTCTAGACAGGCAACGCGTCATATTTTACATGTTATATAGAGCAATAATAATAATAAAGAATCCATAAGCAAAAATTAAACTGTACGATTTATTTTTGTAAATTTTCTTCGCTTGCCTTGCTTCGCAGGGCTGGTTACTGTATAGGTTATTTAACAATAAAAATTAAAATATATGTTATGCCTCTCCCAAGATATTTACTTTCTGATTTTGTTGAGATTCAACGAAAAAGCTTTTTTGAACTTTTAGAAAAAGGTTTAATAGAAGAATTTACAAAAAGAAATCCTATAACAGATTCTAAAAAAAATTTAGAAATTTTTTTTTATCCTGAATATTATAGGTTAACACTTCCTGAAAACTCGCCGAGAAATGCTATATTAAAAACAAAAAGTTATACTTCAAAATTTTATATTCCAGTTCAATTAACAGATAAAACATCAAAAATTATAAATTTAAAATGGGTTTGTATTGGAAATTTACCTTTAATGACAAAAAGAGGACATTTTATCTTAAATGGTGCACCACGTGTTGTAATCAATCAGATTCTTAGAAGCCCTGGAATATATTATCAAAAAAAAGTTTATGAAAAATTTAGAACAAAATGGAGTTATAAACCAGAAACAAGTTACAAACGATATTATGCTGATTTAATTTGTCAAAGAGGAACGTGGCTTCGTCTTGAGATGGATAAAGACAAATGTCTTTGGGCTCAAATGAAAAAAGGACCAAAAATTCCTCTTTTTTGGTTTTTAATAGGCATGGGATTAACAGAAAAAATTATTTTTGATACAATTTCTGAACCGACTCGACTTCTAGCAAATATAGAAAATTTCGATGAAGAAAAAATGAATGAAGAAATATATAATTATGTAAAAAATCCACCAGAAGCTTGGTACGAGATTTTTTCTTTAGTTAAACCAAGTGTAAAAACTAATGGAGCTTATCAAAAACTGCTTACGCGTGTCCTCGGGACAAACGTTGTTGTTTTGGATCCTTCTGGTCTTCCAAAAACAAATAAAATAAATGCCTTCCAAATAAAAACGTCCGCTATGCGGACAGACTTAGGAGAGGATAAAGCCTTGCAAAGCAAGGCTATAGAACCGTCCTTGACTTCAAAAAAGTCCCAACAATTCAATCCCAAATGCATATGCATAGGGGACCCTTTGAGGGCCAGTCGAGCTGTCCTTAGAGAAAGTCTGGTAAAAAGACTTCCCGATCAAAAATGGCGGAATAGTCCAATTCAACATAAAAATACTATAAACCAAATTGAACAAAATGTAAAAGGAGCTAGTATTTGGATTATAAAACAAAATAGTCTATTAAAAACTCGAGAAAAACAAACTAATAAAACAAATAAAAAAGATTCAGCAAGTTTGGTTAATTTGCAAAAATATCAGGTGCTTCAAGAATTAGGCAGAAGATGGCTTTTTAATAAGTTTATGAATTCTAGGACCTATGATTTAGGAAAGCTTGGTCGCTTTAATTTTAATAAAAAATTAGGCCTTTCAATAGCCCCCACAAATTGTACTTTAACTCCGCAAGATTTACTTTACGCTACTGATTATTTAATAAAAGTTGAGCAAGGAGTTAAAAAAATTGATGATATTGATCATTTAAAAAATCGACGTGTAAGGACTTCTGGAGAACTTGTTCAAATTCAAATAGGAACGGGGTTAATTCGATTAGAAAAAGAGATTCGTGAAAAATTAAATGGAATATCATTATTATCTAATCCTGGACCCAAATCTCTATCTTGCAAAGCAAGGGATATGCAAGACAAGCGTCGTGGCTCAAAATCGAAATTTAATAAAATATATAAAAATCGAAATTCTGTTTCGGTAAATCAATTTATAAATACAAAAGCCTTAAATAGTTCTTTAAGAGAGTTTTTTGGCTCGAGTCCTCTTTCACAGTTTATGGATCAAATTAATCCATTATCAGAATTAACCCACAAAAGACGTTTAAGTTCAATGGGACCTGGAGGGGTAACTCGAGATAGCGCAACGCTTGCTATTAGAGGAATTCATCCTACTCACTATGGTCGTATATGTCCTATTGAAACACCAGAAGGAAAAAATACTGGTTTAGTAAATTCGCTGACGACTTTTGCACGCGTTAATGCTCAAGGATTTTTACAAAGTCCTTTTTATAAAGTTTATAAAGGACAAGTTCAGAAAAAATCAGGGATGTTTTATCTTTCTGCAGATCAAGAAGAAAGAATCAAATTAGCTGCAGCAGATCTTTCAATTTCCCCAGCAGGTTTTTTACCACAATCGAATATTCCAGTTAGGGTGGCTGAAGATTTTACAAAAATTCAAAGAACAAATGTAGAATATATTGGAATTTCAGCTAATCAAATGATTTCTATTGCAACATCTTTAATTCCTTTTTTAGAACACGATGATGCCAACCGAGCTTTAATGGGATCAAACATGCAACGTCAAGCTGTTCCTTTAATTCGATCAGAACGACCCATTGTTGGCACTGGTTTAGAAGCCCGCGCTGTGAGTGATTCAGGTCATATCCTTCAAGCAAAATATAGTGGATATGTTCGTTATGTTAGTGGAAATAAGATTATTATATATTCTTTTAATTAGATCATGCACTATAAAAAAGGTAAGAACGAATATTTTCCTATCTTCTCTGTTCTAAAGATCATAGGGAGCAATCTCCACGCAAAGTCAAAATAATGCACCCTTAAAACAGAGAGACAAAACAAATAAAAAAGATTGTTTTCACCTTTATGACTTCGTCATGTGTGCTTTGCATCGCGTAGCGACACCCTTTTATTTTAAAGGGCAAGCGACGCGAAGCAAGCATAAAGGGCAAACAAGATATTTTACGGGCACGTGGCTTGCCTTCCACGGAGTGAAAGGCAAGCGCCAAGAAGCACATATATACGAAGTCAAAAAGGCAGATTGTCCACTATGTGGACCATAACTCCCTTTGGGCATGGGACAGAATTTATGTGTGCGAAGCACACATGCGATGTTCTCACTATGGTCGTACCCAACATTCCTTGCCTTTATATTCTTGCTTTTTCACCACTTACTACAAAGTTAAACAAAACTGTAAAATAATGTGCGCTTTGCACACATAATCTTTGCTAAGAGCATAAACTTCTTGCTACCAATGCATAGAAAATATCAGCTAAAATCAAGGATATGCCCTCCTTGGACTACTGCAAAATAATAGATAAAAATAAAATAGGGTCATATTGTATCCACAATCTATAACTTTGTGCACACCCTTTTTGAACGCTCCAGAAAAAATTGAGTTTATACAGCTTTTGTAAGATTATAATTCGTTGAGCTAAAATAAACTTTGAAATAAGTAAAGGGCAGCTCTAGCATTTATCGCTTGGCGTAGCGAAGCAAGCATGGGACAGCGAAAGAAGTGCATATTTCTTAATAATGCTAAACTTATTATCCTGCTCATTCGCTTTGCATCGCGTAGCGACACCCTTTTATTTTAAATGCGAAACCATAATCTTTTTTCTTTATAGTCCATTTATTTTTATTAAAAGATCATTTTTAGTTTCAAATTTATTAAATTTATTAAAGTGTAAAGATAATAAAATAAAAATAAAAATTTTAATGATATTGTTAAATGTTTTTTCTGTTCAACTCAGAGTATATGTTCAGAAGCATATTCAAGTAAACCAAGGTAAAATAAAAAATAAGTCGGGAACAAGTCATGCCATAATTTCTATTCTTCTAAAAGAATCAAACCTTGCAACGCAAGGGACCTCTTTAAGAGTCCAAGCTAACCCATTACAAATTGAAAATAACCAAACTTTCCAGTTGGCAAGCCAAAAGGAAACCAAGGCAAGTTTTCTTTTAGGCCATAGCGGACGCACGGAACGCTTTAAAAGTTGTTGCCTTGCGAAGGAAGGCAAGGGTATGAAACCGTCATCTTTAGAACAAAATCTAAAAAAAAAATCATTTATTAATTTTTTATCCAAAAATGTAGCTATAAAAAAAATTTCAAATTTTAAACCAATAGAATATTCTCTTGATACATATCACCGCTCTAATCAAGATACTTGTTTAGTTCATAAACCTGCTGTCAATGAAGGAGATTGGGTTCAACCTGGGGATTTATTAGCAGATTGTGCAGCTAGCGTTGGTGGAGAACTAGCATTAGGTCATAATATTTTAGTTGCTTATATGCCGTGGGAAGGTTTTAATTATGAAGATGCTATTTTACTAAGTGAAAGACTTGTTTTTGACGATGTTTATACATCAATTCATATAGAAAGATATGAAATTGAAACACGAGAAACTAAAACAGGAAAAGAATCGTTTACTCGAGAAATTCCTGATATAGATGAAAGAGAATTAATACATCTAGATAAGAATGGAATTGCCAAATTAGGAAGTTGGGTAGAAGAAGGTGATATTTTAGTCGGCAAAATAACTCCTGTTAGTCAAAATACACTTTCTTATTATCAAAAATTATTGGTTAAACTTTTTCAAAAAGATTTGAAATCTGTAAAAGATAGTTCATTACGTGCTTCAAAAGGGATAAAATCAAAAGTGATAAAAATTCAAGTTTTAAAATATAAAACCTGTGCCTTTACAGAGCAAGCGAGGCGATTGCTGCACGCGTCCCTACGAGAAAGCAAGCAAAGCCATGTTGTCGCTACGCGACGCTTGCCCGTAAAGGGCACAGCACACATAAAAATAAAAGGACTATACTTGCCAAGCCAAGGCATAAAAAATCATTATCTTCCATCTTTGATAGGGGATACTGCCTTATCAAAACGTGCTATTACTAAAATTTTAACTCGTAATAAAAATCGATTATGCCGTGCCTTTGCTTCGCTTGCTGTCCCATGCCCAAAGGGCGTCTTCGCTTTCGCTTGCCCGTCAAGGGCACAGAAAGCGAAGGGAAAGCAAGACAAAGCAAGGCTATTGGAGCAACCGTTACTTTTTAAGCACAAATACAACAATAAGTTTCTAAAAAAGCAAGAGACTGTGTTTTTTTTGCCAATGCAACATTTTTTTAAAGATAAAAGTCGATTACAACATCCGACTTGGGTCTTTACAAAAAAATCACCTTGGCCTTTTGCTAGACTGTATACTCCCCTCATCCTAGGAAGACATAAAAAAATTCATGTACAAATTATCCAGTCTTTAGTTCGTCTTTCTCCATCTCTTGGCTTCTTACCTTTGCAATCCAAAAAGGTTCAATGTCAACCTGCTCTTGCCTTGCTAGCTTCTAACCTTTTATTGCCTCTAACCTGGAAAGGATTGGCTCGCGGGAATCGTTTTTTACGTCCATACCCATTGGGTCCAAACGCCGGGACTTTGGTATGCGGAGCTTTTGCTTTTAAAACAAGTCGTGCAGACATTGTTTTACAATATAGTCCACTACGTGAACTATGGGTTTCCCATAGAGACATACTCTCGTGCTTTCAAAGGCCAAACCTGAGAAAAAAGGGAAAGCGAATGCGCACCGCTCCTTACGAGAAATGGACACAACAGCAAAGGAATCGTTTTGGAGAAGGAGATGGCGGGATCAACCGCACAATTTTTTCGCTAAGAGACGCACTTGCATATATGCATTCTCCTCCAGGGCGAAAAAAGGAACAAAATATAATTACTAAAAAAATTGAAACAAAGTTTCGATGGAAACATAATATTATACAGTTACGACTCCAATTACCTTTTATTTGTTCAAATAAAAAAATACAAAAAAGATCTGTAACCCAGTGTCCACTATGTGGACACTACAAAGCCAACTCTTTTTGGAGAATCAACCAACCTTTAGCAATGAGTATTCAATCTTTTCAAATCTCTCATGGCTTGTCCCCTAAAAAAATCAAAAGAAGGAGTCCACTCCGTGGACTAAATATACAAAGAAAGAAAGACACAAACAATGCCCAAAGGATCTGTTCACTATGTGCAGGCACAGCAACACAGATAGGGTATGATATGCAGAAGAAAATTAAACTGACAAAGAAAACGGGAATTAAAAGAATTCCAACAAATATTCATATTTATTTAGCAGAAAAGCGCAAAATTCAAGTTGGTGATAAGATGGCAGGGCGTCATGGAAATAAAGGAATAATTTCTTTAATTCTTCCCCGCCAAGATATGCCTTTTTTACCAGATGGTACGCCAATTGATATAGTTCTGAATCCTTTAGGAGTGCCATCTCGAATGAATGTTGGACAAATTTATGAATGTTTATTAGGATTAGCCGGAAAATATTTAGGAGAACAATATAAAATTTATCCATTCGATGAAATTTATGGTCCAGAAGCATCAAGAAGTTTTGTATATTCTAAATTATATCAAGCAAGAAAAAAAACAGGATTTAAATGGTTATTCAACCCCTCTTTTCCTGGAAAAATCCGAACCTATGACGGTCGAACTGGAGAGCCTTTTGAGCAAGCAATAACAATAGGACGTGCTTATATGTTAAAATTAATTCATATGGTTGACGATAAAATTCATTGTCTTACACCTGATCATGATGTATTAACAAATATAGGATGGCTTCCAATTAACAGAATTACAATGAATCGAGAAATCGCCACATTAACCCCAAATGGTGAACTTGTTTATCAACTTCCATTATATGTTTTTAAATATTTTAATTACAAAGGCCCTTTATACCATATTAAAAACACTAATCTGGACTTACTTGTAACACCAAATCATCGTATGTTTGTACAAAGTGGCCAAATTTCAGATGCGCCCTTTGAAGGTTATGAATTAATTGAAGCAAATAAAATTATCGGACAACATAAGAAATATTTAAAAAATGCGAATTGGACAAAACCTGATTATCAATTCATATTACCTTCTTTATTAAATAGTTCATCTTCTGAAATAACTCCCGCTAAAACAGTTGAAATGAAGTCTTGGTTAAAGTTTTTTGGCTTATGGATTACTGAAGGTTCGGTTTCAACGAATATTGTTCCTAAAAAAAATGGTGTTTACCAAATTCAAGTTCTTCAAAATAAACCACACCCAGTTAAAATAATTATAGAAGCTTTAACAAAACTTGGCTATAACTACACAATTATCGATAATAAACTAACCATTCGTAATAAGCAGTTATGGTTTTACTTACGACCCTATAGCATAGGCGCGTTAAAAAAAAAACTCCCTGATTGGGTTTGGGATTTAAGTCAAAGCCAAGCCCGAATCCTTTTGTATGCTATGTGCTTAGGAAGTGGGTTTTGCCGTGGGTCATCTATTAATTATTATACAAGTTCTACAAAATTAGCTGATGATTTCATGCGTTTAGCGTTACACGCAGGCTGGAGTGCTGATAAAATTCTCGATAACAAAAATAGTGTCGTACAAGGTTACAAAGTCCTTTCAAAACATAACGTTTGGCGACTGTCCGTTATCAAATCGAAGAAGTCTACTACGTGGACAGAATTAAAGCAAAATGCTCAAACTGAAGAAATTATTCCTCTTTATCATGGACCTATTTTCTGTTTAAGCATTTCCAATGAAGTATTCTATGTAAGACGACAAGGTCTTCCTGTTTGGACTGGAAATTCTCGTTCGACTGGACCCTATTCTTTAGTTACACAACAGCCTTTAAGAGGTCGATCCAAAATGGGTGGACAACGTTTAGGGGAAATGGAAGTTTGGGCTATTGAAGGTTATGGAGCATCTTTTACACTATTAGAAATGTTAACAATTAAATCAGATGATCTAAACGCTCGTCAAACATTATGGTCTAATATTATTTTTAATAAAGAAATTTCTATTGGAACACCCGAAGCTTTTAACGTTTTAGTACGGGAGTTACAAGCCTTATGTTTAGATATTGGATTATTTTATTATTAATATCATATCCTGTTTGAATATTTCCTTTCCAGTGTAGAAGGCAAAGCAAGAGCGTGGATGCCTTGACGGCGTCTCTTGCCTTTGTGTGCCGTAAAGGCAACGTCCTTGGCGGGTTGCTGTGTTTCCTGATCGCATAGCTTAGCTAGGCCCGCTGCCCACCCTAAAGATTTAAAGATAAGACTTTTCAAGTTTGTTTTGTTTTGAACCTTATTAAGTTTTCTCGAAACATACTGTGCTGTGCTTACGCTCTGCGAACTCACGTCACGAGTAAAAACGTCGCGAAATGTCTTCAAAACACGACGCGACGTTTTTAGAGCGAAGATATTGACATGTTATCTACAAAGGGCAAGCGTAGCAATAAACGCGAAACACGGGTGACTTGCAAATAGCACATAAAGTATGCGAAGCATATAGCAAAAGTATGTGGACGTATCAACGACGTTTATTTTTTACTTTGCCTGTTTCTTCGCTTCGCTTGCCTTCCCTTCGCGTCGCGAAGCGAAGCGAGTCTTCGCTTTCCCTTGCCCAAAGGGACAGCACGTATAATAAAATCATAAAATACAATTGCGCAAAAGCCTTGCTTCGCTTGCCGAAGGCCCAGGCTATACGATGAGTATAATAATGTATACCTTTTATTTTTTTAATTCTTAAAAATTTTATGTTTGTTCAAGAACCGTTTTTTATTGGTTGCAAAAAATTAAGAATTGAAACCAATACTTGTTTTTATGGCTGTTTTTATTTAGGACCTTTTGATCCCGGTCAAAGCATAACTATAGCAAATGCTTTGAGACGTACATTACTGTCTGAATTAAGAGGAATTGCAATAACATCAGTTGAAATTGATGGTGCTTTTCATGAATACTCTATTCTTCCTGGTATTCAAGATTCAGTTTTAGATATCCTATTGAATTTAAAAGAGGTAGTATTGAAATTAAATCGCAATTCTGTTCCATTTTTTAATATATTTAACACGCAAGTTGGTTATTTACGAGCTCGGGGTCCTGGAATAGTAAGAGCCGCTGATCTAAAAATACCGCCCTATCTTCAATGTGTTAATCCAGAACAATATATTGCAACTCTTAGCGAAGACGGAGTTTTAAATATGAAATTTTTTATCAACGAAGGTAAAAATTATCACTTACAAACCCCTGCTAAAAGCGCTCATTTCACTAATGTTATTTCTAACCCTTTATTAATTGATGCTATTTTTATGCCTGTCTTAAAAGTGAGTTATATTATTGAGTCAAATGAACAAGCTAATGATTTTTTAACACCGTTTCATAAATTCGAATCCGAATCTATAGATGACGGAGTCATAAATGATAACAAAATTATGCACTTGCAACGCGACATAAAAAATGTCGAGTCAAATTTGGTTGTTTTACCCGTTTTTTTTGCCCAGACCAAGTCAGAAGTTGCAGCAAGGGCGAAACCGAAAAAAAAACGAGCAGAACAGCCCTCATCTTTGGTAGGGTTTCCTTCCCAATCCCCTACGAAAAATTTGAAAGGATTAAAAAAAACTGTCAAGCTTGTGCCTTGCGTTCCCTTGTTAGAGTCCTTTGGGCAACCCATAGGAACTACTGAATTGTTCCCCGAAGGGAACAAAAAAAGATACGAGAAAATCTATGGCCAATGTAAATCAAAAATTTTGCAGAGTAAACGGAGTGGACTTTCTATGGAAACAGGCGCAACCCGTAGAAAAAAAAAATCAGTTATTTTGAAGGGGGTTACTTTTCAAACAAATGGTCGATTAGGTCAATCAGAACTAAACAATTTAAAACAATCTGTTGTCTCAAAATCAAAAACAGGATTTAGAATCAATTATGTAAAAACAGCACAATCAAAAATAGATTTGAAACATAATATTCTGTTAGAAATTTGGACTAATGGGAGTCTCCACCCTAGAGAAGCTCTTTATTATGCAATAAAAAATCTTTTACTTGTTTTTTCAAAATTAAAACGAATTAAATTTTTTGGTTCTGTTTATAAATCTGAGAAAAATTATAAAAAATTTTTAGAGCTTTTTGTCAAAAAATGGAAAAATCAAGCAACCAAAATAGCCGTGCGCAGGGCATTTTCTTTTCCTTGTACAAAGTAATCTCTGGGCATAAATATCAATATTTTGTATAGCTTATTGACATCCGTCCACATAGTGGATCTCATCTATTGTGGGCGTTGGCCCTGGGCTTTACAAAATAGCAAAACCAGTGCTGTTCTAAAAACAACTGAATTTTTTTGTTACGTCAGCCCTGCTTTTTTTAAATGCCCATGGCATAAAAAGTTATTGACAACCTCTTCCACATAGCGAATAGAACACAACTCTAAAAATAAAAAAATATATATAAATATGTCTTGCGTGTACCTGTCAGATGTATACAAAAAGCGATTGATCAAAGCACCGCGCCATTAGGCATAGGCAGCAGCAAAGAGCACGAAATTTACAATTTCGTAACTCAATTGGAGGGCAAAATTTTTTGCTATGGCCCCATAAAATATTTATATTATTATAAAAAAATTGTTATTTTTTATAAGATATGATAAAATATAAAAACAAATTATTATAAAAATAATTTTAGTTTTTTAATGCTTTAGCAAAAGCCTGCTTAGCTCAGTTGGTTAGAGCGTCCGTTTCATAAGCTGATTGTCACTAGTTCAAATCTAGTAGCAGGCATTGTACAGATCGGCAAAGTTTATTCAATACTTTAACCTCCGAGGTTAGGGTTGTGTTGTGTAGCTTCTTAATTGCTGTACGTCCCCTCGCTGTCCCTTCGCTTGGCTTGCTTGCTTCGCATGCGTCCCCGTAGGGGAACAAAGGGCTTACCCTTGACTTCCCCTACGGGGACGTACAGCTTTCGCTTCGCTACGCGAGCCCGTAAAGGGCGTCGCTTTCGCGAAAGGCAACGATGACGAAGTCATAAATGAATTTAATATCTTTTTTCCTGTTATAAATTGACGATTTTTGTCCGTTTCACTATAATATCTCACAAAATATAAATAATTACTCCGCAATCGATGTAAGAAGTAAGCACGAAACGAATCTATAAATTCAAATTTCGAATTTATTTATGGATAAAAACACTAAAAATAACAAACGCCTATGCCTAAAAGAATTCCTTATGGAATTTCAGTGATTTCTTCATTATTAGAAAATTATAAAAGTCGCTTTTGGTCTTTGCTCTAAAAACGCAAACAAAGAGTTTGAATATATTTCTGGTTGATCTCTTTGCTAAATTTGCCGCGTACACAACAAATGTGAAGGCATAACAATTTTTAATGGACAAAAAATTTTGCAATAAAATACAGCGTAATGCGCTCCGTGCGTGATTCACAGCTAAAAAAAAAAATAAAAGCATCTAAATTGTCTAAAAGATAAAATAGGGGAAACATGGCTTTCAAAGAAATTAATATATTTAAATAATTTTAACCACGTAATGACATAAAACCCTTTTATTTTTTGTTTATAGAATTCTATGCTGCCTAAAGCTACTAGGCATTAGATACCACTCCTCATGAATTTTTAGTATTGCCTACCGGTTTGCATGGTCGTCCATTCTGTGGACACACGCACCGCTCGGACAGGATGCAGAGTAACAACAACGGTAAAGGTATAAAATGTTAAAAGCTATTGGTAGCTACCCCTTTTTTAGGGAACAACCTTTTCAAACAAGTTCCAACAGGTAAAAGGTAAATTTAGTCCTGCTTCACAACTTTAATAAATTTAATAAATTTTGAATTAAAAAAAGAATAAATATTAAAAAGGTTGACGTTTTTAGTAGTATTGATTATAATATTAGTATAAAAAAAAAGCAGCCCTCATCGTCTAGAGGCCTAGGACATCTCCCTTTCACGGAGAAAACGGGGATTCGAATTCCCCTGGGGGTATACAGTTAAAAAAAAAATTATATTTTTTTATTCATATTATGTAACATTGCGAAGCTTTTGCTTTTAAAAAAGTCCAAAAAAAAAAAGGGAACCAGGACTCTGTTTTACAAATCCTATCTGCGATGTGCAAAGAAAGCTTGACGAGGTTCTTTCGAACCTTGCTTTTTCGCTTTTGCCTTTCTCGGGATTGGAGAGAAAAACTTTTACCTGTAAAGGATTACCAAGCTTCGCAAGGAACATACTTATTCATAAATTTCATAAATCGATAAACCGGTTTATCGATTATAGTATGCGTATTATCAAAACTTTAAAAATTGCTATGTTTTTGAATGTTGTGGGGTTTATACCGGATTGCATCTTTGTTGCGTTTTCTTTTTGATTTTATGCTTATCTCGAGGGCGTTAGCAGTATCCGCTGTTGTCCATTACTGACATAGACAAGTTCCCATACGGTTTTCACCTGCCTTATATCTGAGGGTAATGAAAAAAACAGGTGACACTAGCAAGCGACGTTCTTTGCTCTAAAGAGTAAAAAGATTGTATACGTATATGCATTTGCGGTAGGTGTAAAAAATCGAAAATAAAGAAAATATTGTATCTAAATATGTAGCTCTAAAAAAAAAGCACAGATCCACTTTTTCTAATAACATGCTTGTGCTGTGCAAAAAGAAACCACGGAGGACTTCCCGTTAAAAAGGTAAAGCAACGGATATCGTTTTTCCTCGCCGTGCAAAGACAGAATCTGACAACGTCTTTTAAGAGAAAAAAAATCAAATAAATAAACAAAGTTCACAGCGTGGACTATTTATTTTTAGGCTTTATTGATATAATTTAAATAGCACACAAATCGTTGAAAAAAAATGTTCCATTAGGAACGGAGGAGTTTATTATGGCTGGAAGACCGGTTGAGCGTCCATTTTCAGATATTTTAACAAGTATTCGTTACTGGGTTATTCATAGTATTACCATTCCATCTTTATTTATTGCGGGCTGGCTTTTTGTTAGTACAGGTTTAGCTTATGACGTTTTTGGGAGTCCACGTCCTAACGAATATTTTACAGAAGAAAGACAAGATGCACCTTTAATTACTGATCGTTTCAACGCATTAGAACAAGTTAAAAAATTATCTCAATAAGTTATTAAATATTCTGTAGTAAAGCTTGAAAGTTAGAGTTTATACGCTGTTTTGCTAAGCAAGACCTCATTTTTTATGAGGTCTTGCTTAGCAAAACAGCGTATAAACTCTATTAAATGTCTATTATTGGAATAAAGTTCAATAATTCAATAAAACAGCCGAATTAGCATATTGGCATATATTATTGCACACATTTTGTCCAATTTTTGTTTATTGTTTACACGTAGGCAAAGTACAGATTTCTTTTGTAAATATCTTGCATTTGATAATAACAACTTCGTATTTGGATATTCTTCTTATTTTGTTTTGGATAAGGGGCTGCTTTCGTACGAATCCCATTAACTAGACATCATTTAACATTTCGCTCAACACTCTTAATTTCTTTCTTTAATTGCTGTACGTCCCGTAAAGGGTAAGCGAAGCGTGCCCTTGCCTTTTACGGGACGTACTGTAAAGGTGTGGTAAGCGAAGCGATTCCGTCCCAAAGGGAAAATGACGAAGTCATAAGAAGTCATAAATCGACATTTTTGATCAGGTAAAGTAAAATTTTAACGAAAGTATTTTGTTGTTGTTGTTATATTCGGTTTTTTTGGTGGTTTATTGAATTTAAGGGTTAAAAAAAAAATTAAATCCAATAAAAACTTTATAATAACAAAAAATAAATTCTCTTTTATTCCGATAATTTTATTTTTTAAAATTTTTAAACAATAAGCACGGTATTAAGAAGAATTTTTAATTTTTAAAGTATTAAAAATGGAAATTTTAGCTAGAGCTGTTGGAAGACGTAAAGAAGCTGTTGCTCAAGTTCAGATTCTTCCGGGAACAGGTAAATTTTTAATTAATAATAAATCTGCTGAGGAATATCTTCAATCTGTTTCACAAAAATTCATTGCTGTAAAATCTCCTTTTGAGATTTTACAAGCAAACTTATCAAATCATTTGGGTCTAGAAAGTCTAACAATGGATAAAATCGATACAATTGTAAAAGTAAAAGGTGGAGGACTTAGTGGTCAATCCGATGCAATAAAATTAGGAATTGCGCGAGCTCTTTGTCATTTAGTAAATTCAAACTCGAAGCTCTCAATTAATTTTACAAATCCTGCTATTCCAGAATCAAACGAAAATTTTAATGAAAATATTAAAATTCTTCGAAAAGAATTCAAAACAAAAGGATATTTAACACAAGATTCACGTGTAAAAGAACGTAGAAAATACGGATTGAAAAAAGCTCGCAAAGCATCACAATATCATAAACGTTAATTGCTCCGCAATTAATAACTTTATTGAATTTATTAATTTATTGAAGATAAAATCTAAATTCGATCTTTGAACACTTCCAAATAATTACAACATTGCTTTCACATTGATTGCGATGTTATTAAAGGGGTCGCTTCGCGAAGGGCTTTAGTTGTATTGAGTCCACTTTGTGTTTTCCCGGTCTTTTGGGGTTAGATTTCCAAAAATAAAAAAGGCGGCCTGAAGGCAAACGGTAGAGAAAAGCACGTGTATACGTGGACTATGCCTTTTATAAGCATGATAAGCATGGAGTCAATTTTATAAATCATAAATTTAAAAATTTTTAAGAAATATAATTCATCATGTTCTCGCGTAGCGACGCTTCCCCGTAGGGGACAGCACACATAGAATTTCTAATACCAAATGCATATTTAATAAAAAGCTAATAATTTCATTTAGTCTTGCTATTATGAGCTACTTAAAACGATTTTTTATTAAACCTTTCCCTTCCGGTATTGTCTTGTGCCCTTAATTGCCCTTCGCTTTCGTGCACTATGACTTCAAGCGATTCCGTCCCAAAGGGAAGATGACGAAGTCATATAAAAATGAGTTGAAGTTTTGCCCAGTTCCTTTGCTTCACAAGGTGTTGGGTAAAGTCAATAAGTGAAAATTTAATTACGCGCAGTATACGAAGCTTGCAGATTTAAAAAGCAGCTCGATAGGTTTTTTTAGTTAGATATTTATTATCTATATTAGCATTAGCTTTTTTAAAATAAATTTTTTTGTTTTTATAAAATTTTATGATGAGTAATCTTACAATTAAAAAAGCAGATCCTATGCGATCAAATTTAATAAGACGCTATTTTATAGTAGGCGAAAGACGAATTAGTAACTATTGGTGGGCATCTGTTATTTTTTTAGGTGCTCTTGGTTTTCTTTTCGTGGGTATTTCTTCTTATTTTGGAGGAATAGGAGAGGTTGCAAGTATAGAAGCAAACACAACACAAAACGTTCTAAACGCATTACCTAGAAATTTTTCAATGATTTCTTTCTTTCCTCAAGGATTATTAATGTCTTTTTACGGAAGTTTAGGATTATTATTAAGTATTTATTGGTGGTTACTTATTTTTTGGAACGTTGGGGGGGGGTTTAATGAATTTAATAAAAAAGAAGGATATATTCGTGTTTTTAGGTGGGGGTATCCCGGAAAAACTCGTCGAATTGATTTATCATATCCATTAAAAGATGTAGAGGCAATCCGCGTTGAATTAAAACAAGGATTTGATCCTCAGCGTACAATATATATTAGATTTAAAAGTAAAGGTGAAATACCTTTAACAGGCATAGGTCAGCCTTTAACCTTAAAAGAAATAGAAAAACAAGCGTCTGAATTAGCAAATTTTTTACAAGTAACGTTAGAAGGTTTATAACTTTCTAACTTTCTTTCAATTCAAAATTTTATTACTGAAATCCCATCCAATTATTTTTCTTTTCTGCTTTGATTAACTTATTAAGTTTTTTTGTTGTTGTTCGTGCTATAAAGATACCTCCACTGTGTTACTGACTTTGCTCTAGGCAGACCGATGACAAATTTATAGACGTGAAAATAAAATTCGCCTAAAATCTAGCTGTGCTGTATTCAAAGATCGCAATTGGTTCGTGGAGGATATCAAACAACCTTTAGCCTTGCGAAGCAAAGAAACAAGGCGTTGCCCAGTCAAATCCTGCATGCCTTTTTTCTTCTTAGTTTCAATTAGTTTCAAAAAGAAATTAAAAATTATGCACGAAGTGCATACGCAAAAGAACATGATGGAACACACACCCTATCAAAAAAGGTCAAAAACTTATCTTCTTAGACCTGTAGAAAAGTAACTTTTACAAGTTGGGATTATTAATGTGTTTTTAAAGAAATTCCAATTTAGAAAAATTGCACTTTTGAAATTTAGTCTTTTAATTTATAAGTAGAGTTGTTTTCATCCACACCCCATTAAAGATTGGATATGAGAAGTTATAAATAAATAATAAATTATGTGTGCTTCGCACACATATCTTCAAATCTTCAAAGGTCAATTAACGAAAAACAACACACTTAGTATGCAAATCACGGGGTTAATTTTTCTTGCATTCCAAGCCCAAAGGGAAAAAATTAACCTAAGTTCTGTTTTTAACCCACTTTTTTAGAGGTTAAAGGAAATAAATGCTTGTTGTTCTGTCCAATGCTTTTAGATTACCTAAAGCCGTTGTCGCAGATGCCAGTGTTTGACTTGACAGCAAAGACAAACCTTTCGGACAGAGGAAGGGGGCCTGTCGATTGTAAACAGAATGGACGGCCTTTATGCCTAAGATAGTATAGACCCAAAAGAAAAAGACTCTGGCCTTGCTTTGCAAGGCCATTGCTTTGTGCCAAGGCTGTTTTTGATGAGTATATATCGATTCTAGTTATGACTTTAATTAACGAAACATAATAAAAAACGACTCTTTTTAGAACATCTAAAAATAGAGGAACTTCCTTCCAATATAACTAGCTTTAATATTCAATATCGATTGCTTTTATTACTTATATTAGGTATCCTTTTCATTATCTTTAGGATATAGTAACATGCTTAGAAAGCAACTTCCTGATGCTGTGAAGAAAGACTCCGAAGTTTCTAGTATTTCCTCTAGCCTTGCATTTTGCATGGAGTTTTCAAGTAGCAAAGTAATACAGTGTCTTTTAAAAGTTTATAATTTATTTATGCCATGTGTGCGAAGCACACATAATTGCATATTAGAATCTTCTTAGAAAATCCAGAAAGCTAGTGCAGAAAAGTCCAAGGCATATAGCATCATAAATTCGAAACTCGAATTTATAATGGATATTCTCAAAAGTAATAAGGAGGTTCTTTTATCTTGAAACTTTGCTGAAACAGCGCGTGCTTTCTACAAACCTTATTTGACATGACCCAATATTAAGCCGTTCAGTTCTCCGTTCAAGATGGAGTTTTTTTTCCCAACACCAAGAAAAAAACTATACAACAAAAACCCATTAGTAAAAAATACATAGATTCGAAATTCGAATTAGTGCGTTCTGAGTATGACTACTCAAACGAGAGAAGCTTATACTTGACGGGAAAAAAAATAATTTTCTCGAGTGTCTCTGTTTTCTTTTTTCTTTGGTCGTTAAAGCTTTAGAATTCCTTTAGCTTTCTTAAGTTTAATCACATTTTCATAAAAAATTAATATGGTGGGCTATTAGAGTTGTTCTAAAATATACAAAAATTTAATATTTGAAATTATGCCTAGAACCCAACGAAATGATAATTTTATCGATAAAACATTTACAGTAGTTGCTGATATTTTATTAAAAGTTTTACCAACGTCTCAACGAGAAAAACAGGCTTTTTCTTATTATCGAAATGGAATGTCAGCACAAGCAGAAGGAGAATATGCTGAAGCATTACAAAATTATTATGAAGCTATGCGATTAGAAATAGATGCTTATGATAGAAGTTATATTCTTTATAATATTGGTCTTATTCATACAAGTAACGGAGAACATGGTCGAGCTTTAGAGTATTATTATCAAGCTTTAGAAAGAAATCCTTCTTTACCTAGTGCTTTAAATAATATAGCAGTTATTTATCATTATCGTGGTGAACAGGCCATCGAAAATGGTCAGTCTGAAATTTCTCAGATATTATTTGAAAAAGCAGCAGATTATTGGAAAGAAGCAATTCGATTAGCTCCTACTAATTATATAGAAGCACAAAACTGGTTGAAAATGACAGGTCGTTGGAATTCGTCCACTCCTCAATAATCTATTTACCCTATTGTACTTTGTATACTGTCCCCGCCCCGCAGGGGCGAAAAAGCTGCATGTTTTAGAAAGGGAGAATCAGAAAAACAACGGAGTTATTAAAAAAAACATCCCTTTTATTGCTTCGCGTGCCCAAAGGGCAACGATGACGGAGTCATAAAACATAATAAACATAGAATTGCCTATTTGGTCTAATTATTTGCATTAATTTTTGCTCTTTTCCTTTTATTAGCTTTATATCCTTATTATTGTCCCAATTTCCACGCCTTGCTTCGCAACCACTCCGTGTTTCGCGAAGCGACGCAAAGCAAAGCGAAACGAAACGATACCAAAGATTAGGAATACAAATACATTCTATTATAATAAATTTATAATTTATAAAGGAATAAAAGCAGTTTTTGTTGCTGTTTTATTTAAAAAAAATATGAAAAATCAAATTCCAACAGGTCCAGGCCTTTATAAAATAAAATGTCTGGTAAATCAAAAATATTACTGTGGTGAAGCCGAAAATTTACTTGGACGTCTAGGCGCCCATTTATATCGATTAAGAAACAAAAACCATGATTATTCAGAACTCCAGAAAGATTGGGAGGCTTACGGACCCGATGCTTTTATTTTTGAAGTCGTTTTACATGGACCAAAATATGCCAAAAGAGCCGATCGATGTAAAATTGAAGCTCAGTTGATGTATGAACAACCAGACTTTTGTTATAATTTTAGCTCAACAAGAAAAAACGTCGGCACAATTATCAATAAATTTGAATCCCATATAGTTCCTTTTGGATTTGGTTTGTATAAGATAACATGTTCGGCGAATCAAAAACACTATTATGGTGAAAGTGATAATTTATTGTATCGTCTTGGCACTCATTTTTCAGCTTTAAACAAGGGAAAAAGCGAAATAAATGAAATGCAAAAAGATTGGTCCGTCTATGGATCAAGTGCATTTATTTTTGAAATTATTTCCCATGGTTCTAAGTATGAAGATAAGGCATATCGTATTCAAGTGCAATATCAGTTAATAAATCAAGAGCCTGGGTTGTGTTATAATAGCGTTGGTAATATTGAAAAAATTTATGTTGCTGGGACACAAATTTTGAAACGGGAGCGGGCGACCCAAAAACAGCTCAAAGCTTCAGATATCCAATTTCCCGTGGTTATTAATGATATTTCATACGTTTCTTTGAATCAAATTGAGAAAGACTTTGCGCTTTCTAGGAAAACTATTAAAAAGCGTTTGCTCGCTCAAAATAAAGAAACAAATTTGGTTTGGACGGAAAAAAGGGCGTTGCTTCCCCATAGGGGAAGCGAACAAAGTAACAAAATTATAAATCCAAAAATACAAATTTATGGTAATGCTTATGCATCTGTTATAGAGGCTAGTAAGGCTTTAAAATTAAGTCGTACAACGATCTATAATAAACTCAATGATTTGAAAAATAAAGATTTTGTATATTTAGATAACAAACCAGAAAGAAAATTTTATACTTTTACCATTGACGGTATTTTCTATTCATCTATTAAGGAAGTTGTTGATCATTTTAAATTAAATCCAGCCACAATTTACAGGCGATGTCAAAGTGATCGACCATTGTTTAAAAACTGGATATGTCATAAGCCTGATAAGCTTCAAAATTTTTAAAGTGTTCCCCTTGCTCCCTGGAATCCTTTATTCGTCGCAAGCTGTCCACAAAGTGGTCTGACTTCTCGCTTTCGCGGCGAAAGCGAAAGTCCCCTAGGGGGAAGCGTAGCAAGCGAAGCGACGTTCTATAAAAAATAAAAAAGGCATGTTTTTGTTGCTTGCTTCGCTTATTCTTTACGGGCTCGCCATGCGCGTAGCAAGCGAAGCGAGGGGAAGCCGGAGGCACAACGAAGCGAAGAATAAATGGGTTACCTGGGACTCGAACCCAGAACTTATCGGTTAAAAGCTGAGTACTCTACCATTGAGCATTGAGTTTTATATATAAAACAGCATTTGATGTCTAAAAATGTGTGCCTTTACATTGAAGCAAAGCTCATCAATGGGATTGAATTAAAGAATCTAGAAAAGTTAAAGAAAATGGGTGTCCCTCAAGATCTATGTAGACAGTTTGTTTCTACCTTAACTTTTGACGAGAACGTAAAGTCGTCCATATTAACCTTTACAATGTTTTAGTTTTAGTATGGTCGACGCGGAAATCTTTTATCTATAAACTTTAGTATAAGCTGACGAACGTCCTAGGACGTCCGATGGCCGACCCGGCTCCGACGGAGTCGGTCCTAAGGACGAGCCTCCTTTCACTTCAATACATTTACTACTAAACAGACGATCTACATCAGAGATGTAGTTCGTCCTAGGGCGTCCGAGCTTCGACTCGTCGCCGACGCTGTCGGCCCTAAGGAGGAGTCTATTTTAGACCTTTCATTTATTTATTACATAAATAAATTTAACAATAAATTTAACGTCCTACATCGGAGATGTAGGTCGTCCTAAGGCGTCCGAGTCATGACTCGTCGCCGACGCTGTCGGCCCTAAGGAAGAGTCACTTTTGACCTTGAACAACATTTATTCTGTGCAAAACAAATGCAAAAGAGTGACGTTCTACATCTCCGATGTAGGCTGTCCTAAGTCGTCACTCTGTTGAATATGTATGTCAAAATAAATGTTGTTCAAGGTCAAAGCTGCTCAGCCTTAGGACCGACAGGGTAGGCTATGCGTCTAGGCCCGGACTCATTTATATGTCTGTCAAAATAACTCTTAGGGAAGACAGTGTCATCACAAGGTTAAGATTTGGGCAACTAATGTTTAAAAAATTTCTGCTACACTATGCAACCTGTCTCTCACGCTGAACCAATTGAACCCATTGCTATGCAGATATACAGTTATGAATTAAGGTGACTGTCAAACTTCTATATATATATAGAAGTTTGACAAATCAGATTTAAAATTATAAAATGTTTTCCTACTAGGGAAGATATTTTTACGAAGCGTTTCACTTGCCTGGGTCGGGTGTGAGTCCGACGATCAAATCTGTCTTACAAAAGAACATGCGACGAAAACAGATGACGAAGTCAAAATTATATTAAGTAAAGAAATAATAAAATATAAGGGTCTATGAGTATTATTGTTCGGTCTTGGAAAAGTAAAAAGTTAGTCACTCGTGTCACCACAGGTCACTATGCAGCTACTCTTAAGCAATGTTCGATTCCAACTAAAGATCGAAATCGTTGTCATGTCTTCAGGCATATTAGACTTTCTGGCCATCAGTTTACAGAATTAACTAAGCATACCCAGTCAATTGGGCGGATTCAAGCTTTTGGTAATGATTTTTCATCAGTTAATTTCTATAATAAAAAGCGATTGTATTTTAATTCATCGCAAAGATGGATGAATTTACGATTAGGTTGGACTTCTGCGTTGCACAGCAAAATTAGATTGCGTTTATACCATCAAAAATGGGGTAAACTTAGGTTCCAACCTATTTACGTGAAACCCAACAAAAGCGACGGAAATATTAATTTCTGTCGTTCTTCTATTATAAGTTTTTTAGAAGAAATTTTAAGATTGCTGAACACAACAAATAACAGCGAATTTTTAGAATTAAATTCTCTAGAAAAAGTGGCTGCACTTCTCTTAAGAACTTCTCAAAGTCGTGTTAACTTCAATTTATATTTATTATTTTCCATTCGCGAAACTATGGATACGGTTTGTGAAGCGTTGTCAAAAATCGAAAAACTAAAGAATTTCCCTGAGAACAACGACGATATAAATAATCTTTCTATAAAAGAAATCTTTCTATAAAAGAAAAACAATTAAAAGATTATTATACAACTTTACAAGGTTTTTTCGATCAAACGCTGGAACTTCTTTTTATGGACATTAGATTATTTTCTCAAGTCACCGAAAGATGTTTTTCTTACAAGCTAGGATTAGATATAAAAATTTTATCAAAGCGAAGTTCTGATATCTCTGCTATGTCTGCGTCTCAAAAAGAAGTAGACGATTTAAGAGAAGCTGCTATACAAGCTTATTCCAATAATTGGCTAACATCTTTACCTTGGTCTAGCGATTTATTAAATTTTATTTCTGATTATAAGCCTTTGAGTAAACCTTCTAGCAATTCATTTCATTATTTAAAAGAATTAGAGAAAATTCTTGAGATGGAAAAGTCTTTTTTTCAAAATACATTTGAAATAATGGACTGCCTTCCTAATACCCGTATTGCATTTTCTCTGAAACAGCTAACGCGTTCATTAAACCTTATTTTAAAAAACATAAACACCATTTTGTTCGGGACTGAGTCATTAAAAGAACTATTAGAAATTGGATTAATATCACAAATTGAATTACTAGAAGAAATAAATTACTCGGGGACAGAAAATTTTTATTTTACAGATTTCCTTTTTTTATCCGAGTTAAAATTAACGGATAATTTAGAAGGCGTTTTTCATTTAATACAACAAATAATTGAATTAAAACAAGAAAATAAATTTAAAGAAAAATTACAGTATGGAAAACAATTCTGGGAACCATTCTTTCAATTAGATGAAAAATTAGAATCAACTAAATTAAAAATAGACTCAAAACAGTTTAGAGAACAATTAAACCAAATTTTTAATAAAATTATGCAAAACCATACTTGGATATTCTTAGAATCTAATCCACAAATTCAATCCAATAATATTATTAATATTAGTTCATGGTCCGTCGAGCAATGGGCGATGTTTTTTACTGAACACCCAGAACTTATTTCCTATGTAAATTTAACTTCAAAAACTAAACATTTAAGAAGAATTCTAAAAAAATTAGCTCAAGTTATCGGTGAGATATTAGGCATCAATCCCGAAGATGTTTTAACATCATCAGCTTTCCATCAGTTTGTGTCTAACTTAATAAACACAGAATCGGAAGCAGGCCCGAGCCATAAACGTAATCCTGGCTCTGGGGGTCCGTCTGGCTCTGGCTTTGTTCAATATGCCGGTTATTTGATTCTTCTTTTTATAGTAGCATGTAAAATCTATCTTAACAGAGAAAAAGTTTTCCATGCAGGTCTTAACAATTTACTAATTACTGAAAATTCTATGGCCCAGGTTTTGCCAGCAACTCAAAATAGGGCAAGTTTTGATGGTTTCCATGTGTCATATGCATTGAGAAGTAATTCTTCACTATTAATCCAAAATACGTGTGTTGATTCTTCTTCTACGGTTATCGGAATTCCGGAAAAAATTGCTGTCGAAGGATTTCCTGCTGATGCAAATTATATTGCTTTTGTGTGTGCTCTTAATTTTATGGGATATACATTTGCCTTGGAAAATCGTTCTACATTTCTGGCGAATCTTTACGATCGACCTGTAAAATATGTTCCTATCATAAAAGCAATAGTGCATAGAAAATAATTGACTTCTCCCTTTAGAAAAGGTTTACTGTTTGGAAGCCTTGCTATGCAAAGCGTATATGCCTTGCATAGCAAGGCTTCCAAACAGGTTTTCCCTAACATCATTTTTCAGTTGAAATCTGAATGGTGTTTAATATTGAAGTAAAAAATGGACCGATAAGTTCTGGCCAGGTAACTCTTGCTACGCATGCTACGCTTGCCTCGCTACGCTGTCCCATGCCCTTTGGGCAAGGGAAAGCGAACGCACAGCAGCACGCACGCCTTTTATGGGCACAGCAAGCGAGGGGATGCGTAGCAAAGCATGTGCCATAAGTCTACGCATGGACAGCGAAAGGCATACAGCACACATAATGGATGACGAAGTCATAAACAATTAAATTTTTGACGGGGTCCAGAAGCAAATCGTTTTTTTTAAAACGAAGTTTGTAGTATTACCAAGGCTTTGCAAAAAGGTCTCCGTTTTTGACGTGTTTTCATAAAATTTACTTTCTAGAAACAAAGTTTGTAGTATTACCAAGGCTTTGCAAAAAGGTCTCCGTTTTTGACGTGTTTTCATAAAATTTACTTTCTAGAAACAAAGTTTGTAGTATTACCAAGGCTTTGCAAAAAGGTCTCCGTTTTTGACGTGTTTTCATAAAATTTACTTTCTAGAAACAAAGTTTGTAGTATTACCAAGGCTTTGCAAAAAGGTCTCGTTTTGATAGGGGTCCAGAAGCAAATCGTTTTTTTAAAAACGAAGTTTGTAGTATTACCAAGGCTTTCCTTTACAGAGTAAAGGGTACCGTAAAAGGGTCTCGTTTTTTATGCTATACGGATCAATTTTTCGATTCATAAAAACAAAATTCGTTGATTTATCAAGGCGGTACGTAATGAGTTGCCATTTTTCATGGGCTAAGCAGAATTTGGCGTATTCTCATGGCTTTTAATAAATCTCTATCACTATATTTTTACAAGGCAGAATAGCTAGGCTATATCTATATATATATATGCATGGCAAGCCTTTTACAAGGCATGGCATGGCTATATCTATATAGTTTATATCTTAGCAAGGCTATTTCTAACTATAAAGGGCTTGATTTAAAGATAGACGAATTGATATAGATTGCTCTCCTTCTTACGCTTACGCGTGCCCAAAGGGCAACCCATGCTTGCTTCGCTTTCTGTGCCCTTTACTTCCCCTTGCCCTTTGGGCGTCTTCGCTTTCGCTTGCGTCCCCGTAGGGGAAGTAAAGGGCAAGCGAGGGCAAGGTAAGCGAAACCACTTTGTGGACAACAACCTCTTACAGGGACGTTCAGCTTAATTAAGGATTTTTATTCAAATGTCCCCTCATAGCCATCCTTGCTGTGTTTGCTCGTGCGAAGCAAGCACAGCATATTTTGACTTCCATGGGACTTTTTGTCTATATTTGACAGAATTCATGTTTTCGCGTAGCGACGCAAAGCACACATACTTTCGACGTCGCGGATAGGATGCAACGCCCTACTTGCCATAAGCGCTTTATCGATACCAAGCAAAATAACATACTTTGCTTTGCAAGGGACTTGTAGCTTCTTACATGTGTTATATTAGCCTTGCCAAGCAAAGCTATGACGATTAATATTTAATATTATACGTAACTTGTAAAGGGGAACCCTTGCGCAGAGGCCGTAAAAGCCATCGTTATTGATGGAGAAGTCTACAAGCCTATTTTAGCAAACCAGCAACGTCTGTGCCTTTTACTGTCCACACACCCACACAGTGGATTACAGCAAGTACTAAGTTAATACGACACAACCATGGGTAGTAGATAACCGACGCACAGCATGCGAAATTTTTTGGGTAACATTGCCGGCGACTTAAAACTGGGAAAAGTTGATTCGGGTATATCATAGTTGCCTTGCTTAGCAAGGCATTCTTGCGAACAAGCACTAAAGATTAACGGTATACATAGAAGAGGGGTACTAAATAAACCAAAGAAATATCTGCTGAAGCGCAGACTGTTCAATTTTTACATTACATGTTGAATAAAGGGGATATATAAGACCGTATTTATACATATTTTTTTTTTATTTTTAAGTATCTAGAAAATTTTAGATTTTTTTGTTAAAATATTATCTAGTAAATTCAAAAAATAAAACAATTGCTAACAAAAGACTGTTAGAAAACTTATACAACAAAAAAATAAAGGGGATATGGCGGAATGGTAGACGCTACGGACTTAAAATCCGTTGATTGTAACAAATCGTGAGGGTTCAAGTCCCTCTATCCCCAAAAACTAAAAACGGGGAAATAAAACAATAAAATTTCACGAATTCAGTTTTCTATAATTTTTTTATTAGAATAGTTTTATAGCCCTTTTCCTCCTCTAATTTTCTGCGTGTTTATCGTAGTTCACTACTGGGACATATGCACTCCGCGCATAACTGCTCATCTTCTATGTATACTACAATTTTCAGAGATACAGCAAAGGTCAAATTAAACTAAAAAAAATATACTATTCTAAAAGGTAATTTTTCATCTGTAAATTACCGTTTTTTAAAGATTTAAAATCGATACAAAACTCATGATAATTTATAACCAAATAGTCAACAATTTTTTAATGGGTTTTGTTTTTGAACCAAAGAGTGCGATATTTCATACAACAGAAACTCCTTTAACGTTTTGGTATTTTATTCATTCCTCTGTACAGGATGTTGATTTTGAAAATTTCTTTAGAAATTTATCTTTTGTTTTTCTTTTTTTTGCCATGCTTTATTATTGGACTCAAACCGCATTTGACTTTTTAACAAAAAATAAACTTGGTAATTTTCTAATAATTATAGCAAATTTATCATTAGCTACTTTATTAATATTGCGTTGGAAAAATTCAGGACATTTTCCACTTAGTAATTTATATGAATCATTAATGTTTTTATCATGGAGTTGTACTATGGTACATGTTATTATGTCATATCCAATAACAAATAAGAAATTTTTTCACCAAAAAATCCAAGAAAATTTAGAGAATATACAGATGCACTTGTTTTTTTCTAATGAAAAAACTGATGTACAAAATAAAATTCTTGGGTGTATTACCTCACCAGTTGCTTTATTCATGAATGCTTATGCTGCATTCAGTTTACCTCAAGATATGCAACAGGCAGCACCCTTAGTCCCCGCTTTACAATCAAATTGGTTAATGATGCATGTAACCGTCATGATTTTAAGTTATGCTGCTTTGATTTTAGGGTCTTTATTGTCAATGGCTTTTTTAATTCTTACATTTTCTTTTAAAATTTCTAAAAAAAAAAATGCGGTTATGTTGGGGTACGAAGGTAACGTGCCAAGTGTCCCTAGCTTTGATGACATCTCTTTCTCTACGGAAGAGGGAAAAGAAAAGCAGATACATGAGTTTCTATGTGCCTCTAAAGGGACATGTCCCCAACAACTAAGCTATGGGCCCACTCGAGAATATAAAAAAGAATATCTCTCAAACTTATCAAAACAAGATTTTCGAATAAAAATTGTTGAAAATTTAGATAATTATAGTTATCGAATAATTGGAATAGGTTTTTCTTTTTTAACTATTGGCATTTTATCAGGTGCAGTCTGGGCAAATGAAGCTTGGGGATCTTATTGGAGTTGGGACCCAAAAGAAACATGGGCTTTTTTAACTTGGTTAGTTTATGCAATATACTTACATACGCGATTAACAAAAGGCTGGCAAGGAAAAAAACCTGCCATTATTGCTTCGGTAGGTTTTATAACAGTATGGATTTGTTTCTTAGGTGTTAATTTAATTGGGAAAGGCTTACATAGTTATGGTTTTATTACTTCTTAAATTTATATATTCCTCTTCTGCTATGTGTGCTTCGCACACGTGAGTGCATTGTACGTCAATCTTCCTAGATAAGAAAAGCAATACTAAATATTTTTATATTTTTTTCTTTCTCTTTCGTGGCATCAAAAAGGCTACTACCACACAAGGTACACGTTTAGAGTCCTAGAATAAGGATTTTGTTTCTAATTTATTCTTTATTTAAAAACTTGCTGCGCTTTCCCTATAGGTGCATTTGCGGTCATCCATGTAAACTATATTCCTAAAGGCAACTTACTCGAGAAACCGCAAGAGGTGCAATTTGTTTCATTTTCTCTTTTGGAAACCCATAAATTCGTAATAAATGCGTATAGTCCATATAATAGGCGTAAGCAAGAGGGGATCTTTCGCATTAAATTTCTTGCCTTATAGTTCATAAATTGTAAATGCAGGGGTAAAAAAGCGTCCGCTAAAGTTTGTGTGTAAGTGTAAGTGTTTACCACTCGCGATCATTTTTTTATTTTTTTATTATGTGGACCTCACTTTCCTCTCTGTCTACATCAAATATTTGTACTATTGATTTAATTGATACACCATCAAACATAGGGTTTCTTAATGGAGTAATCCTTGAATCTGGCGTGTTTCAGGGTTAAATTTATAAAGCAAGATTTGGACCCCTGAGTTATAGATGGAACAAGAAAAAAGCCATTCGACTGTTAGCTTGTGCTACAGTAAAGGTTCGAAAAACTCCACATTTTATGCAAATCATTCTCTCTAAATAGGATTGATTTTTATGTATAACCTTTTTAGGTTCCTTTTTTAGGATATGCATTTATTGGTTTCTGTTTTTGTTTATCTAACCTCAAAACCTCAAAAAGTTTTCCATATTTGTCTTACTTGAATTCATTAAGGCATTTTTCAACTGAAATTTTACCTGACCATAAATTCGTATAGTCTATAATAGCTGATTGATAATATTGATAATATAGTCCACATATGGTTCATATGTATTTTTGCATTGATTTTTTAGAAGTTGAACTTAATTTTTATTCAAAAATAAATAAAAACAATTTTCTATAAATAGTCTGTCTTGCATTCCATATAGTTTAAAGCCGAATATATAACCTTTTACTTTCTATTTGATTATTTGATGATTTATCAAGGATGGATTACCAGGAATTTTCGACATTTAATTCGTATTATGTGTGCATTGCAATTGCACACATGGCTAATATTGCTAATATTTTTTGACTGGGCTAGTTTTCTTTTCTTTTGGGAATGCCGTCAAATTCTTAGCAATGTTAAGGGAAAACGTTTTACCCTGAATCACCGTTAATTAATGAGTCCACAGAGTGGACTTTATTAGATCTATCACCAAACTAAAAAGAAGTGCAAAGTGCTTATTTTAATTAAAATGGATTATTATTTAGCAATTGTTTAAAAATTTTATACATTATGTGTGCGAAGCACACATGGGCTTTTTAGTTTTGAAAAATCTAAAAACAAACAGCATGGCTTCGCCATAATAGAGATTTTTTGAATGTTAAGAATATCCAAGTTTTCTAAAAAAGCTAATATAAAATTATGGTGCCAAGGCGCAGTGCATTTTCTACAAAAAATAAACTATGCACTTTAAAATTTAGTGTAAAAAACAATTGCTCTTTTTTTGCAAGAATAAAGAAAATTTTTATGACATCAATTCTTCAACTAGCTTTATTAGCTTTAATTTTGGTCTCTTTTGCCCTAGTTGTTGGTGTACCTGTTGTTTTTGCTTCTCCAAATGGATGGACAGAAAACAAACGCCTTGTTTTCTCAGGTCTTAGTGTTTGGCTTCTTTTAGTTTTTGCTATCGGCATTTTTAACTCTTTTGTTGTTTAATTGCTGTACGTCCCTTCGCTTCGCTTACCGGGATCCCGTTATAACTATGGCTTCGCAACCCATGCGTGCTTGCTTCGCGTCGCTTGCGTCCCCGTAGGGGAAGTAAAGGGCATGCGAAAAGGCAAGGGACAGCAACGGTGACGAAGTCATAAATTTATTAAATTTATTAGTTTATTTTGACAACTCATGTGTGCTTTGCTTACTCTTTATGGGTCTGTGAAGCAACGCAAAAAAAAAGTATAAAGCAAAATAAACTTATCATTACATAATTTCTTATTTTTTTTTTTATCGATTTTTGAGTTTATAGCCTGCTTACTATAATAGGATTATTATTCAAAGGTTCCTTTTAAAGGTTCTGCCATAGCTTATCGGAATTCTATTCCTATAGTCCACTAAGTCCACTACGTGGACTATGAATTTTTACTCTGATACCCTTCTTTTTCCACACACATGTTAAGTGAGTTTTTATACTCGCAAAAAGTTCAATTTCAAAACAGTACCAAGTCACATAGAATAGCTTACTTCTGATTTTTTATAATTTTACCTCATCGTTAACTTGTAGCTAGGTAGCTATACCCCATCTATAAGTGGACTATGCCCATTTATGAATTTTTTTTTTAAATGAGTCAGCAACAAACATAGTTTGTTGCTTCGCAGACCCGTAAAGAGCATACTAAGCATAGTCAACTAACCATTTGAGGTTTGTTTTTGATTTAAAAATTTAATAAATTTCTATTTTTTTTATGACTTCGTCATCGTTTGGTTGCGTAGCCATAGTTATAACGGGATCCCGGTAAGCGAAGCGAAGGGACAGCGAGTAAAAAAGGAGTTTCAACAGAGCTAAGTTTAAAGGAACTGGTATCCAAGAGTCTGAATTTGTCTCAATTTAGATTTTAGAGTTTATACCACAGAAAATTTGTAGCATTTTTGACTTCTTGGCTGTACGTTTCCCTACGGGTTCGCGAAGCGACGCTTGGCGAAGCCACGCCCTTGCCCTTTGGGCTGTACGTATACTTCGCACACATAGACTGTGGACTATGGCTACGCAACCAAACGATGACGAAGTCATAAAAAAATAGAAATTTTTCATATTCTTTTAAAATATAAAAATCATGGAAGTAAATATTTTTGGTTTAATTGCAACTGCTCTTTTTATTCTAATTCCAACATCTTTTTTATTAATTTTGTATGTTAAAACAGCATCTACTGAAGAATAATTTTCTATGATCATTTGATAAATTATATCTCCTTATTCTGTACCAAGACCTTTTATGTGTGCTTTGCACACATAATGATGTCCATTTGCATGGTTATACGCCGGGTCAGAGAGAAAATTCCTAGCGTTTTATGGAATTCGCTTCGTGCATAAAACGCAATCCTTTGGCCGATTGGCAATCAAAATTAAGTCTGTGTGCTTTGCTTGCATTTATTGCTACGCAATCTATGACAGAGTCGGATGTCCTGCACTTTGGGCATACTCCATCTTATCTTACTTTTATGGGGTACAACTGTTTTTGTGCCTTTGACCCGCGAAAGGAAAAGCTGGCCTTACATTTTATGATTGCCTTCTCACTTGCTATGTCTTGGTTCGTAAGGCAAGAAAGAATGGAAAACAAGGGACTATAAAATAAGAGGTTCGTCTTTGGATTGGGTTAAGATTGTTGTCTGTGCCTTCGGCAAGCGAAGCAAGGCAGTACAAATGTTATCGTTTTACCAGCAAGGAGGTACCCTTTACTCTGTAAAGGTATGCACTATGCACTATGCACGGAGTGTATAGACTAAAGATAGTAAAACTTAACTGCTATACTATGAATTTTTAGACCAAATACCAAGTTAATACTTAAATAGCCTTGCCTAGAAAATTATTATTAATTATAATATAATTAATAAAATGGATAAAATATCTTAATTGCTACGCATATAGCTAGCCATAAATCATTTTTTTCTAACCTGTCGACGTGGAACCCCAAAAAAATAAAATAGTCCATTTAGAATAATAAAAATCTTAGAATATTGCAAGACCTTGTTTGATTTAATATTAAGTCCACTCTTTTGCTCCATGTGCCGAGTAATCTCTTCTCTTTTCTTTGTATTTGATTCAAAAGTTAACGACCAGATGTTCCTTCAAAAAGTGACTTTATTTAGTATTTAGGAGGGTCATACACGGCTATAAATCCTGGATAGTAGCATTTTGGGCATTGTCCACTGTGTGGAGAGGTTTGGTCACAAAAGAGGTTCCCTTCCTTATTTGTTATGCTTATTTTTATTTTAATTTCTCCGCTTTCCCGTAGGGACGCCTTGCTTCGCAACCCATAGTCCTATACCCCTTCGCTTCGCTTTCCCTTGCCCTTTACTGCCCCGTAGGGGATCCCCTTCGGGGACGTACAACTTTCGCTTCGCTACGCGAGCCCGTAAAGGGCGTCGCTTTCGCGAAAGGCAACGATGACGGAGTCATAAAGGACTATGGCTTAAAAAACAGCAAATGCTTATACGAATCAAACAGAATAAGATCTTGCTTTACTTTACTTTACGAAAATAATCATTATGGCAAAAAAAAGTTTAATTCAACGCGAATTAAAACGTCAACGTTTAGTAATGCGTTATGCAAAAAAACGTGAAACTTTAAAGCAACAAATAATGGCTACGCCATACTTAAAAGAAAAATTAGTTTTACATAGAAAATTACAACAACTTCCACGAAATAGCGCACCTATTCGACTTCATAATCGTTGTATGATAACAGGTAGACCTAAAGGTTTTTTTAGAGATTTTGGGTTATCTCGACATGTTTTACGTGAAATGGCTTTAGAAGGCTTTTTACCTGGTGTTAAAAAGGCGAGCTGGTAAATAAATTAATAAATTTATGACTCCATCAGCGTTGCCTTTCGCGAAAGCGACGCCCTTTACGGGCTCGCGTAGCGAAGCGAAAGTTGTACGTCCCCGAAGGGGATCCCCTATAGCCTTGCTTCGCAAAGCATGCCCGTATTCCCTTGCCCCTTCGCGATTTGGGCAAGGGAAAGCAAGCACGGGACAGCGAAGGGGAAGGAAAGGGTACAGCAATTAATAATAAAAAAGAATTGCCTATTTGGTCTAATTATTTGCATCTCTATTTTTTATTTTTATGTTCAAACAAAGAAGTCGTAAATTTATGCATAGTGCCTTTGCCTGGACTCTATGCAAGTGAAAGCCACAACAAGCAAAGCACAAAGCACACATGAACTTTTATATGTTATAAGCTTGTTGCGTACGCATTCGCAACTCTTAAGGGCGGGAATGTTTGTCGTGTCTTTGCCTTTTTTACTTCGTAAAAGAAAAAATTAGTCGCTTTCCCTTCGCTTCCCTTACCCTTTACTTGCATTCCACTTTGTGGACAGCAACCAGCGAAGGGCATGGGACAGCAAGCATGGGATGGCAAGTAATCGATAAAATTGAATTCGAATTTATGGATAACAGAGTCATAGATGACCAAGTCATAATTTGAAAACGACATTGCTTCGCAAACTGTTTAGAGAACACCTGGAGGCAACCCATACGCGGAACCGTAAGATTTGACGAAGAAAAATCTGCGCTCTTTTCTTATAGCCTTGCTACGCAAGTGTCGCGAATAATTTTTTTCTTTTTTTAATACAAGTAAAGCTACAACAATAAAACAAGTGTTACTCTTAAGAGCATGCGAAAGGAATGGAGTATGTTATTAGAAGTAAACTCAAGGAGATTGTAGAAGCAATGGGAACCAGAGAGATAAGGCCAATAACAAAACGAACTGCATACATGGTCCAGATAAATAATATATGATTTCTGTTTTATGTTCTTTGCTTTATAAGAATAGATATGTGTGCGAAGCACACATATACACATATTATGAGACTACTTGCGTGTTCGTCGCTCTGCGAAGAACAAGCTCGTTTTTTGTGCTGTACCCATTTATGACTTTTTTTAATTTTTTCTTTACGAGTAAAAAATCTGGCACTTGCTTCACGGACGCAAGTTAGGACAGGATACTTTAATCAAGACAAACGCTTAAAGGCTTAGATCTCACTACAAAAAATAAATATGGCGTAGCCATAGAAACAAATAAACCTATCTAAGACTAAACCAAGGTGTTGTAAAAAATTTTAGAGTTGCTGTTTAAAGTTTTAAAAAATGCCTCGTCGTCCTATAAAGAAAAAACGTTTACTACTACCAGATCCTATTTATCAGAGTATTTCGGTTCATATGCTTGTTAATCGTGTTTTAAAAAATGGAAAAAAATCATTAGCTTATCGGATTGTTTATAATGCTTTAAAACAAGTTGGTGAAATTACACAAAAAAATCCTGTTGAAGTTTTTGAAAATGCACTAGATAATATAACTCCTCGTGTTGAAGTAAAACCTCGTCGCCGTGCAGGGGCCGTTCAATTAGTTCCACGCGTTTTACGTTCTGGCGATAGATCAAAAAGTACAGCTCTTCGCTGGATTTTAGAAGCTTGTCAAAAACGTTCAGGGCAACCAATGATTCTTAAATTAAAAAATGAAATTTTAGAAGCTTACAAAAAATCAGGTTATTCTGTTCGAAAAAAAGATGAACTTCATAAAATAGCAATAAATAATGCCATGTATGCAAGAAAACCACAAATTATTATAAATGCTATAAATCAAATTACACCAACAACTTAGTTTTAAATAATTTTTACCATATATTTTATATATTTTTGATAGAGTCAAGAATTGTTAAGCAAAACCCCATGATATAATATTGTGTTCATAAATAACGTCGTCATAAACATTACAATTCCTGATTTTGACAGTCTTTTAATCTTGCCCAAAGGAAAAAGGGTGCAATAAAAGAATAATTAATAATTAAAGTAGTCTTACGTACAGTTCTGAAGAAATAATAAAAATTTATATAGCACGTGCTTATTTTTTACTTTGATATAAGTCCACACAGACCTTCGGGTTTTCCTTGTTCTTTTTTCCACTATGTGAACAAGACGAACAAAACGCACTAAATGCAGCACAACACGCTTATAACAAAAAAATTGTGCTGTGGATAAGGGCCAAAAAATAGAGTCCACGTTGTGGACTCTATTTTTTGGTTGCTTTCCCTACGGGTTCGCGAAGCGACGCGAAGCGAACCCGTAGGGAAAGCATGGGACAGCAAGCGAACCCGTAGGGAAAGCATGGGACAGCAAGCGAAGGGACATAAAATTGTTGGCTTTCAGTTTACCGATTATTTCGCTATAGACAATCAAAAAATTAAACAAAATTAAAAAGATGAATGATTTAAAAAAGGAATTAATAAAATGAATCTGCAAGTAAATCTTATTTTATACACTTTTTCTGAAGGATCATTACTCTCCGAACATCTTTCCTGTGTGATTACAAATTTATAATCCACTCCTATAATATTGAATATTGCATGTAAGCTGGTTGAGAGAAAGTTATTTAGTTATTTCAAAACCAATATAGCCTTGCATAGCAAGTTTTGCTCAAAAATTCAGAGGTGCAACTTTTCTTTATGTTTAAAGGAAAGCCAAAGATGTAGGGCACACGTTTCCCCGTAGGGGCTTGCCGTCCCAAAGGGAAGATAACGGAGTCATATTCGCTTGCTACGCACTTTTTGCGATAATGACATAAGCAACCTAAACATAGTGGACAGCATTTAAATGTCAGAAAGAGCAATATATAAATCTAAAAACTTTTAAACATGCATTCGTCAATATTTATCCTTTAATGTTTTCTATATGAGTTTACAGATTTCAATTTTAACTCCTGAACGTCCTTTTTGGAATGGTCAAGCAGAAGAAATTATTTTACCAACAGAAAGTGGAGAGATGGGTGTTTTAAAAAATCACGCTCCCATAATAACGGGTTTAGACGTTGGTGCTATGTTAATCCGCACTAAAGAAGAATGGAATTCCTATGCTATTATGGGGGGGTTTGCACTTGTTAAACAGAATCAAGTTACTATTTTAGCTAATGAAGCTGAATCAGCTGAAAATATAAATTCGGAAGAAGCAAAAAATGCTTTTGAAATAGCAAAAACTAATTTAGAAAAAGCTGAAGCTGTCAAAGAAAAAGTTGAAGCAAATTTTACATATAAAAGAGCAAAAGCTCGTTTTCAAGTTGTTAAAGTTCTAAAAAAAATTTAAATTTTGACTATATCTATTCTTATCATGTGTGCAAAGCACACATAAAAGGTTAAGCAAGGCGGTTGGTTTTGAATAGTCTGTAAATCTATTTATGACTTCGTTATCTATAAATTCTAATTTCGAATTTATGAAAAACAGATATTTATTATGGCAAAGCTATGCTAATTGACAAAAAAATAAAAAAACTTTATTATATGGATATCGAAACTTTGTTTCGACTTGGGGCGTCGCCAAGTGGTAAGGCTGCGGTTTTTGGTACCGCCATTCGTAGGTTCGAATCCTTCCGCCCCAGTTTTTTTTTGCCTTGCTTCCCGCGAAGCGAAGGGAAAGCTTGCCCTTTACGGGCATGGGTTGCGAAGCAAGGCGTCCCTACGGGAAAGCGTAGCAATAAACGTGGGCAAAAGAAAATAGAAAATTAAGAGGGAATACTTGCTTAATTTTGGACGTTTTTGACTTTACCAAAATAACCAATTAACATTGTCTCCTGTACGGAGTAGTATAAGTAGTATAGAGTACTAGAGTCCAATCTTGAAAGTGAGAGATATAGAAGAGACTAGCAAAGAACATTATAAAATTGTAATAGACCGTCGATTCGCCATCCCGTAGGGGCTGGAATGCAAGTAAAGGGCAAGGGTTCGCGAAGCGACGCAACCAAACAATGAAAACATAGGGTTATAAGCACTATTTCTAATCCCTATTGCTTTTTTATAATTTATATGGTATTATGTTATTATTAAAAATATTATATGATTTAGGGTCGATGCCCGAGTGGTTAATGGGGGCGGATTGTAAATCCGCTGGCAACGCCTACGTTGGTTCGAATCCGACTCGACCCAAAAAATAATCTTGTTATATTGTGAATTTTAATAACTTAATAATAAGTTCATAATCGTTTACGAAGTAAAAGATGTGGCTCTAAACTTTCATAAATTCGAATTTATAGATGTTAATTATACAACTATGAAGTATTTTGTCATTTCGAGCTCTTTTTGATGTTGTTATATCGCCTATATTGGTTGCGTAGCAAGCTTTTCCCATAGGGGACCAAAGGGCACGCGGAGCCAAGAGGGAGTTACGCATGCCTTTTGCTTTTCTTGCTTTAGAGCACTTTATACTTTATAAAGGCATTGAAATCCGCTAGATGCCTTATCTACATAACCCATATAGCTCCCCGAAAATTTTATAAGTTTGACATTTTTCATAAATCTTTTTATCTTGAAGTTTTATGTTATAATTAATAATATAAATTACATAAATGTTTCTGTTTAATTTTTTTATGACTTCGTCATCGTTCGGTTGCGTAGCCATAGTCTATATCTGTGCCCTTCGCTTTCCCATGCTTGCTTCGCAACCTCTTGCATGGGCAAGGGAAAGCGGAGCCTAGAAGTCATAGTCTATATTCTTATGGGAACACAACATAAGCTTCTTGCATACACATCAATATAGCAAAGTGTCATATAGAGAATGCATATGCAACGCTTTTACGACAACCTCAAGTGCGGGTCTTAAAATATATAATATTGGTAAAATACTTATAATCTCATTGGAATTATAAAAAAGTTCCCCATAGTAGAACGTCTATGAATCCAATTGACTTACCCGGATAGATATAACTTAATTCACATTATGGATAAGAAATATCAAATCGAAAGATAAGGCAATAAAGCTAGTATGAAAGAATTACTAACGAGGAGAGAAAGAGAAAGATGAAGCAATAAAACTTGAAGAGGGAAAGCTGATTGACGAGAAATTGTCACGATCAGTTTGGGAGCGAGTTCACTATCGTGAGATAGGGGATTTAGTTCATCATAAATATTCATCATAAATAAAAGAGTAAGCCCCATTTATTCATTTATTATGACGAAGTCATTATACTGTGCGGACCTGTAAAGGGTCAAACGTACCGGAACTTTTGGCACAATTAGAATCCATTACGGTGTTATTATAGCATAATTTAAATCGAAGCTAGGTTTCTCTTAAAGCGGAAGAATAAAAACCGTGTAAAGCAGAGAAATATTTTAAATCTTGGTGAGTTTCTATAAATATGAAAATCCTAAAAGATCTATAAAGAAATCTAGAAAAAACTAGAAGGAGAATGGAAGTGCAATGCTTTGTTAATTTTTTTTTTTATGACTATTTTATCCCATTTAATAAAAACTTCGTTTTTATTTTATTTATTATAGCCTAAACAAGAGTTTCATAGAAACTCAAGTAGGGAAATTAGATGTAATACATCTATTAACCAGAGAAGAAACATACATAATGGATGATGGCAGGAGAGGACATAAGACGGTTATCTACATCGGATAATTCCCTTTACTGAAGGCGTCGGGTGTCTAGTCTTCAAGAGATAGAATGAGTATATTCCATAATATTGTGTGGTTTAGAAATACCTATCTAAAAGCTGAAGTCCATATTGAACGACAGCAATAAAACTTGAAGAGGGAAAGCTGATTGACGAGAAATTGTCACGATCAGTTTGGGAGCGAGTTCACTATCGTGAGGTAGGGGATTTAGTTCATCAAGACTTATAAATACTTTTAATTCAATTAATTCAATTTTTACTTCTTGGCTTGCCTTTTGGGCATGCTATGACGAAGTCATAAAGACCAATATGGAGACAATTTTACTAAAACGGACAATAACATAATAACATAATAACATTTCAGCAAAGCCGGTATGAAAGAAAACCCAAGGCAGACAATTTTATAACAACTGAGCACGCAGATTGACGAGAAATTCTCAGAGTTGGTTCGGTTTCACAAGCAAGCACGCGAGTGAGGGCACTGTGCACTGTATCCAAGGCAGAGATTAAATTATCTTTGATGGACCAATGCTGTAAAAACAATAAAAGTAAGAGCAATGAAGGTCGGGATGGGACATTTTTTATTTAAGGGCAAATGCGTAGCATTTGCATCAAATTCTATATGAGTTATGCACAGAGTGCATGATAGTTATGGAAATGTTAATACTAACCTGTATAACTGCATTATAGGTATGTACATATGAAAAGTTGTGGTGTCAAACAAAACACACATAATGTTCTATTACTTTGCGGAGTTAACCCTTTGTCTGTTATTGTTTTGTTCAAAATTTGCTACTTCTTTTTCCATGTTTAACCGGGGTTGCTGCCATTTCATAAAGGCAAGTCGTTTTCCTTTTTTCCATCATAAATAGGGGACTGGGCATTCCTTGCTACGCAAGGCTTTGAACAAAGAGTACAAACACAGAACAAAAGGAAAGGGGGGCTCGCTGTCCCATGCCCAAAGGGCAAGGGAAAGATAGAAAAAATTCAAAAAAAAATATGTCTGATTTTATGCAAAGTTTGCTTTGCACATCATCTTAGTTTATGGAGCACTATTATGGCAACTAAACTGTTTCCTAAATTTAGCCAAGGTTTAGCACAAGATCCTAGTACTCGGAGAATTTGGTTCGGATTAGCAACAGCGCATGATTTCGAATCACATGACGGTATGACAGAAGAGAATCTTTATCAACAAATTTTTGCTTCTCATTTTGGTCAACTTGCTATTATTTTTTTATGGACTTCTGGTAACCTTTTTCATGTAGCATGGCAAGGTAATTTTGAACAATGGGTCGCAGATCCAACACATGTACGTCCGATCGCACATGCTATATGGGATCCTCATTTTGGTCAACTTTTTGGCCCCTTATTCAAGTAATTGGGTAAGTGCAATGGGCTATTTGCTGGAACCTTGAGATCTAGCCTGTGCTATCCACTCCGTGGTTGCCCTTTACGGGCGTCGCTTCGCATGCCCTTTGGGCAAGCGACGCGAAGGGCAAGCAAAGCAAGGCTTTCATGAATGAGTACTTTACATAAGTCTTTAAAATTAAAAATTAGCCGTAAACGTTAAAATCTTCATTCTATTTAGGAATCAGCAGGTAACGAAAGCCCTTTTGCAGGTGAGTAGGAACCTCAGAGACTATACGCCCATTAACCGCTCTCTCTTTTATTGCTTCGCGTTGCCCGTAAAGGGCGTCGCTTTCGCGAAAGGCAACGTTGACGAAGTAATAAAGATAAAAACTAAAAAACAAAACTCAAAACTAAAAATTATGGCAAAACAAAAAACTAAAAATTTAAACAAAAACTTAAAATTTTATCAATGGTTAGCAGGATTAATTGATGGAGATGGATGTTTTCTTGTTAGTTCTAAAGGATATACCAGTCTGGAAATAACAATGGGCTTAGACGATCTTCGTGCGTTAAATATAGTCAAACAAAAATTAGGAGGTTCAGTAAAACGACGCGGAACCTATAAAGCCTATCGTTATAGACTGCATCACAAAGAAGGAATGTTGAAAATAATCAATAATTTAAACGGATTGTTTCAAAACGAAATTCGTATAAAACAATTTAAAAACGTTTGTCTTGCAATAGATTCATCTATCACGGTAAAAGCTTCTCAAATTGTTTCGGCAGAAAATGGATGGTTTGCTGGTTTTTTTGATGCTGATGGGACTATATCTATAAGGAAGGGACAATACCCGCAATTGACCATTAGCGTAAGTCAAAAAACTCCAGAAATCCTTATTTTTTTTAAACAATTTTTTGGAGGTTCAATCCGTTTTGATAAAAGTGCAAATTGTTTTAAATGGGATATTCATTCCAAAACAGAAATTCTTAATTTTGTTGATTATACATTAAAATATCCTGTTCATAGTTTTAAGAAACGACGTTTATTTCTGATTCGCGAATACTTTGATATTCGTGAATTATTAAATTCTAGAAACGTCAAAAAAGATAAATTAATTCAGAATGAGGTTGGTTTGCGTTGGAGTGCTTTTTTAGAGAAATGGGAGATAGGTTAAAGATAGAGTCCAACTGGTCTATGTTCGTAACTAAAACGCATAGTAAACTCTTCCTGGCGGACGTCCAGAAAGAGACCAGTTGCAACCTGCTGTAGAAGCCTTCACACGTGGTGGTGCAACAGGTCCTGTAAATATTGCAACTTCAGGAGTTTATCAATGGTGGTACACAATTGGTATTCGGTCAAACCAAGAATTATATGTTAGTTCTGTTTTTCTTGCTTTAGTATCTGCTGTATTCTTATTTGCAGGTTGGCTTCACTTACAACCAAATTTTCAACCATCATTATCTTGGTTTAAAGATGCTGAATCAAGATTAAACCACCACCTTTCTGGTCTTTTTGGTGTTAGTTCACTAGCATGGACAGGTCACTTAGTTCATGTAGCTATTCCAGAATCGCGTGGTCAACATGTTGGATGGGATAACTTCTTATCAGTGTTACCCCATCCACAAGGTTTAACGCCTTTTTGGACAGGAAATTGGGCCGCTTATGCTCAAAACCCAGACTCATCAAGTCATGTTTTTTCAACATCTCAAGGATCTGGTGAAGCTATTCTTACTTTTCTAGGGGGTTTTCATCCACAAACTCAAAGTTTATGGTTAACAGACATTGCTCACCACCATTTGGCTATTGCAGTTATTTTTATTGTAGCTGGACACATGTATCGCACTAATTTTGGTAAATCCTATGCCACTTTCTAGCGAAAGCTAGCCTGAAAAATCCGTCTAAACCAAGAAACTCAACATGCTTTGTAATCTCTCATGTTGACAATAAGGTTCCCAAGCTGCTCTTTTAAACTAGATGAAAAAATAATAAAACTTTTAATAACAAATAACAATTATGGACTTTCTAAACTTAAATTTTACTTTTTTTCTTCAGCCTGGCCTATATCGAATAGTAAAGAAAATAAATGGAAAAATATATTATGGTGAATCAAAAAATGTTGCCTTTCGCTTAAGTCGTCATCATTATTTGCTTCAATCTGGGACCCATGAAACTTCTCTTCTTCAGAAAGATTGGAATCTTTATAGAGAAGAAAGCTTTTTATTTGAAATTGTACAAATAGGGCCAGAATGATTGGACCTGAAAAAACGTAGTGAGCAAGAACAAGAATTAATAAAACAAGCAGGAAAAAAAAGCTGCCCATTTCAGTTAATTCTGTTAAAGTTAATGGTATTTTCTTTCCAAGTGTAACAGAAGCAGCGGAAAAAAATAACATTTCCGTTGAAAAAGCTGTTAGATTATTAGAAAACAATGAAAGTGGCTGGGTTTATACAGAATCAGCTGCTATTATTGAAGAGAGGAGAGAAAAATACAGTAAAGTTTCAAAAAAAGTTCTTGTCGATCAAACCGTTTTCAACAGTATAAGTGCAGCTGCTCGTTTTTATAATATTTATAAAAAAACGTATTTGCTCAGAATTGGACTTGGTACGACCAACCAACGATAAAAGAACGAAAAAATACGGGAGGCAAGAGCCCACGACGTGTTGAAATAAAGGGCCAAAAATTTGCATCTTACGCAGAAGCCGCAAACTTTTATAATATTAATCCAGCTACTGTCCGAAATCGTTGTTTATCTAAAAATAAAAAGTTTAGTGATTGGATCCTTCTAGATTAAAAGAGCAGAAGGTTAAACGACTATTCCGAAAGGAAGTAGAACACAAGCAAATTAGATAAGCAAAAGCTATCTAAAAAAAGGTGCTCGAAACGGCGGAGACCTTCGTAGACTCCATATCAAGATGGAGTTTAAAAGGTCAAGAGATAGTCTAACCTCACTATAAGCTAAAAACCAGAAAGAAGTGCTGTAAGTTTCATTTTATGGTTTAGTGAAATGTGAGCCCTTTTTTTCTATGCACGGAGTGCATAGAGAAAAAGGGAAAGTGAGCTTGCGACTCATTAAAAATAAATTGATAGGTCATAGATTACAAGCGATCCTGGATGCTCACGTCGCTCCGAGTGGCAGCCTTGGAAGTGGTCATAAAGGCCTTTTTGACACTGTAAACAATTCTTTACATTTCCAATTAGGTTTAGCACTAGCATCTATTGGAACAATTACATCATTAGTAGCTCAACACATTTATTCTTTACCACCTTACGCTTATCTTGCAGTTGATTTTACAACACAAGCTGCATTATATACACACCACCAATATATTGCTGGATTTATTATGTGTGGTGCTTTTGCTCATGGAGCAATTTTTTTTATCCGTGATTATGATCCAGAACAAAACAAAGGAAACGTTCTAGCAAGAATTTTAGATCATAAAGAAGCTATTATTTCTCACTTAAGTTGGGTTTCTTTATTCCTTGGATTCCATACTTTAGGTCTTTATGTTCATAATGACGTTATGCAAGCTTTTGGAACTCCAGAAAAACAAATTCTAATTGAACCTGTTTTTGCTCAATGGATTCAAGCTGCTCACGGTAAAGCTCTTTATGGTTTTGATTTTTTATTATCATCTTCAAACAGTGCTGCCTACTCAGCTGGTCAAAGTTTATGGCTTCCTGGTTGGTTAAGTGCTATTAATAACAATCAAAACTCTCTTTTCTTAGCTATTGGGCCAGGTGATTTCTTAGTTCACCATGCAATTGCTTTAGGTCTTCACACGACAACTTTAATTCTGGTAAAAGGGGCATTAGATGCTCGAGGATCTAAATTAATGCCTGATAAAAAAGATTTTGGTTATAGTTTCCCATGTGATGGTCCTGGTCGTGGAGGGACTTGTGATATTTCAGCTTATGATGCTTTCTATCTTGCCGTATTCTGGATGTTAAATACAATTGGTTGGGTTACATTCTATTGGCATTGGAAACATTTAACATTATGGCAAGGAAATGTTGCTCAGTTTGACGAATCTTCTACTTATCTAATGGGTTGGTTAAGAGATTATTTATGGTTAAACTCGTCTCAATTAATTAATGGTTATAATCCATTTGGAATGAATAGTATCTCTGTATGGTCGTGGATCTTCCTTTTCGGTCATCTTATCTACGCTACAGGGTTCATGTTCTTAATCAGTTGGAGAGGTTATTGGCAGGAATTAATTGAAACTTTAGTTTGGGCTCACGAAAAAACACCTCTAGCTAATCTTGTATACTGGAAAGATAAGCCAGTGGCCTTATCAATCGTACAGGCACGCCTTGTAGGTTTAGTTCATTTCTCAGTGGGCTACGTGTTTACTTATGCAGCTTTCCTTATTGCTTCAACTTCAGGACGCTTTGGATAATCTTCTGGGCAGAACGACTGTTCGCCTGCTTATTGTAATGATTATAAAATAAATAAACAATTTTTTATTTCTTTCTATTCGGGCTCCTAAAAGGGGTCCAAATAGAAAGATATAGTATTGCTTTAGAAATGCAAAAAATTAAAGGGAGGATGCTAGAAATAAAAAATAACGTCTCGAGACTCGACACAAAATTATGCTGGATTCAAAAGGAGCCCTGTGCGAATTTCGAATTTCTGGAAAATGGACCAACAATTTAAACTTTACTTCCCGTAGGGGACGGCCATAAAAAGGCAAATAGAACTATGTGGACGGGTTGCTTGCTTCGCTTGCCCTTCGCGAAGCGAGGGCGTCGCGAAAGCGAAGGGACAGCTTCGACCCCGTAGGGGAAGTAAAGAACTTCCCTTGCCCTTTACGGGCATGGGATGCGAAGGGACAGCAAGCGTCGCGACAAGGCACGAGCAAGCAATGACTAGTATTTTTTATAATCTTGTATTATTTGATCTAATAATCGATTGCTTTAAATATTTGAATTGCTGTCACAGATCGCCGGCTATTAAGTAGCCCCCTCTAAAAACTCTTTGCAAAGCAAGACCAGCAAGCTTTTTGATTCTTTCGCTAATTTTGGGCATGTCACCCCCTAATGTAAAAAAAAGATGAAGAAAACAAGGTGTATTATTTGATTGCGTAGCAATAAATGGGTTACCTGGGACTCGAACCCAGAACTTATCGGTTAAAAGCCGAGTACTCTACCATTGAGTTAGCAACCCTTTTTTTTTTTACATTTTATATTATTATATTATAATACAGCATTTAACTTTTTTTATCAAGACCTAAAAACTTTATTTCTTCAAAATTTCCAGTAGCCTTTTTTTATGGGGTCCTGTTTTTTAATGTTTGATCACAATCAGGAATATCGTACAAGATTTATATCATTTGATGCATTAATAAAAAAATTGGTTTGTGGTTTGTTTAGCACGCATACTTCGTTATTTTTTCGTAGAGGAAAAAACTTGCAACGAGGTTTCTTTGGTAAACCCCCCAAAAATTGTCCACGTAGTGATTGTGCATCAAACTCAATACCCTCTATAACTCCGTCATCGTTGCCCTTTGGGCACGCGTAGCAATAAATTAAACTCTTAGAAATATAGATTTCCTTTTATGATTTCTCTCCTACATTTGTCGCACCTTTGCGTGCCCTTCGCTTCGCAACCCCTACGGGATGGCGAAGCGAAGGGCACGCATGGGACGACGTCCCAAAGGGAAGATGATGAAGTTATTATATTTAATTTTAAGAACATGGTTACAAAGATTTATTTGCCCTTTGGGCACGCGTAGCAATTAAAGATTTCCACGACGAGTTGCTAATAAAATAACAACTAAAGGACCAGCAGCAACCACTAAAAGTAGAGATGTAAGTTGTAGAATGAGTTCAAAATTCATAAGAATTTAATTTAAATTTTATTTTTAATAAAAAATCGAAAAGTTCAAAAAGTAGCCTTGCTTCGTAGGGCCATGTTTTTGTCCTGTCTTGGACAATTTACTCTCTTGCAAAGAATCCGTGCCGTTTGTATATCCTCTTGCGTATTACTTTGCCCTTGCAAAGGCAAGCCGAAGCAAGACACGCGTGTCCGTTTTAAATATAGGACTTAGGACTAGTCACGCTGGAAATAAAGGCCTTGCTTAGCAGGGCCATAAATTGTTGAATTGTTGAGCACTGTAAAGCCACATGCTACAGCTTTTTGTATTTGTAAAAGCATTACTAAGGGCAGTACTGATATCTAACACTCGGTGCAATGATATTTTTTTGTTTATAACAATAAATAACATATATGACTTCGTCATCTATTTATGCACTTCTTCGCTGTCCCTACGGGAAAGCGAAGCGAAGGGACAGCACGCCCTTTACTTGCTACGCACTTCGCCTTGCCTCCGGCATGCTTGCTTCGCTACGCGAAGCAGTGCCAAGCGTAGCGAAGCAAGCATGCCGGAGGCAAGGCGAAGCATTTATTAATAAACAAGTATGCAAACATTTTCAGGTTCTTCTAGATTATTACACGACGAGAGTATAACTATGATGGATGGCGAAGTTATCATAGTTATAATAAACTAACACTTGCTTTATTAATTGTTCTAAAGGGCAAGCGTAGCAATTAAAAGCCAGCATCTTATCTAATGACAAATAAAAATGTTATGTTATTTCTTATCGAAACTTTGTTTCGATAATTTAGACTTCTTATCATATTAGAATATTAAGAATTTATCAAACCTTGGGTCTTATTGGGCATACAGGTTATTTTTTTGCTCTTCGCCCATACCTTGCCTTGCAAGGTACGCCGCTTTTGAGCTTATTCTCATACCCCATCGTTTAACCTCATCTATTACTCGTGTTATTACTCGTGTCTTGTCGCGACGCTTGCTGTTCTTTACGGGCATGGGGGAGTAAAGGGCGTGCAAGGGATGCCCTTCGCGAAGCGAGGGCGTCGCGAAAGCGAAGGGACAGCGAAAGAAGTGCATAAATAGATGACGAAGTCATAGAAACACAAAGTTGCGATGATTTATAAACGGATTTTTAATAGACGAGTTTTTTTGTAATGGCTTTGTAATCATTTCTAAAAGTGAACGTGCATTTGTGAAACCATGTATTTGTGCAAAAGTAAACTCTACTGACCATTTTGTTGTTATTCCACGGGCTTCTAAAGGATTGCTATGCGCCATTCCTGTTATAACTAAATCAGGTTTTAATTCTTTGATTCTTTGAATTTGAAAATAATTATCAGGTTTTTCTATAATAGTGGGGCAGGGGACATTCATTTTTTCACATGTTTTTTCTAATAATCCTAACTCAGCAGCTTGAAATCTTTTATCCAAATAAGGAATTCCTATTTCATGAACAATCATTCCACATCGAATTAAAAATCTTGCTAAAGAAATTTCTAATAAATTATCGCCCATAAAGAAAACAGATTTTCCGCGTACAATAGAAATATAATCATCTAAGTTTCTCCAAATTTCATTTTCACGTTCATCTAAACAGTTTGGGACTACATTAAAAACTGAACAAATTTTTTCAATCCAAGCTCGAGTTCCATCTGGGCCAATAGGGAATGGCGCACCTATTAGTTTACATTTACGGCGTCTCATTAAAGTTGTGGCCGTTCTACTTAAAAAAGGATGAACTCCACAAACATAAACATCTTCTTTTAAGACAGGTAAATCTATATAACGAGGAGAAGGTAACCAGCCAGCAACATTAATACCTTGCCGTTTTAATTCGAAAGTTAATTGCATAGCAACAGTACTTGGTAATGAACCAAATAACACTATATCCTTGCTTTGCCATGTGTGCTTTGCACATATAGAGTTTTCATTTAATTGCTCCGCTTTCCCTTCGCTGTCCCATGCCCTTTGGGCAAGGGACAGCTTGCCCTTTACGGGCATGGGTTGCGTCGCAAGCCCTTGCATGGGCAACGATGGCGAAGTCATAAATTTGTCAGTGTTCAGAGGTTGTTTTGGACATCTTTGTGCCATTGCAGCTAAAACAGTATCTTCTCCTTGTGTAAAAGAATAATCTAGCCCATTTGCTCTTGCTACTATAATAGGTATTCCTATTTCAGCCTCCAACTTTGGTGCCATTGATTCAAGATCCATTTTAATAATTTCTGTTGTGCATGTTCCAATCCAAACAATTACGCTTGGATTTCTATCTTGTTTTATTTGTAAACAAAGTCTTTTTAATTCTTTATAATCATTTAATTGAGCAGAAATATCACTTTCTTCTAATTCTGCCATAGCATAACGGGGTTCAGCAAAAATCATTACCCCTAATGCGTTTTGAAGAAAATACCCACATGTTTTTGTTCCAATAACCAAAAAAAAACTATCTTCGATTTTTTGATAAAGCCAAGAAACACAACTGATAGGACAAAAAGTGTGATAATTTCCAGTTTCACATTCAAATTCTAATTTTGATGGAGTAGGTTTTGACTTTGAAATCATTGTTTGTCCCATACATTCTTTTTGCCAGTGTTTTCTATTAAATTCGGTTAATGGCTGTACCCGTAAAGGGGAAGCGTGGACACGCTTCCCCTTTACGGGTACAGCAAAGGGCAATGATGACGAGGGTGAAAAAACATTGTTGCCCTTGCTTAGTTTTTTGTTATTTCTAAAAAAAAAAGGAACTAACCCCGATGGAACTTTTTGTGTACTTTTACGGCAAGTCCATGTATGCGAAAACATAATAAAAGCTTTTTCGCCAGGGGTGCATAGCACCTTCGTTTTAGACGAGGTATGCACTCCGTGCATAGCTATACGTTCTACAGCCTTAATTGCTTGTGCCTTATCGCGACGCTTGGGCACAGGCAAGCAATCGATGACGGAGTCAGAAATGGAGTATAACATACCCCATCTTCGATGGGGTTTATTATATATACAGCGTGCTAATAATAAAGAATTATATGAAGATTTATTTAAAGAGTTCATAAAATTTAGTAGTATAGCCCATTTAGTGGACTATGGACTATTTTTTACATTTTGGTTTAAATTTCTATACTGGGAAACCTAAAATTGTTTCGATATAGCTCTGTAGTAATTTTAAATTTGGACTATGCGAATTTATGAAAGATTTACTCCATCAAAAGATTAGTATAGGAAAATTGGGACAAATGCAAACGCACGCACGTTTGCGCAAGGCATACATGTTGTCATTTTCGCGACGTGTTGCTTTATCTTGTGCGACAACTTTATACGCTTGCCGAAAAGATGTTGCAAGCGTACTACGTACCCTCCGTTATCTTCCCTTTGGGACGTACAGCAATTAACACGACGAGAGATAAAACAAGGTTGACATGACTTCGTCATCGTTGCCAATGCAAGGGCTTGCGACGCAACCCATGCCCGTAAAGGGTAAAGTACAATCTCCCTAAAAAATAAGCTTTATGACTTCGTCATAGATTGCGTAGCGATAAAGGGCAGGAAGCGAGTCAATCGAGTGACTGTGAAACCAGAGAATTCCATGCACATGCAAGAGCAATTTTTTATTTCCAGAAATCTTATGTAAAGTAAGTTTTTATTGTAACTGAGTAGAACATGATGTAAAAAAGACAAAAAGATAGGGTTGTTTATTATCATGCTACGCATAAGATAAAATTATTAAATTATTATTATTATATCAAATAAAATAAACAAGCAGCGCGAAGGAAACTCAGGCTTTTCCATTACCTTGTGAGTACTATGGCGATTGGTAATGCGACATAAAAATAAAAAAGTGTTATAGAAGATAGGCCTTAAATCTTATATATGACTCCGTCATCGTTGCCCATGTCAAGGGAAAACTTGCCCTTTACTTCCCCGTAAAGGACGCGTGAAGCGTAGCAATAAAAGTCAAAATTGAAACAAAAAGTATGAGTTCCAGAAGCTTTTAAGCTTTTTAAAGGCACATATGTTTTTATCTAATTATAAAAAAAGTAAAGATAGCCTAAATAATTTCAATTTGTGGATTAACTTTTAAAAACAAAAAATTTGATATTTTTATTAAACATATCCTAGACAATTAAATTATTTTAAATTATGATTGCGGAGCAATTAAAAGGCAATTGCTTTAAGCTTCTTCCTAGATCTCCTTAGATTTCTAACATAAATCGCAAGGGTATTATGGTTGTAAATAATAGAGATCTTATCCTGTTAAGAAATTGACATAACAAACTAGATCAAGTTGGAATTAACTTTGTAATTTTTTAAAATCTTTAAAAGCGATACTTTTAAAAGCATATCTTTTAACTTAGTGTTTTTTATAAATCCCCCTTTTTGATGGGGATAAGTTGTAAAACTTAACTTTTTTCCCATGACAAATTGACTCTATCTTTTACTTCCTATGTTATTTGCCTTGTCCTCAAAAAATTCTACTTTGTTGTTATAGGTGTTTTCTATCCTCGAACACTAAAGAGATACCTAAATAATGTCAGTATGCTTGTTGCACAACCGCTTCGGCATGGGTTACGTATAGTCCACTTGCATGGGCAACGATGATAAGAGTTAATAGTTACGAGCGTCGTTCACCGGGCCTTAGGCGTTCGCTTTTCTCTATGCCTAGTAAAATAACAAGCCTCCTTAACCTTCTGGGATTGGGTAGGCGTTAGCCCCTTTGCAGAGAATAAATCACAAATAACAATAGAGTTATTTTCGGAGAGAGAGGGATTCGAACCCTCGGTACAAAAAACTCTGTACAACGGATTAGCAATCAGCCGCTTTAGACCACTCAGCCATCTCTCCTAGCTATAATCCCATTAAAAATAATCTAAACATATAAATTTTTGCAATATGCAATAATAGATTTAATTTTTGTAACCAATAGTATTTTAACTTAGTTTTTTTTAATTGACAAGTAAAAATTTAAACTTTTTAGGGCGA